CTTACCAATGACGAGAGTCGACCAGTTAGTCGCTTTGATTACCGAAGAAGAGTGCCTACAAAATTCCCTGGGAATATACTTGATCTGCGGTAGGATGGAATCAAATAGCTAGGTGGTGAGTGACAAAAGAGAAGAAGAAATGGGGCGCGCAGCGATCGAGAAATGCGAGTAGTGGCTGGCGCAGTCACAAGAGGACCTGAAGAGGCGGGCAAAATCAATCGTGAGAGGGGAAGGAAGTGAAAGAGCTTCGGTTCACCAACAACCGTGACACACCTTTGGCTTTGCGCCCACCTTGATTAGACTTGAAACGTTTGCGGTTGCCTCGAGGATCGCATCGCTTATTCAGTTACTCCTTTCGCTATTGGGGTCGCGGCGCTGGCTGGCCACCTCAAATGTGCAAATTTCTTTCTCGGGGTCAATCCAGATTGTGCCAAACGATGACTGGGTAACCTAGCACTCAGGTTTAACTGCTGCTCTCTTCTTTCTGCCATTTTGACCATTTCAGCCTCCTGGCTTTGAGTGGGTGTATAACCGGAAAAGGCCGAGTGCTCTACAGGCGCGAAGCGAGGAGTTTCACACTTACCAGCACTTTGCTTACTAGCAATGTAGTCGCGCTCGATTTGATCATTCTCTGCTAGAATCTCGGTATCTTGACTGAGAAAAGAAAGGGGTGTATGTACCAACCAAGAAGAGAAGGAAATTCTTCTGCCAGAATTCTTGTCTAATATTCTTATTCATATTGTTTATGAAAGGCTGCGAGTAGAAGTATCCACTGCGAATAGGAAAGAACTTGTGTTTAGTGAACTAGTATCCATTCTAGATAAAAAAATACAGCGTGCACGTTATGAGGAGTTTCTTAGAAATCTAGCTACTGCATTTGAAGAATATACATTCTGGTTCCCAGCCTTCATTGACTGAAATACAGAACTAGCTCCTATCAACGTAGAGTTTACATAAAGAAAATGTTTCTTTGCCAGATCGTATGGCTTTTCTAGAAGACTAGAATTAGCACAATTTCGCCACGGACGTTTTGATTCTTTAGAAAAAACTTGATTAATTTCTCCAAAAATGACTATAGATCGAAGCTTTGTACAGTACGATGGTTAGCTGTTCACGGATTAGCCCTACCGTTTTGTTGGTTGTGTTAGATGTTTATTGAGTACTACTTCAGGATAAAAGAAACGAGTTTGTACTGCCGAAACAAAGAGAGCAAAAGACATACATTCGAGGTCGTATAAAAAAGAAATATTGGATTTTCTCAATCCACAAGAAATAGACTTGATGCCATTTATGCACGCACTTCGAAATGCATACAATTGCACGCACGCACTTTTGAAAACTCTTTCTCACTCACTTGTGCATGCAAAAATCTCAGATAGGAACAAAACCTAATGTTGTGAAGAAAGCACTATTTACGCAGTTACCACCCGCACGTATTCCTTCTTAATGGTTGATCAAGTTTTATGGATTCACCACCCTACCCCGGGACCGATTGACGTACATCTGATGCATGAACTATAGTGAATATACACCCCCTTCTCTTTACGCACGCCCGATTTTCTATACCCGCCTTACTGTATTGGTACTTTTGATACCCACCCTAAGTAGAAATCTTACCACACAACCAGAAAAAACTCGGACTATGTATGATAAGAGTTTCGCTCGGTAGATAGCCCAGCCGGGAACGAATCCCAAGCAATCAAACCAACAGAAAGAATTTAGACTACAGAGATCTCTCAAGTTGAAAGCTACGAAGTCTATGCAGAGAGGGGTATATCTTGTATTCTCAAAAGTATGCAAGGTATGAACGGATCCGAGTGACTAGTAAGCTCACTTGGCCCAATACTACAAAGTAGCTTGCGGCCTGGCAAGAGTCAGTAGATAGGAGGGAGGAGTACGCCTCTTTTGGGTCCGATGCTCCGTTTCGTTGGTAGTACCTTTATTCTCACTACCCATATCGCATTTGATGCTCCCTTGCTTTTGACCTCCGGCTTAAGCCCGACTAAAGAGCCTATCTCTATAGAGATATAGCACCAAATCGGTGAACCAAAGCGCATTCTAACTCCCGCACAACAGAAAGTCTGCTAATCCAAATCGTCTTCTGTGCTGGATGCCTGGTTTGGAACTGTAATTTCTCCGTTTCTTCTTTACTCTTGATGGCTGCAAGCGAAATGGAAGCAGGCTATGTGACTATAAAGTAAAAGAGGCACGGGAAAACCTGACTTTTTGAAGTGAGTAATACCACAGTGAGTAATATCGAGTCGAATATTGGGTAGTTCTTGCTATATGAGATTGTACAAGGTCTGGGAGTTGACCACGGGAGACACACTTCGGCTTGCTCTTCCGCAAATGCAGACTGAAGCGACTGGAACTTACCACCTGTCCCCACGTTTGAGAAGCACTGACGTCGAGTCTTCCTTGTCTCCGGCTTCCCTCCTTAAGATAGGCTCTGGCAGCAAGCTCCTAGTTCATTGTGTATGTATAAAAGCAAGAACCTTTCCTTACCAGTGACTACCTATCTTACTTACTTATAGTCTGATTCCAAACTTTTTTCGATGCTTTAGGAGACCTTCACTCCTCCGCGTATACGATGCTTCCATTGATGGTGCTTTTTGAGAAAGCTTCTTTCCATTGGTTGGTAAACAAATGAGTCCAAATCCAAGGTTATGAGCCTTACACTCAGATGTAGATCTCCGAACGAGTCAGGTGTAGGATTAAATAGAAGGTCCAGGATGCACTTACTAATAGGGGACGCCGCCCAGGCAATGAATTCAATCAAATCTGCCTTATTCAATATCTCGGCTGCTCAAGAAGTTGGACTTGCAGCCCATCCGCTCCGCCCCTGACTTCATTCTCGGGGAAGGGCAGACCCTTACCTTTTACTAGGAAGGTGAAAGCTGGACTGAAGGGCACGATTGGGTGAAGTAAGTATCACCTGGTCGGACGTAACGAGCGGATATTCCGAATCAAGTTTCTCTAGCCCCTTACTAGGCAATGATCCGGAGGAAAGCTAATACACTCCCCAAGGGGCAGAGCCTACATCCTATTGACAAGGTACCTACGACTGGGCAAGTGCACACGTACGGCTAACCGTAATGGGTTCGAACATGCGCTCGAACCGACGGACGGATAGACATGGGGAAGAACCGACGGAGAGACACTCATCCTTCGGATGGAACCGAACAAGAGGTTGGGCATGAACCGAAGGGCAGCCTGTACAGGAAGCTCCATTAGCCAGCGAACGATCGTTGATGCCGATATTCCAACCTAGTAGGCTACCCCTGGCAAGGTAGTATTTTCATTGAAGAATAATAACCACATAAGACAAAAGAACATTATATATCATGATACTCAAAATACAAAGGAAAAAAAGTTACTAGTTTCCATACTACTTCTCTATCAACTGACTTGTTCTTCCATCAAGAAGTAAATGAAATGGGGCAGCTGAGCCATAAAAAGGAGAAAGACGTCAAATATGCCCGACAATAAGTTCTTTTCTATAGAAGATTGGAAGAAGGTTTCTTCTTCATGGTACTCGCTGAGGTTTCAACTCGTGGAAAGGAAAGATTCAATGCATCCAAAGGATTCTTTCATAGAATCCGACCGGGGCAAGGAAGTTGCAAAGCACGGATGCTAGGGGGAAAACTTTGACTAGAACTGAGGGCAAGACCTATGTGTTACAAGGAGACTTGACTATTCCAGACAACTCAAGTACTCTTCCCCGGAAGCACAGGATTGAGCTGTCGAAACAGAACTAACGGAGCTAGATACAAATAGGACTGCTGTACCAACTGAGCTATCTGGACAAACAGAACCAACAAGTCCCGAAGCAGGGGCGGATGCAGAAAAGAGGGCAACTAAGTATTATATTCCAAGAGTCCAAACTGGGCAAAGAAGACAAGACTAGGACTGGGCAACTGGACAAGAAGCTAGGCTTTTTTCAACTTCCCGGGCGGTAATATAAGTTGATGCTTACGACACAAATATATATCTTCTTTGCTCGCCTGCCCTACTAGCCCAAACAGAGCAAACTTACTACGCAACAGAACGTTCTACCTATCCAACTGAGCTACCTGGCCAAACTTTCCTTTTCCTTACAGCTGAGCTAGATACAACTAGAAATAGGACAACTGGGAGAAAAGGATTGATTTCTTCACAAAGCGGAGTAGGGACGATTTGATTGCACTTTCCTGTGAGTAATTCTTTTCTCTTCGGGAGAGCGGGAGAGTAAGAAAGGCAAGCATCCAACAACAGTGCCTTCTCGTCGGTCAGGAGATTCATCTTATCAAGTAGCGGTCGATTCGCAACAAACAGCGCAACGAGTAAGGTACTAAATTGCTTTCCAAGCTGCCTGCCTGCCTAGTGAGTGAAAAGATAGGATAGCCTAGTGAGGTTACCTATGGATGATGGTATATATATGCCCTGATGGTTATTTTGGAAAATGAAGACTTTAGTTGGTAATTATATAACTTTCCAATCGATTCTGGCTGGAAGAATGTTTGTGAGAAGATTTCCATGAAAATTGAATTCCGCCGATTAGGTTCCCAATGCTCAAAGGGATAGCTCCAGACATATGGTTACTAGCTTCAGAAGTTCAAGTAGTGATGAGAAGTTTGTTAGAGAGTGCTTAATTATCCTGAACATTTATGGTTATCTTCAATCAATAGGTTTGGAATACATTTTTAGGGCCCAATAAGCCAAATAAGGCACTCCACCGTCTCGCTTCGCCCTCAACACCATCCATAGCCAAAGAGTGAACAGATGCGTCCCCACCCGTAAGAGCAGGGTCCACGATTGTGTGTGGAAAAACCAAGAACAAATATCTCCGCTGGGTGTGCATACTCTGATGTAAGCCCCAAAGGTCTCAAAATTCATATTATAAAATTCGCAAATGAACTTCAGTCCTCAATATTAATACTTCGTATTTGGGGTTATGAGTATATATGAACAATATATATATAATAAACTGAGAAAGGACGGGAAATCAAAATGAAGTCATTCTCTACTTTACTTAGTTTGCGGTATGATATTTGGTGCAGTTTTCCATTTTGGAAAAGCAGAAAGAAAATAGTAAGGTAGGAGAGAATAAAATGACACGTAGTTATTTGGTTACCCAGCCAAGGAGTTATTAGGTTACCTATTTGAGCTACCATAAGTAATCTATTTCTTTGCTTCCCCCTCCTACACAGAAACGATGCTTCCCGGGCATGCTCCACCCTTGCTTCCCTATCTCTTCCTTACCTATTGAATCCGTGTGACGAATAGTTGACTTTCTCGAATTACTAGTTGATTGAGCTTATTCTTCATTTGTGAACTGCTTTTTGATCATAAAATAGAAGAAGGCAAAGATGAAAATATAAGATAATGTTATGACAACCCTTTCTGAAACACTCGCTTTTACAGCTTCCTATCAGAAGTGAATGATTAGCTAGTACTACGATCGATAGCCCGACATTCTGTTCAAACTACCTGCTCAACTATTAAATACGATTCGGTTCACTAGCTAGGGCCATGCTCCTATTGTTTTTGTCTCCTTCTTTTTTTATACCGTTCTCATACAGAACTGTTGAAGGCATGGTGACAAAGAAAGGCCTTATAAGTTGGTGAACCTGTGTCTAGTTGTGCTGAATCAAACTTATATTGAAATGCAAAATATCTCATCAATATCAACGTCTTGTTTCACTCTATTGCTATTGATAAAGTGACATGCATCTTCGCAGCTCCTTTCCTTTCAAAAAATTGTCTCTTTCCCTTGTACCAGTAGCTTTTAGGAGCTAGAAAAATAGCCTTTTCCACAAAGTTCTCTAGTTTCAATTTACCCAGACTGGAAGTGCTGACATCTTCATCTGGTAAAGGTTTTTCTATGAAAACCGAGTCAGTGTCTGTATAGTAGCAATCTTCTCCGCTTATATAAGGATACATGTACATGCGAGCATAAGAAGTGATTGCTGAGGCTAATTGCACAGCGGACAGCCGAGCAAACCAAACCTCTTCCTTTTCTTCAAACACATCCACTATGTAAGAACGTATATATTTATCTTTACATAATAGCTCACTTGACATTATTTCTTTTTTGTTCCAATCAACTCATCCAATCTATCCCTCGAACATATTTAAGTAACAGTACTTCGAGGATTTATACCGAATCTACCATAAAAGATTTCATTATAATTTTGTAGTAAACCAAAGCTAATCCAGCATGCCCTTTTTCCTTAGCGGCTACTCTAGCACTGAAGAGCGAATCCACAAAATCAGTAAATAAGCCATCACCTTGTTCGTAAAGATATCCTCTGAGAACTTCTACCTTGTATCCGTACATCTTAGCTAATTTGAGTTCTTCACTAAAGAATACACCAATGTATGTTCCAGTCGGGAATAGTCGAGTTTTACTGATTGGTTTTTGATATGGTAGAAGTGACCTTTTAATGTCTGTTGGACACACAACATAAGCTTGGACAAATCAAAATATCTCATTCAAATCATATGTTCTGAGGTTGTCAACCCACCTAGGCCTGCCTACAGGCATTGGACATTTTTTCATAATAAAGGGATAAAGAGAATTCACATCATAATGTAGTATATTCTCACCTATAGGTATGTACTGGTCGGTATGGCCACCGAAGTACCCACTTCTAAGAAACCTGTCTACATTACTTGATGGTATATGAATTGGTAATTTGTTCACATCATCAAATTTTTGCCTAAATATAGTCATAGCAAGAGAAGGAACAGTTAGCTTATTAACTATATCAACTCAAAATTGTGAGAATATTCGATTTTGTGCTTTTTGCATAACACCACCTAACAGTATAATATCTTGCTTCATATAAGCTATTAATTATTTTTGGCGTTCCTTGATATTCTGAATATTAACTGATTTATGATCAACTGAACCTTTACTCCCTAGCTCAGGGCGTAGATCCTTAGCTAAAGAGTCTAAGCTGCGAGGTAAAAGCTTGAAGGAGTCTCTAAATACAAAACTATGTCGTTGAGAATAGTATACCTTCAATTCATATAGTTCACCATTCCGGTTTGTGTAGTTCTGATTTATAACTAGATGTTTCTACAGCATTATCCCATCGAAATGAGCAAAGTTATTCAAGTATTTTTCGTTGCATTTTCTATCTCTTCTGCCCATACTCTAAAGATGTTTGACAAAGCTTGATAGAATTCTAGTACTCCTTTCACTAAAGCTTGTTAAATTAATATGATCTTCAGAATACCTGGTTGTAATATCTTTTGGATTAACTGGAGTGTTGGGTGTACACTGAAGCAACCCTATTGCATAAGGAACATGTGAGCCTTGTGTATAGTTTCCATATCAGCCACAAAGAAAGGAAGGGTTTTCTTGTCTAAAGACTGACTACTCAGCTGCGTTAGAATTCCATACTTCTTACCTTTTGTAGGAGTTGCTACTTCTTCTTTCCTAGGTTCATCTACATGATGACGATTTTGGGTGTCTGAACCAAGAGCATTATCTATTTGATTCAATAACTCGATATAAGAAAACTTGATTTTATCTTCCTTATTAGGTAGGCACTGGTTTTCGATGATAATGATCAAAGTAGTAAACTCTTCTAAATAGAGATGAAAGGTGAGATTGAGAGGAATCTAGCCTACCTAGAGCAAAGGATTTCATTGCTCCAAATTGATAACGAAGGCAGGATGAATCATTCCTTCTGGTCCTGTAAAAGATTTCGCATTTCCTATTGTAAAAGTGACTAATTGCTTAACACCTTCCACTGAGACTGTGTATGTTCTAGTGATTTTGGAAGAGGAAACAATATGAGCTATTAAAGCATCAACAAGTGTGGTTTCAATTATTTCATAAATAGTAGAAACATCTCCCAAAGATATAGGATTTAGATTCTTCAACTCGTCAGTGAAGATGATCTTCACTGAAATAAGTCCTTCATATCGCTGTTTTATCAACACAAAAATTAGTGTTGGAAAGTAATGATTGGTTAATTCTCTCCATTCAGTATGAATTGGCTAAGTGGACATATGTAGTACAAAGAAAGGAGCATACTTGATGTGTAAGATATAATAGTTATTTTTCAATGGGCTTCTCAGGTTGGTAAGGTGAGCGGGTGGAAGACTGTCTTTGACTGCTGCCCCGAGAAAAACTAGCCGAAAGCAGTAGTATATATATATGATATTATCTGTGATGCTGACGATTCTATTCACCTTTTTTACGTTTTCTCCTCAAGTGTTCTCCTTAATATGGAAAATGCAGTTGCCTACTTCACCAATGAAATGTGGGTATCCTTCCTTTTTGATCTATTCTATTGGGCTAGACTTGAATCTATCCGGTTGGAGAGAGGGTGGATTTGCACGAGGGAATTTCTTTGTATTGAATTTCCTACTCGAATAGATACGAATTTCTAGTCGAATTACCGAAGAGATTCTGCCTTGCTTTTTCATTTCCTTTGTAATTGGAGGAATTTCTTTGTTTCCAGGGAGGGAATCACCTGACGGATACAGATTTTACTGGCTGGGATACCCCCTACGGGCTTGGCCTTTGTTTAGCATTGAGTTGTCCAACTCTGAAAACATTGAACATTTGCTCGGTTGCTAACAACACTCATGCATTCCGAAAAAAGATTTATTGACCATTAGTTTCAAGTGAGTGGACTCGTCCGCCCTGGGTATGACTTAGAATTCCCTGGCATTTAACGTATTTACTTTTCAGGGTGAATTTACTTCCTCAACTGCTACACTCATTCCGAGGAGGGCCTCTCTTACCAGACTGAGAGAATTGGCTTAATTACCTGGATTGAACATCTAGAATTACTCAAGGAAGAGAACCGGGATGGCAGAACTCCCAGTGTTTCCGGGAGTGCTATTCTAGTAAGGGTGCCCTTCGTATTGCGGTATGATTGTTTAGGCATTGCCTAATCGCCTTGAATTTCAGGGCCGCCTAGCCTAATAGTGCAGTTGAAGTTGGGGTCTTTTCTGTAGTTGATGCCCGGGGCTAGTGATGACTATATGTCTTGAATTCAACGCTCGCTGCGCGCCTGTGTTCTTCTTTCTTTACCTTGGAATTGCAAAAACTCTAATTCCTAGAAAAGATTTACTCGGGTGGGCTCAGAGCCCGTGCCTCTTCTTTTCTCTTGAATTTCCGAATGGAATAGGGCAGAGCCCCACTATCATGAATACCTGGCTGGCCGGCCTCGGGTCATTGTTCATTGAACGAATTCGACTTGCTCAATTGCCCTAAAAGGTTATTCCTCAGTATTACTCGATTGACCAACGCACTTTCCTTCTTTGACTTCGTTTCGGAAAAGAACAAGCAAGGAAATTAACAAAAAGTCTAGGAATCTAGCGGGAAAATCCCCTTTTCGTTCGTAACATTAGTAGTTACTCACTGGGTCAAATGCCTACTTTTAGGTCTTACATATTCTCTGATTTTAGTCTTTTACTTCCCCAATAGAATTGAATGAAAAAGATAGAATTTCAACTCGTAGGCCTTCTTTGTTTAGCTAGCATTTCTGAGTCTGTAATTTCCTACTCAAAAGGAGGAGTTCCTATCTCCTCTATAGGGGCAAATCCAGTGTTATCAAAAGTGGATCTCTCGAACCTCACCCCCAGCCCCATGGAATCTTATAAGAAAAAATCATCAGCCCGCGATTCCCCCGCCCTTATCCTGCGGAAACTGATTATCTCTAGAAAAAGGCTAACCTCCTCGCCCTCAGTGCCGCAGCACCTGCTCAAGTGGCAGCAAGAACCAAAGCACCCACAAGAACAGCGAAAGAAAGATTACGTGGTACAATTGAAATAGTAGTGGAAGGGCTTACCAATGTCGCTATCCGACTGATCCTCCTTTGAGACCACAGAGAACATCAGAGAGAAAGATACTTCACCTAAACTCAAGTGAAACCCGGAAATATATGAGTCGGCTATAAACTCAAGGCCTGGCCTTTTGTGGAAGAATGCTGAGTCCTTCCCAAAATCGCCTGGATCTGAGAAAGATCTGGATAGCTATTGCTAGGTTGTGATACTGATGTCTGATTTGACTCATATACATCCGATAGTGAAGGCCGTGAAGTTTTAACAGCCCCACTTAACCCAGGTTCGGTAACCCGTATAGCGCCCTGGTATCCATGACCTGTAGATAGAGGCCCACTTTCCGTTGGATACTCCGAATAAAAGAAGAAGTAGTTCCCTAATCATAGGTCTATACGTCAGATCCCCTTGCATCGAGGTTCAGGCCAGACCGCCCGGATTACTGAAATGTCGTTTTGTTCACGTTTCCTCAGAGACTGCGAGAGTTTGTGGTGTGTGTTCTCGGACCAAAGAAACCAAACAAGCATACCTTTCAAGTAATGGAGTATCTTGGGTATGATACTACCTCTTTATCAGCTCGATGTTCAATCTGCATTCCTTCACGGGGATCTTGACCGGATGTAAGTAAATATTGCTATTATCTTATTAAAGCTAAAGAAAAAAAACGGAAATCTAGTCTGTCCCAACTCTTTCGACCCGCGCTCCTAGTAAACGTTCACAGGCATCACCGGGCCATAGCACTCAACATCAGAGGCCCACTACATCCTGCTCCTAAGAGAGTGCACGGAAAGAATCTAGCATTAGTCCTTGGCTTATCTTTCTTCCTCGAAGTCGAAAGCGAATGGGATCAGTCAAGACAATAGTAGAAGAGTGTTCTCTACTTATGAGTTAGGCGCTTAACGAATAGGAATCGAGTGAATTTCTTCTTCACTAAAATAGAGATCGTTGTTCAAATGTGATTTGCTTGCCATTTTGACTATGCTTTATGTGGTGCACTTTTGCCGACTCTTCACTCTTGCTTTCGTGGTCAGTCGAACAACAGAAGTCCCCCTGATTCTATGGCAAGCTTTCTATCGAGAAAAGAAGATAATAAATGGAAAATGAACTTATCTGCGGATAAGATTCCTCTCAGCTTCCTCTTGAGCCAGTCTCTATTTATATTATTAAAAAAACTATGCACATCACGCATGTAAATTCTTTTCACGTGATTCCATCGTTTGACCTGTTCGAGGAAATCCCCCTCCAAAAACATATGAACATACAGAGTACTAATAAATGCAATTTCCCGAAATTGCCGAAAAATAAGAATAGCGAGAGCGTTTGCTACCACCATGTCCTGAAAGTGCTTTATGATAAGATCGGGTTCTCTACAGAACTCTATTGAAGTAATCCATTCCTTGTGAGGTAGTTGGGCTGGGAAGTCTTTTTTTGCCCTCTTCTTACTTAATCATACTCAACTTCTTCGCTTGGTAAACTAAACCCTTCCTTGAAAAGATAGGCAGGCTGAGTCCTCGTTCAGCCTGTGTAGGTGAGGATTTGAATGAACTTAGCTCGACGAATTTCATTTCTATTTAAGGTAGTTCTTTATTTAGCATTGGAATAAGAGAGAGGAAAGATTCGTCTTGCCGTGTCCTGTATTGCGTGGTGCATTTGCTGCTCTTAAGTTGTGTGAGGGACCATACTCCCACATTTCCTGAATATAACCAGGGGGCCGGAGTGAAAAGATCTACCATTTGAATACCCGAGGATAGATCCCATTTTCATGGGTTTCCTTTTGCATTTGAGTTAGGAGAATAAGTGGCCCCTCTTTTCTGTGCTTTTCACTTTTTAGAAGTGGTGCACTTTGCTCAAACATGGAAGGCTCATAAGTGATCATCTATGTTGCTTGCATTTCTTTGTCTTTACCGAAGAACTCTTGTCTAGCCCAACTCTTGCATCTCCGAATAGTGTAGCTGCTCCGAGTATTTCTTCGAACTGAGAAAACGAGCAACACTCATTTCGCAGCTTTGCCCATTTTCTTTTCCTCTTCTAAAGAGTAAGGATTCGTACATTGGGGTGTGTGATTGACCACTTTCTTCTCGAGTATAGATTCCACTTCTGTATGCACATTGGAGTGGGTGGGGTGTGTTAGTCATTTCCGAGAGCATTTAGTGGAGTTTCATTCCCTCATATATAGTTCTGGTTTTTCTTTGCTTTAAACTCTACAATAGTGTCTTTTTGCACCCAAAGAGAATCTGAGAGCCGAAGGACCTCAAACAAATAACTGGTTGCGTTAAAGAGGCGTGGATACTTGCAGGAGATTGGAACACTCGAGGAATGAGCTCTCGACTGAACACTGCGTGCCTCTTACTTTCTTCTATTTCTAGCCCGTCAGGCATGCGTGAAAAAATAAGACAATCGCAGAAGTGAGCTCAGCCTTGTGGTTATAGCTTATAGTAGATGAAGCTTCCAAAAGTACAAGCTTTCGGTCTCTTTCGATCGGCTGTGACTTGCTGGCACACTAAGCATCTCGCCACCAACCACATAGCGGGCGGGCAATCTCTCGTGGCATGTTCCTCCGGCCTTGAAGTCTTGGTAAATTTTGGTCTAAGCGGGATTTATTTTATAACCCAACTCGTGCGCCTCTGTGAGAATGTGGTTCTTCACTCATCATTTGGCCCAGGTTCCAAACCGCGATGCACCTTTAGCAATAGATTCTTTCTTGTCCTTTTGTCTGTCCTTAGCTGCCTTAAACACGACACATTATTCATTCAATAGCATGTCCAATCATGCGATGGTACGGGCAGTACTTGGGATTGTTTATTTATCTTTTCTCGATCCACTCATCATCTGTGACAGGGAAAGCAGACTGAGGCTACTACCAAGCGAACCATACTTATGAAGTTAATCTACTCTACTTTATTCTCATTCAATCTGTTTAGTGAGGAATGTGATTCTAAATAATATTACCCAGGGTGCTAAACACGAACAAAGCTTTAGCTGGCTTGAGACATAATGGTGCGAAATTGACACCAGGAAACAGCCTCGCATTATTATGAAGACTTCTAAGGGAATTCCCCTTGAGACTAGAAGAGGCTCAGACAAACAGGTATCCCCTATTTGCTTGGGCGTGTTAGGCTGGAATGGCTTCTAGTTGAACTTTACTACTGAGAGCTCTGTGGCTGGGGGATAAGATTCCTTCCACGTTGGAAGCTTAGAATTCTCTCTTCTACTCCAAACCCACCATGTGACCTTTAAGAAATTCCCTCATTTGGTATCTCTTACTAAAAACAGGAAAGCGCTAGAAATTATTGATGACGACTCCCAATACTGTCTGACTTGCTCAGGAACCTTATAGCCATTCGTGCCCTACTGAATGCACTTTCCAATCCAATTCGTTCATATTGTTTTCGAACCAATTCATTCATTTCACTATATACGAGACGATACGAGTAGCGCGTGTGCTAAGCGGTAATAGTGCCAGTACGAAGAGATAGCGTTGCAGTCTTTGCGTTCATCTTATTCGAATGCGCTACTCTTCAATAGTACAGTCAGCCGGTAGTCACAAGTCAGAAAATCGTCTTGATCTGGTTGATAAGATTATCATAAGAAGAGAGAAGCCAATTAGGATTAGCGAAACATCTGTCCAAACGCACCTTATTCATTATATCGCTCTGCCCTTGGTGTGTTCAAAGTATATATATATCCAATATAGCCGAAAGAAGTGAGAACAAAGTGATGTAGAGTATTTCAGAAAGCGGGTATTGGAGTAGCTGAGCAGATCTACTACCAAGTTAATAAGGCCAAAGTAATGGAAGTCTCCAATTCCAGTAGCAGGTACCCTCAGGTTGTGAATGTCATGTTTCTCAGTGGATTCCTAGGTTGGTGGTTATTAATTGCGGTGGATTGCCCATGAATCAAGGTGAAGTACCAATGGCGAGAAGGTTCAGAGGTATGCTTGACTTGCACATCAATGTGATAGCTTGAATAGCTGCTGAGTGGAATGAAGATGTCAGAGCACGCACCTCAAAAGTGCCAAACCAGATTGTTCGAAAGGCCCTGAGAATGCACTCCCAAGAAGTGTGTTAACCCCAATCTCTCTTTCCCCCCTTCCTTCTTTTCTTTTGGCTCTGTCTTCTTGGGGTTTTTATGGGCCTCCTCTTTCACATTTATATTATCCACCTACTTACTAACGTTTGAAGGGCCAGCCCTTCTTCTATAATGGTTTGACTTGCATCCATTCGCCAAAACGCTCCTTACTGTTCTTCCCCTCAGTGATATCCGTCATGAACCTGGCACTTGTGTTTTTTCTGGTGTAGGTATCAGCACTCTTTCCCCATCAACCTCGAATTGCATCTTGCCCATCTTCTTAAGTAGACTGATGGTCGATTTACCACCAGTGCTGGGGAGACAATGCTGATGTACATGTTTGACGCACTCAAGGTCTCGTTAAGCATAGGAGGCAATTGCACTTTAATGAGGTCAATGCCAAGATCAGTTTCTTATATGAAATTCAGATAAATGATGCCATGAGATCTATGAGAAGAGAAAGAACGCCACCACCTATAGCATAAAATACAGCAGGTTTTTCTTCGAGAGGTTTCTTAATAAGCATGCATATCCCTATCTACATCTATGTCTATGTATAGGCGATGCTAGAGAGACACGAACATATGCCCGCGAGATGTCTGAAAGAGAGGCTGGGGAGCAAGAAAGAAGTGGGAATGAGTGGGATCTTTCTTAGGTGGATAGCTAGCCTTCCTTTTTACACAAAGGTTAAAGAATGGAATTGGAGTCTTCGGGCCTGGGTGGGGGACTTTTCAAGCATGAGGTATGGGTACCCCGTATACTTAAGGGGCTAAGGGACCGTCCATCGTTAGGTCTTTGAGGTTCGATTCTCAGAAAAAGAAGATCAAAACCTCCCCAATCTCGTGGAAGAGTACTCATTGAGTGCTCGAGGTTCATAGCTTGAGAATGGGAATCCTTCTTTCCACACGTTGATATCCATTGGGACGAAGCTGAAAGAAGCAGAATGGCACCCGCTTGGTCACCTATTTATTCTAGCCGGGCTTTGAAGCTTTTAGCTGGCATTTACTTAGGGGGGGAGGGGATTACCTGAAAGAGTAGAGCGCTCGCTACCCGATCTAATATTATCCCCTAAGCTAAGTAGTTCCCAGGTTGCCGCTTTAACGAAGGAATTCCCAGACGGAAAGAAGTGGGTAGGGAGAATTCCCCTGTCCAACTCAGACATTTGCTCAGAGAGAGAATCATCTATGTATGTATGGATGGGTGTCCAACTCGGATTTCAGTTTTTGTACTTTCCTTTTCATTACTGCTCCAGGGGGCACCACGGATAATCGGAGTTCCCCTATTCCCTGGATTCTTCTTGCTAGTTCTCGCTCCCCACAGCTCTGATTGCGGGGCTGGTCCCATTGGATGCTTAGACTGATACTTATTGGTCGCATTGGATGCTTTGCTTAGGCGACTTTTTGAACTTATTGATTCAAGGATAGATTCATTTACCTTATTGGGCTTCATGCTGGACAGGTGCGAGTTTGACTGTCTCAAAGGAAAGCACTTAGTTAGTGTGGAAGGCATCTCCCATCTACTGCCAGGACCTCATACTTCCTTTTTGTGTAGTACCAAAGCGTAGACATTCAGACTTTGGGGAAACTGCCGTACGTAGCAAGACTAGCTTCTTTAGGTATTGTCGTAGTTAGCGATGAAGGAAGGGGATCGTCTTACCTTCTTTCTAGAAGGATACCTCTCAGCTTAGCCTAGGGTTTAAGGTTGAATTGAGCCAATGGAAAAACATTCACAGTCAACCTTGCCTAGCTAGTCTTTCCTAGCTGACTTTACTAAATGCGTTAATGTTGTCCAAGCAGCACTGCATTCAATCTTGCATAGGTAGGCTTTCATTTTCTATCTGCTAAATGAACTTTACCATCTGAGAGGGGGTTTTTTGGCATGTTTTTTCCTCTATATAGTGCTTATCCGATTGATCCAAGCATGGCTCATCTACACATGGATTTTTTTCTTAGTTTCTTTCTTTTCCTTAGCGGCCTAGTTAGTAGTAGTAGCTTGCTTCTCTGGTGCTTACACCCCGTTGCGTAAGTGTAGCATCCCTCTAGTAGGCCAACTATACTTTGCTTCTCCCCAGAGTGATTCTGGTAAAGTAGAATGACTAATCATACTCCTTACCATATACGGAAGCGTTCTGTTTCGTCAGCAACACCATTCATAGTGGGGTGTACTGTAGGGCGACCATTATGCAATAAGAGGAAATTCTCAGAAAAGGAGAGTTACATAAGACTGGCGAGAGAGTTGAGCTGGAGGCGTCCATTTTACTTAGTTCTGATATTGCGTTCTTTATTTTACTTAAAACACCATGTCCTTTTTACTTAGTTTGTTGGAGTGGTCCTGCGAGGCCTATATAGAGATAAGAGGAAGAGAGCTTGACCATCTCTCTAAATGCCCCGGGGGAACCTTGACACTGACGCATTCAAGTTGAGGGGTAATATTGGAAATAAGGCTATACTCATCTTATTAGATACTGGGAGAAACATGCCCATGCTCTAATGGGGATCTGAGCTTTGTTGACACTAGTTGTAACGTAAAAGAAGGAGAAGAAAAGAGAAAAATCAAGAAATATGGAGAAAGACTTAATAAGTTTCGCGCTCTGATGAAGCAAGCCGGTGAAATAGGTTGTTTAGTGGTCCTAAAAAGAAAGAGAATGGACTGAGTGAGTCATAGTCAAGTTATTATTAGTAAGAAGAAGAATGATAAGCGCGTTTCAGGAGGGGACAAAAAGGTCTAATTTGTTCTGTCAATCTTTACGAGAGTAATTTTCAGTTTGCTTGGATAGGCGTGTAAGCGTCCATTGAAAGGATAGAATGCTGGTGAGATACCGCACTTTGCTGTGAAATAGACTCTCTTAGGAAGGGTGGGTTTATTTCGAATTCTAAGAGAAGGATTTGCTTGCTTTCAGCACACAGGTATCCAAAGACCAACTAGGCGTTCTCAGACTTTAACATGAACATCGTTCTTTGATAAAGGATAAGATCAGTATCGCGTTCCTAGCAGCACGGTTGAGGGGCACCGGACCGACGACAACTTCGTTCGAACCTTTGTGCTGTTGTTGATTGCGGGAGGCCTTGCACCCAGGTTCCCGTTGAGTACGTGAATTTAGTGGAAGATATATCGCTGATTAGAAAAACAAATTGGGCAGAGTTGACTCGAAACTTTATGCTCAATAGCCTTGCATCTTACGGAAGCAATGGAAATAATTACCTTGAGGAAAGCTATTTTCTTTCTCCAGGTTAAACATGTCTTTCTTAAACATTTTGAAACTATATATGTTGCAGTACAAGTACTTTATTATATATAAATACACTATTTGTACTTGTATTAGTTTTGGTATGTGGAGCATGTAAGGAAGAAAGGATTCGAGATGCCGGCCATCCTCTGATGTCCAACTGGGATGATAAGAGGTTTCGCGAGAGAGAAATCCAGGACCATTATGATGGACGCTTTGTTCAGCGCACAATTGTGGAGGTTCTTGAATGTACCGAAATGGACGAAAGCAACTGCACCGAAGATCCGTATGCGGACTCGACGGGGAATCCTCTTTCATGTGATGGCAGGAGCGATTTCACGGTTAGTGCTCCATGTATTGTACTGTCTTCTCAAGAGTTTTCACGGGATAGCTACGTTGTATAGACATTCACAGTAGGCACGAATAGCTGGGATAGTTTGAGTTGGCAGGTAGGAAAGAAAGCAGGCAGCGTTGTGTGAGAGCGAGAAGAAAGACAAGCGTCATTTGTGATGAGTTTAAAGGAAAAGTTGCGACTGTTGGGGCGGATGTCGTTATGTGTAAGTTTTTCCCGACCGGCTTGGGGGCGGCTTGCGAGCGATGAGCATGAAAGAAAGCTATTTGAAGATGGTTTCATCTCATTAATAGTTCCAAAGGTTCCCCATCTAGACTCCCTCCCGCCTTGCCACAAAGAGAAAGCGCCTGGGGGAGGAAATTTGTCTTCGGAATGACTGGTCATAAAGGGGGGTTTCCTACCTTGCTGGGGCGCCCGGTGAGGTAAGATTCCCGGCCCTCAATGTCTACTCGTAAGAAAGACAAGCTCGATTCATCACGGCTTTCAAAAGCAGCAGCAAATAAGTAGTGAAAGAGGGTTTTTCCTATTCTATAAACACGGTAAGAAAGAAAGGAAGTTCAGGTACGTACACCTCTTGCCACCAGAAAGGCGCATGACCATCCCAAAACTGAGTGTCCAACTCTACTCGGCTCGGGAGTGAGATGACTGCCAGTTAGATTAGCATAGATCTGTGAGCCTAAGGAATAATTTTGAACAGCGAACAACAGTAAGAAGTTAGATGAAGCAAGCTTGTTCTCCAATGCTGAGGAAATTGTTAACTAACTAATGTCGAAAAGAGTAATGGAAAAGTTCGTCAGATCTGACTGTTCCCTAATGCTAAAAGCGCCAGCCAAAGGTTTGGATAGAGAGGAGAAAAGGCTGAGACTGTTCTACCCTCAATCCCAGTCTGGCACTACCCAGTACCCTAATGACTCACCTCGTCAACCTGCTAAAAAACCATGTCTTGGAGAGTGAGAAGACATTGCTGCAGAGTGGTCAAAGATCACACCGTCTTTTGACAGCACCTGTATGATTTATTCTTCCTCAACAATCTCAGAACTTCAAAAAAATATGTCCCGGGCATTGAAAATGTCCCATGTCCCCAATTCAGAATTCTAACTACCACAGGGGGGCATACAATGGAAAATCGTCAATGTCTATAAGCTATTCCACGCACACTTTTTGCTACTTATCACACATCCCTATTCCATGTTTACTCACTTGTTTTTCGACCACTATTCCTATACTTTTTCTTCTATTTTTCTTTATACATACTCAACCTGTCCCACATATCCCGGTGCTTAATGACCTTGCGAGTGTCCTATACTTCTATCTATCAACTACCCTGCAATCCAAAAACCCATCCTGTGTCAACAACTACCTGACATGCATACCTTACTTGCTTACCCATGCACATAAGTTACTACTTACCTCGCCCACTGATACATACTTCTCCATGGTGATTGACCCGTTACGCATCTCCTGTAAGCAGCCCTAAACCTTGACTCAACGCTATAAACCCCTGACTCGGGGCCTATTTCTGCTATCTGTGAGTTAAGAATACCTTGTGACTGAACTAGCTAGTGCCTCTAAACTTATACTCACATATTATCTACTGATTACTACTACGGTGCCGTCTATTCAAAGAAAAATAGAATACTGGAGTTCTGCTGCCTATATTCCAAGCTAAGAGAAAAATGCCTATCTAGGTCTTTGACGCATAAACCGGTGACTGCCTACTTGGTTACGTATTATACAAACTTCCATGCTTTTTACTTTCCATTTTGTAAAAAACACACCTAGCTATTCTCCGTGCATATCGTTCATGTCTATTCTTTGCTTTTCAAGGCCGCAGGTTGTCCTGTTTCGCACAATGAAGAAAACGGGGTGGCGCAACTGTGTCTGAGTTAGTTTCACAGTGGGTGCATGAAATACAGAAGAGCTATGCAGGCCGCCAGGAAAAGACTACTTTCTCAGAAGTATCCTTAGCTGCCTTGATTCTTTTCTTTTTGATTGTTTCTAGGCCGTACTCTTGTTTCTTATTTCTCTTACTCAGGGTTTGAGTACGTACGGAATCTAGCTACCTGAACTATACTATGGCTATAAGACTTTCTTTCTTTATCGGAGTATGGGATTTCCATCTACTATGAACTTATTGCCTCATGAACTGAGGTTAACAAGTAGAGATAAATCGAGTCACCATCACGCTGGTAAGCAATGGTAGGATTTTACACTCCCTAAGCAATTTCTTGAGACAAGAGCCGCCCGGTAAGCACTAATCTTGTCAGCAAGCTTCATTCCCTACCCCTATGATAATAAGCTCGCCCTAGTGGTTTTCCAGCCTTTGTTAAACTGGTCTCGCTACTTCGCTCCTTCTCAGATAAAGTACAGTGTTATGGAGTTCTTCTTTCCATTAGAAACCTCTTTCATGTTTAGCTAAACCAATCGGGTGATACTGGGTTTGTAAAGCTAAAGTACTCAGGCTTATGGGAAATGCAAACCACTGGTAGGGACTCTAAATGATCGTATAGAAATCCTCGGCTGGAACTCTACCTATTTCTTCGTATGGATCACCAACAAGGAGGACTGGAACGGAATCTCTCCCCATGGCTTAGAGACCAATGTGGTAGAGAGCATCAACTTTGCCCATTTATGATCAGTGCTTTCTTCTTGTTCCACTTCTTCCTTCGTTATCTTCCCTGTATCCATATCTTCCAATCTCTTATTACGTAGAGTAAGCTACTAGTTGGAGTATAGAAGTAAAGGATTGAAAAGAGGGAAAGACGAATTACAGTAAGCGGGTAGTTTACCAAGGCGATATAAGAATTGAAGTAGTTACTTGTCGTATCGGCAAGGAAGTTCAAAGTACGAATCGGGTGTCGTCGCTGTTGCTCCGAGTTCTGCCTTGTAGTTAACAGGTTTCTTTCTAGCTTTTAGCTTTCAAACAATAAGTTAAGCTTGCTGTTGATATTAAGTATCCGTAGTTTCAGTAGTTTGAGCAAGGCGATAGTGCTTTGCATTCTGTCTGCCGGCTATAAGACTTGCAGTTACCAAGTAGGCATACCTGTAATAAAGTCAGCTTGGCGTTTCGCTTCGTAGTTTCTATAGTTTGACAAGCAAGATTCAAAGTCGGTTATAGGAAGTTAAGCTTGCAATTCTGATTTGTGTTTTCATCTTTTCGTATCCATAGTATTAACAAGGCAGACTGAAAGTAGGTAGGAAATCGAAATACAAGTGTGGTAGTGGTATGTAAGCCAGCTAGAAGAATAAGAGTAAGAGAGAGGTTTTCCTGTGCAAGCCAAGAATCCAAGCTAGTAATAAAGTTTGAGTTGCCTAGTCCGTTACCGTGTTTTACCAGCTTAAGTAGGGTTAGCCAGATAGAGCAGAAGAATAAGAGTCAGGTTGGTAGTCTCGATAGTGCTTTTAGAGGGATTGGATACTCTTGATTTGGTTCTTCTTCGAAGAAAGAATTACATCAAACAGGTACTCTTCCGTGACGAAGGATTATAGACTCTATGTGTGCAAGAGTATTCGTGAGAAAAGTGACAAGCTTTTTTCTTTTGAAAGAGGACGTGGTCACTCCTATCTCGATATATTCTGTTACTCAAGCACTGAATGGCACTCTTTGGAAGACCAATGCATCTTTCTGAATCCATTAGTCCGGATCTCTCCGCTTTGTGAATCAGAGAGTTTTTCACAACATCCCTTATATATTTTCTTGTTAATTTAGGTCCTTGGGTATCAGACTCGTCTCTCTCAGCATTTTGATTTTCTTCGTTTTGATGTACTCGAATCTATACTCTGGTTTTTTGTACTATCTTCTTTCTATACTCTGGAAAGTAGCACTCTGGAAAGTAGCCGAAAATGCTTAGAAAGCGATGGGTAAACTAGATTTTCTTTAACAGATACATAGAAATGTCTGGTGTCTTATATAACAGAAATGTATGTGTTTTTATATCAAAGAAATGTATGTGGTCTGATATCTACATATCTCAACATATTTTGCCAGCTTTCATATTTTGCCTGCTTTTATGAACAAAGAAAACAAGTCAAGTATCACTAGACAAGAATAATAAGAGAAAGATAAGTCAGATAAGAGGCCAAGATTAATAAGAGGCCTCATTGCGGCTATATTCATCCTGTGACATTCCTGAAATTTTCTATTCTATATATCATATTTTGTTTTCAACGCTTATTTTGAAATAATTAAGTAATCCATCTATATCATTGGCAAAACGTTTTCTATCTGAGTCTATGTGGTAAAACAGTGGTGGTACACCCCTGGCGCATCAGTCAATTTCTTTTTTGACTCCGCCCCGTGACATTTGCAGAAAATTCTGGTATATAAGATCCATGAAACCAAAACCATCCATGAAAGAAGTGTAGTCATCGATAAAGAAAATTGTATGGAGTTTTGGCTTAGGTTATGTAGAAAGCCGGTGCATGTGTACAACATTGAGGTGTGCTCTATAGAATGTATTTAGGCCCTGCTTTGAAACGTATGTATGACTTCGGCGTCAAGCATGCTTCGCTCGATACTAGCATAAACAGAAGTTACAGAAAATGCAGGGACCCGCGTGCACAGAAGTGAAATTCATTAGCGCTAGCTTTTGAAACTATTTGCTATCGCTGCGCCCTTTCTCATTCTTTTCAGGTTGTTCTGGTATCAAGGGCTATGCCACATACCTAAGGCTCGAAGAGTGGCGTATTTCCAGTTCCACTTTCACAGAAAGTCTGATTCCCACGTATTAGACATTGGTTTTTTCTTCTCCTCCGAGCCTATGTTTACCTTCAGGCTCTCTTTCGATACCGAGAAGACAGATTTATTAATTTGTTTTAGCCGCAGTTGTAGCCCTAATTGCGTTGTAGCCCTCATTGCTAAGAGTATAGCGTGGAAAGCTTTTCGGTGCATTGTATGAGTTTGATCATCTCGCCTGCCTTTCAGCTTGAGCGCTTGAAAGAGGTCTTGGAATTGGCATTCCCGCTGCTAGGATAGATGCTCTTTTTCTTCTTTAGCTGGAAGCACTAATTTCCATAGTTTCAGAAGTTTCCTTTATCCCTTATAGTGGAGAGAGTCACTCTAGTGGTCTGCCCCTGTCACTCTAGGCTTTCAAGAAAGAGTGAAATTCTCTTCTTTCTCTACCCTATACTCATATGGCGAGAAAAGTCAGTCCTTATAGTCGATTGGATAGTTTTCTCTCGAGAAATGTAATGTAATTAGAGAAGGCTGTGCTTCTTCCCCGGCCCGATCTATCTCTCCATAACACATAGACCCGTGACTTATCATACCACCTATACCACTCTAAAGCTTACCCTTGCAAATGGAAGAAAGTCAACATCGATCCTACCCGGTACGTCTTTGTCCTTATTCCAAGGGAGTATCCCACTTATTCCCGTAACTAGCTAATAGTGTTGCGAGGGATCAAAAAGCTAAGCCTGTTCTAAGGTTGAAAGCCGATTATCACCTTTGAAGTTAGCTGCTCGTTTCTAGTCTTTTACCAGTTCAAGGCAGATTGACAGACAGATATGAGATTGCATAAGCAGTCGTTGCCGTTTAACTCCTTTTAGCTAGTACGATAGAATGGGTTGCCGTATCGAGACTTTGATTCCGCAGTTTGAATTCTGAATTCCAGTTAGAAGCTTTAAGCGCATAAATAAGAATACCAAGTCTACTCAGGAGTAGTTACATCTAGTGTTTTATCAAGTAAGTAAGAAGAATAAGAGTAAGATATAGGAAGAAAAGTAGGAAACAAGCCTTGAAGCTAGCTGTTTGCTTTCTGGTTCTAAGAGGTGTAGTCAGCTTGCTCGTTTATACTGTTGTAGAAGAATGAAAGTAGATTATAAGATTCGAAAACAATAACAAATAAGCCTTTCGTTCCTGTGTTTAAGTAGCTCAAGTAAGAGTTATAGTAAGATCTCAGTTTGCAAGCTTGATACCAGAATTCTAGTAGTGGTGTCGTTTATTGCCTATTACCAAGTAGTAACTCACATAGAAGATTGCGAGTCATATCTCATTAGGAAGTGGTACTCGCTTATACAGAATAAAAGTCAGAATCAAGCTTTTAATTAAGAAGTCGTATCAGCAGTTTGACAGTCCGAAATCAGAATTGAAAGCTCGCTATTAAGGAGTTCAGCCTAGTCCTTTCCTACCTATTCAGTAGCTGTTATCAGAATAAAAGATAGTTAGCAGTTTGCAAGAGCAGCTTCCGTACCAGTAGTCTTAGCAGCCCAAGCCAGCTATAAGCAAGTCGATTAGCAGAGCAGTCAAAGGAAGAATGCACTGTAGTTTCTAGAGTTGTAGCTCGGGTTCTAAGATTTGTAATTTAGGTTGCAAGCCGAGTTAATTGCTTGGTCCTTTACATAGTATTGAAAAGGTAGAATTTGCTTCTGAGGTTTCAAGCCTGCTATCGATCTTGTAGAAGTTCAGCTTGCTACTTGTCTATCAGATTGGCAATTGAGTTATCGGTCCCTTAGATTGTATGCCAGCAGCTATGAGAGCAAATAAGCCTTGTCAAGGAGTTGCCGTATCAGGAGTTTAATTCCCCGTTTGCTTTCTTGCTGTCGCTTATCAGATTAAAGAATAGAATTAAGAATAGCAAGTCGTATCTATAGTAGCAAGCACAGGATAGAAGTAAGAATCGAAGCCCACTATCAGCCTGAAAAGTCACTTATCGGATTACAGGGTAGGCTACCAGATTAAGAGTAAGTAAGAAGATTGGCAAGACAGATATAAGCTTTCACGGGCGGGCAGTTATAGGATTTGAAGCTGTGGCTCCTCCTGTTGCGGTGTTAAGCAAGTGTATTGAGTTTTCGTATCCCTCCTTTTAGTAAGCAAATAAGCCGCTCGTTTCTGCTTTGAATTCTTGTTATCAGAAAGCAGACTTGCTAGTTGGAATTAAGCTTGCCCATTTCGATAGTGCTTTTGAAGTCTTACTTTCAGCTTTTGTATCTCTAGTTTCAGTAAGCGAATAAAAACCAAAAATCGTATAACTAGCTGTCGGTTACCATATATTAGAAAATAAGAAGTCGCTTATGAAGCTTTAGCAGTGCAAATACGAATTGGAGTTAGAAATCAGATTGTAAGTAGTGATTGAGTATTCCTTTATAAGGGGTTTTCAGTAACAGTAAGAATAGAAAGCCGCATCCAGAGTATTAACAAGGCAGACTGAAGGGGAGCCAGTAGATTTATTAGTGTAAGTTTGCAACTACGAAGTGAAGATTGTAAGCCAGAGGTAAGAATCGAAGCCAGCTGTATTTTCTGCCTCTCGCTTATAATAATACCATATTGCTAGCTCGTATAAGTAGTAGGAGTCTCTAAGGTATTAGGCTTTATCGGTTATAGAGTTTGAGTAAGCATTTGTTGCTTGCCTTTTGTATTGAAAGAATAGAATTGCTTTTGCATTTCCGTTTGTCCTATCAAGAGTATTAGCAAGAGTAGAAGGTTATAGAGTAGCTTGTAGTTCTGCCTTTGCTTTTGAAGTTTATGCTTTCTACGAGGAAAGGAGACTTGAAAGCCGAGTGACGTATCCATACTTTAACCCAGTGAGTAACTACTAATGTTGCGAACGAAAAGGGACTAGAAGATTTCTTTATTGCTATCTGTTCTCGTACCCATGGTATTAACAAGTAGCCCGTGTAAATGAAAGCCAGCCGGAAGAATTACTTTTGCTTATAAGGTTTGAAGTCGCTTATCAGCTTTCCAGTGAGGCAGTAGTTTCAATCGGGTGGCTCGTATCCATAGTATAAGTTAGAAGTTTCAAAAGCCAGCTATCCCGGGAAAGCTAGAAGAATTCAAGTAAGTGGGTAGTTTGATTTCTTGATATCAGATTAGAAAGCCGGAGTAGTGATACACTACTAATGTGTAGAACAGCAAGAGCTGCTAGAAGATTTCAAGACAAGGTAGAAGGCTGCAAACAAGCTCGTAGTCTATGAGGTTTTAGCAGTCAAAGTGGAAATTGCTCTCTCCTTTACGAACCAGCTTTGGTGCTTTTCGAGTTTGTTGTTATCAAATTGTAATCCAATAATAAGAGTATTGATGCCGTACCAGGAGTTTAATTACCCGCTTGCTTTCTTGTTATCAGAAATAAGGCTTGTTGCTAGCATGTAGTTTCCCATGTATTAGGGAGGCAGCTATAAGATTAAAAGTTCTAAGTTCAGCTGGCAATTGCAGTAGCTGTTTCCGCAGTTTCACTCTCCGTGTGCAGTCTCGTTTCTCTTAGGCTTTAAGCAGTTAAAGTAAGGTCTCATTCTAGTGAGAAGTTAGATTTGCTCTTCGAAGAATACAAGCTAGCTTCAAGGAAGTAGTGAATTAGCTTATCGTATCTCTAGCTTTAGCAGCTCAAGTACCAGATTTCTAGTAAGCTATTAGCAGGAGTTTCTATAGTATTACCCAGGAAGATAGAAGATTAAGAGTAGGAAATCAGAACTCCACTCTCATTGCAGATTTACGGGAAGGCGTTAAGATAGCCTGTCGTTTCACTCGTATTAGGTACCAAGATAGAATTGAAGCTAGCAGTTTGATTTGCTCTTCGAAGAATACAAGGAGATTAAGAGGCATAAGCTAAGATTGTTGCTGTAGTTTACACCGTATTACCAATTTCCTATGTATTACCCAGTAGTAAGCCAAGAAGCAGAATCAAAGCCAGCTGCCCAGCTATCAGATTGCAATTAAGTTCTCGTATCGATACTTGCTTTGTAGTTTACATACTATTAGATAGAAGCCGTATCAGCAGTAGCAGTATTAGAAGCGTATTCAAAGTCAGTAACAAGAATGCAGAGCAAGAAGAAAGAATACAAAGCCGTTATTGAAAGCCGTAAGCTATTGCCTTTTACCAAGTAAGATAGAAGAGTTACAGTTAGCAGGTCAGGTTTAAGCGCAGCTAGCAGTATTAATAGACGCTTATAAGAATACAAACAATGAAAGGAGATTGTAAGCCAGCTCTAAGATCCAAACAAGCTAGAAGATTAGTTGCCCCGACTTCTCTCTGTTGGCTATAAGAATTTCAATTCGATATGAGAATTGAAGTGACAAGTAAGAGATAAGGTTTGCTGTGAGTAAGTAGTTTATAGGAGGCTCGGTAGTTTATACAGTTTTAGCTAAGAAGATGAAAAGTCCGGCATAAGATTAAAAGGTGGATATGAGTTAGACGTAAATCAGCTTGCAAGCTTGATATGTCGCTTCGAGACTTTTAGCAGTAACAGTAAGTAAGTGATAGTCGCTTATAAGAATTCAAATAGGAAGTAAGATTCAAAGCCAGTTCTAAGAATGCAAGGCAAAGCCGACCCGTAGTTTATGTATCGCCTTGTTATATTATCTCTGTTGTATAAGTAGTACTAGCAAGACAGATTGGAAGTCACAAATCAGCTTTTCGAAGTTAGCTGTCAGAATGCGAAGTACAAAGAGAGAGTCCAAGGCTCGCTTTTCGTTTACATACTTTTACCAAGATAGAATTGGCAGTTAGAAGAGAGAATGGACTTGTCGTATCGATACTTTAATTACCACTTCTAATTCTTGTTATCGGGTATCAGATTTCTAGTTTCACTTGGGGTTTCCGTAGTTTGAGCAAGCCAGTTAGAAGTAGTAGTTTATAGTGCTTTAGAAGATTGTAAGCCTAGGCCGGGTCAGCTTCAACTCAATTAGAAGATTCCCAGTTAGCTTACGAGTTTCCATGGTATTAATTCGATAGTGGAGCTCTCTATGCCGTTTAGAAGAATTGGACTCACTTATAGGATTGCAAGCTGACTTCTAGTGCTAAGGTTGAAAGCAGTGACTCTTCTTGGCGCATCAGTTGTTAACTCTCTTTCTCAGCTATAGACTTGTCGTTTCCTTCCTTGGTATTAATAAGTAAGCTATTAGTTTGAAAGCGGGAAAGAAGAATATGAGGCAAGGAATAACTTTAGGCTGTCGTTGTTTTATATAAAGTCTTAGCAGTCAAAGGAGGAACACAATAAATAAAAGTAAGATATAAGAATCGTAGTATTGGTTTTCCAGTAGCAAGTGCCGAAAGAAGAATGCAAGCCAGCTATAATAGTAGTAACGGAATTCAAGTAACCAATAAGAATAGAAAGTAGTATCACGGATTATGAGATTGACTTGCCTTTTGAGTTCTTGCTTTTCCCAGTCGTATTAGCAAAACGAGATATAAGAAGAAATCCCAGATATAAGAATGCGAGCTTACTATGAGATTGAAGTAGCAAATAAAGAGTTATACGTGTAGGCGGCATGTTACGAACCAGCCTTTCATAGTTGCTAGAAGACTCGAAGCTAGCTAGAAGATTAAGAGGCAGCTATAGGGCTTGTTGCTCGAGCTCTCGTTTATAGTGTTGTAGCTATAAGAATAGAAGTAAGCAAATCAACATGTAGTTTCAGGAGTAGTCGTATCAACCGACAGAATAAAAGACAGAAGTAAGAGTCGAAGCTGGCTATAAGATTAGTTGCTGGAGCTTTCGTTTCGATAGAGTTACCCAGTAAGATAGAATACAAACCACAACAATAGCATGTCGTTTATACTCTTTTAGCAGGGAATTACAGCTTGAAAGCACAGTTAGCAGACGGATTTCTTGCCTTGAAGTTTGCATTCGAGTATGGAGCTGTAGTTTCTAGAGTTTTAGTCGCTCGCATAAGATTAATAGTACAATAGAGGAATCGAATCCCGGCTATAAGTTTGAAGGTCTGCTCTCAGGTTTCATATGCCCCCTTTCGTTTACATACTTTTAGCAGGAAGAATCAAAGTACAGCTCTCGGTTCGTATCTTTTACCAAGGGAGTTATGCGTTTTAATTGAGTGATTGGGCTTTCGCTTGCTCTTATCTAGAGTACTTGCTCTTATCTTTTGTATTAGCTGGTAAGACATAAGTTGAAAAGCACGAATACAAAGTCGTGGCTATAAAGGAAGTGGTCGCTGTAGTCTCTATGGGATTATACAGGCTGCTTCGTTTCACTTGTAGTTTATGTAGAATTCGCGGGTAAGGAATAAGACTCGAAGCTAGTTATCAGGCCCAAAGCCAGCTGTAAGAATGAGATTAGCTTATCAGCTTTCAAGAGCTAGTTATGAGATTGTAGTATGGTATTCGTTTCTCTAGTTTGACCAGGAAGATTTCGAGTCAGTTCTAACAATGAAAGTCAGCTAGAAAAATTCAAGTCGCCTATCAGGTTTTAAGGTCAGGCTCGTAGTTTCAAGTCAGCTTGGAGTTTCCGTATTGGCTTTTGACTTCTGTCTGCAGACTCAAAGTACGATCTAAGGTTGCAAGGAAGCTACCGGTTTGCGAGTACGGCATAAGATTCGAAGACATAAATTAGATTTTCAGTTGGGTATTCGGATTCTTGCTTTGACGATACCAGATTCGAAGCCGTGATATAAGGTTGTGAGCCAACTATCAGATTGACAATCAGCTAGACCAGCTCTAAGGATTCAAGTCAGCTATTAGTTTGATCTGCCGATCTCAGAATTGGAGTTTTCAGATAGAATTGTGGTAGCCATTTCTAGAGTGTAATTCTGCCTTTGCTTTGAAGTTCTCGTATATTCCAGGAAATCTGGATTCTAGCCGTGATACTGCTTTATCGTTTCAATGCTATTAGCTATAGTATGGAGCAGTCGTTTACCTTGTTTTACCAAGCCTGTTAGAAGGTTAAAAGCCGCAAGTGAAGTGCTCATACCCAAGCTAGCTCATTGAAGTGGTGATTTCGTATCTTGTGTTTTACCCGTGATATTGGGTGTCGCTTATGAGGCTCAAGCAAGAATACGAGTCAGCGAGCACTAGTTATAGCATGTAGTTTCTAGTCTTTTAGTAGCTCAGGTAAGGCTTAAAGCTAACAAGTCAGATTCAAAGTAAGCTGCTAGCATAATTCTAGTCATGGCATTGCTTTTTCGTATCTATTAGTCATGGCATTGCTTAGTCGTCTCCGTAGTAGTAAGTCGCTTATAACAATACAAGCTAGCTATCAGTTTGAAAGTAGGTAATAAGAGTTGAAATGCGATATGTTGTTTATGAAGCTTTAGCAGTGCAACTACCATATAAAAGTAGAAATTCAGTGGTTTTTTCGTGAATGCAAGTAAGTCTACTCAATTGCTTAGTCGTTTACGGAGTTTGAATCCCAGCCACAAGGTTCGTTGTTAGCTAGCCGAATGGAAGATTGCCTTTTCGTATCAAGAGTAGTAGTGATTGTAGCTTTCGTTTACAGAGTATTAGCTAGAAGCATGAAAGTAAGAAAGAGGTTTTCAAGTAGTGGTTACAATTCTCGTATCCCTGCCCTGGTACTTTACTCATTCCTTGCATAAATGGTGTAGGGTAGGAGTTCAATTCATTACTCTCTCTTGTTGTTACACGTGTCCTGTGTGATACGACAGATTGAGAACTTACGCTTGATGCTCAAAACTTTCATTAAGGTAGGTATTGAACACATGAACTACGGCTAACTTACTTTCGGGAGAGAGAGTTGTCTGCGTTGATTGATTTTGGTCAATTGGGTTCGCTTACTTACTCTTTTTCAATAAATGGAACGGCCCACCAGGCAAGCGGTATTGCCCACAAGAGCAGGAACAAATTCTTCTCGAAACTGAGAAAAGGCAAATTTCTCTACTTCTGAACATACATAGCTGTTCTACTCACCAGTGTCTGCGCATATATCTAGATTCGCTTCCCCGGCTGACACTGCATACAGAATTTCGAAAGTGAAAAGCAAAGCAATCGGGTCATGTAACTCATTGGAGAAGATCCATTTTCGCCTATTGTCTTTGATAGGTTTACCAATTAAAGGCGCGCAGCGAAACAAGCTTAGGATTTCGCACACTATTAGAAAGCCGTTGCGCGTTAGCACGCTTGGAGTTTTCTTGCCAACGAGTAACTACTAATGTTGCGAGTGAAAGGGCGAGCGACTTTTCGTTCCAGACTTATTCACTACTTTTTGTCTCTTTGCTTTCGAAAAAGAATGAAGAAAGACTCATGGGAACTCTTCGAGCTAACGAAATTCGTAATATTATCCGTGAACGTATTGAAAAATATAATAGAGAGGTCAAGATTGTGAATACTGGTACCGTACTTCAAGTAGGTGATGGTATTGCTCGTATTTATGGTCTTGATGAAGTCATGGCAGGTGAATTCTCTGAGATGCTTTATGGAAAGTTTCTTACCTTTATTAGCTTTCATTGGAAAACATGGATTGTTGAACTTGAATGCAATAATGAAAATTTCCTCATAGGCTGGCTTTCCTACAACGGGACCACGAATAAGCACTGACCTAGAAAGTGAGACTTACGTAATGAGATCAAAGGATGGAAAGTTGGTGGAAGTAGCTAATGCAGGTGATTACTTATCCGGTAAAGAGAAAGCTGGAGTTGTAAGTAGAAAAGTTGGGATATGCGAGAGATGGGAGAGTTTTCTATTTTCAATAGGCCTTGGATATTCAGATGATGAAGAAACTGGCCGCCCAAGGCTTGTGTTAAGCAAATCGATCTACACCCCGGGGACGCAAATGAGAGTATATAACTAGTGACTAGGAACTGAACAAAGCTCCATAGGCTAGATCGACTCTTACTTATTCGAATCGACAATCCTTTCCTTTCTATGATAATAGTGGCTGTTTGTTGGTGAAAGGAAAAGCAGAGTTCAGCTCCCCTCCTCACCACTTGAAAACAGAGCTTGGATAGCAGTCTTCTCTCTTTATAAACCACCGGTTACTCGGAACGTGAGTGATTCCATTTCAAGTCCTCGCTCGCCCGGTCTTTCATCAGTGGTGGTTCATTACTGATAGTCTGCTCTTTCTTGAATAGTAGTCGTCAGCTCTACCATCCATATTTGAGTAGCTGTACTTTATTTTCAATAGGTTCGTTCATTATGTTGTTCTGTTCTTCCGTGCAATCATAAGCTCTGTCATTCCCTCCATTCCGCCGCTTTCTTTTCCAACTCTATACTTCCTTGGTCAAAGTCAGACCTGTGTCACGCTTCAAAAGGGAAGACCTTCAAGTCGTAGCAAGTGATAGCAATCCAGCGTTCATTGGTAATAGAGAAATCACCTTATTAGCATGGAATAAAGGAATCTCACTCGACGCTCGGTCGCTACTCATTCCCCGCTCCCTCGGCCTATGTTATATATCACAAGGAAAACAAACAAGGAAAACAAGCAACAAAACAAAAAACCATTAATTTCATAAATGACGCATCGAGATTGCCATTTCACGTGGGCCTAGATTAATCAGTTAGAATCTAACCTGCGGGAAAGGGACGACGGGGGCGGTGCCATGCCTGGAACGAGCCTATTAATCTTTTGACTCAACCCGGGTCAGGGGTTGGAGTAAGTCGCGTCCTAACCAACGAGTAACAACTCACAATACGCGTGCTTCCTGCTATACCAGAGGGGACGGTTCCATACTTGTAAAAGACCATGTACGATTATCCTTTTCAACTACTCTTGCCGAGGAATGCATTTATTAATGAATTCATTCTTTTGTAAATCCTTAACTTAGTTCAGCTACCCCCTTCGGGGGGAAGAGCGACAAGGCGAAGCCCGGAGCGAAGGGGGAGGAGCAAGGGAGTTCCTGACACGAATTTTCAAAATAAAGAAAACATTATGGAAGAGTACTTAATCCATTCGAAGTAATTCAAAGGAGAAAGAAACCAATTCTCATTAGTATGCTGACCACGAGCTGACGCACCAAGAGCTAGCTTGCAGTCCTTGCCTGTCCACACCTTACCTCCCCCCTAAGAACTAGAACTCTCGGTTTCTCTTCTATTAGTCTACCTACGTCTAAAACAATCAAAGCACCCTCTCTATGATAAACGTTGGACTTTCTCTCGAGCAGTGAGAAAAAAATAGCTGCTCCCACATCTATTTCCGGAGGGGAAGAGTTCCCCGGGTTTCGGGAGAAGAGGTGCGTAGACTATCCCGTAGTATCCAATCCCGGTCAATCCACTCAATTGCTAATCCAGCAGCTGAGAAGTGAAAATGCCTTTTTTTTGTGTGGCCCAATCAGTGAGAGTACACTCTCTCTCACGAACTGTAACCTCATCCTTTTCATTAAGGGTTTTTCTATATTTTGACTATTCGTAAGGACCCCGACTTTGCGTCAGGGAAAGTGGGAAACACCCTAATACTCTACGGGCTAGCCGGGCCTAAAGGAGCAACTCCAATTCCACCTATGTAGTGACTCGCATTCAACAGCGTTGAGTCTTCCTTCTCATCTCCTTCTTTAGAAAATCATTCTTATGCATTACCCAGTGATACACTACTAATGTTACGAACGAAAAGGCATTTCCACCTTTCATTTTCTTGGGAAATCTCTATTAAGCCTAAAAGTACACATCAAATCGCTCCCACTCCCCATTTGGATCAAAGTACCTAATTCAGGTATAAGCAGGGATTTTCCGTGCATCACAAACCCCAACCCTGATCCAGGCTTCTCTGAAGTGCTTATGGCTAAAGGTTCTCTGATCGTTCTCCAGAACAACCCCAAAATGGGTTACCCGCTTTTCAAATTCATTCAAATACCAAAGTGGAATTGGGAAACTCTTTTTCTGTATCCAAACAGAATTGAGCCTGGCCCCTTCATCCATCAACTGCGGGGTCACACAGCACTACTTGAAGCTCTTTGTTCTCTAGCTTTATTTTGCCTTTTGCCAGTACGGCTTCTTTCTACTTAGGGTTAGGAGCTTCGATCAGAAGACTCGAATCATCAAGGTATCTCGCTATCAAGTTGTACTGAGGCATGCTATGGTGTAGCGCCGCCTCAATACGTGAGTGAGAGGATTTGATACTCAACTAGAAAGAGGTGAAATTCGTCCAGACAGACCCAAACTCTTGAGTTGATCTCACGGGACCGAATGACCAAATCCACTAAGCGAGAAACCTATTCCAATTAAACTAAAGCAAGATAACTACGTGCTTGAGGAATAACCTCTTATCCAACCCAATAAAAAGACTCTCTATACTATGTAAGTGCTATCTTACTATAAGCATTTATGGCTAGCTTTGCTCTATTGGTCCAACATCGACACTTAGCCGCCCGGAGCCCACTATCCGCTAAGACCAGGTCTGGCTTTAGTGACTATTTGTTAAAATGGATTCTGCTACCTCAGCTTACAGAAAAACCCTTTCTTTCCTGTGCAGCCCAAGATCAGTTGTGGGACTTTACCCCAGCTAGAAAGAGTGTCGCTGAACCCTCATTTGTTCAGTTAAATAAAATTCTAACCAGAAGGAAGAAATGCCACTTTTTGGGACACACGGGAGCGCGAATACATAAAGAAAATACCAATAAAGTTCTATATGATATTTCAGAATGCCAGTTTAGGGAGCGCAACTATTTGGCGCTTTTATATGACAAAACATAATACAAAACAAAAAAACGAGAAATCAAAATTAAGGAAAAACACACAACGAAACTAGATATGAGAATTCGCATGCGTCGAAACCTTCTATACTCTTCTCATTCCTATTCTATATGTATGGGATGTGGCCGTTCCTTTCTTTTGGAAATGGTATCAAGGTAATACCACTTATTCTTTCTTCTTTGGAGTCATCTGATCTGGTTTTATTCAAAATAGAGTTCCATAACATTGTATGGAATGCTGACCTCTCATAAGCTTTTCCATACTTATCAGTTAAAGGAATAGCTTCACCTAGCGTATAAGTGATATTCCCATATGTCTTTGTCATGGTATAGGTGTGAATTTAGAGTAACCTTCTATGGCAGGTAGTGCATATTTCATCAATAAGCGAAGCACAGATATAAAAAAAGAAAATTGACATGACCAGAGCTAGGGCATGGTTCCTTAAACCAGACATTTAGGACCATCAAACCAGAGTGTGGTTCATAACAAGCTTTACTTAAGATAAAATCTGTTACATAACCAAAAGAATCATCTGTATTCTTTCGACCAGAATCATCATCTCTATCTCCACTATCAGAACTATTACAAGAATTTATTGACTCACTATCACTAAACATACTATCACTATCACTAGTCATATAACATTTATTCCTTCTAATAACTGGTGGACTTATTAAGAAGGTTTACGAAATTCAAGAAAAGTAGGAAAATTCTGTTTCAGCGGTGAGTGAAAACTTGCATATTTATTTAGAATATTGTAGGGAAGAGTCCATACAGAAGTTTATGCCCCTAATGTAGTGAGTTCGCTATCTCCCACCGTACCTGGTCTCTCTCTATTAATCTAGCCTCTGGATTGAGGGCTGTGCGCAATTAGTCCCTATGGGGCATTCTCCACACACCATAGCTAAGAGTTAATGAAAGCTCAGAGCTACACACACCCTTGTATCTTCGATGTATAGTATCACTCCCTGTCTACTAATACTTTCCTGGATGTTCCCTACTTGCTATGCTAGTCTGGTTCATCACAGCGAAGGTGTTTACTTTGGGTTTCCCAAGGATGGTGATAGATAATAACTATTCCTACTAAGAGTTCCCTCACACCGAGGGAAGACAGGTAGAGTCTAGACAAATTCGACACCCACTGAATGGAGTCAGACCTAAAAAGTACTGAAGCCTGGGCTTTTCGTTCAGTGAGCAACTACTAATGTTGCGAACAAAGGACACATTAGTCGTTACTCACTGGGTCTGAAGAGTCTTAGTCGAGGGTCTTCATTCGAGGTTTCAAGTACCTACGCATTGGTCACATTAACCATTTGTGGTGATCGACTTGTATCTGCTTGAACCCAAAGTACTAGAAACATGCACTCACCATAAGTTTCTCCTTCCGAGACAGAATTCATTTCTTTCCGCATCGACTAGGATAACTCAAGCAGTTCACTCCTCATACGTGCCAACGACTTGAACATGTCCCTTATGCAGCTGGTGTAATGAAAGTGCTACCAAATGCTTCTGTTGAAGAGCTTGACCAAATTATGTGGTGGTTTAGTGAGGATAATACCCATTTGGATACCTTTGAAGACAGAAGTAGAGAGGGAGTACTACGAAGATTTATAACATTCTTAGCAACTACTATTGAAAAGGATAAAACAGTGAAAACTATATACTTCCATAACTTAGCTCGTTTTGATGGAATTTTCTGAATGAAGCATCCGGCTCTAAATCATTCAGAGTTCAAAATCAAACCATTAATGAGAAATGGTAAGCTGTACCAGCTGGTAGTTTACTTGAGTAAAAGAAAAAGAATGGGTTTTCGAGACTCTATGCAGCTTTTTCCAGAAAGCTTAAACCGTATAGCATCAAATCTATGCCCTGAACTTGGTGGTAAAGGTAATGTTGATCATCAATCTGTTAACCTGACAAATCTAAAAGATAGGAAGGATGAATTGATGACCCATATGAAGCAGGATATAAAATTACTAGCAGGAATTATGTTAAAAGCACAAGCCATTTACTGGAGTGTATACGGGATAGACGTTGTTGACATGATCACTTTGTCATCATTATCCCTCGCTATCTTTAGACAAAAGTTTTATAACCCTGAAAAACACCCATAGCTATTGCAACTGCAAATGAAGATCATTTTATTCGCCGTTGTTATCATGGCGGTCATGTTGATGTTTACATTCCTCATGGAGCAGATCTGTACTACTATGACATCAACTCTCTATATCCTTTTGTGATGAAAACATTTCCTATGCCAATAGGCAAGCCTAAATGGTATCATGATTTATATAAATCTAATCTTGATGATTTGTTTGGTTTTATTAATGCTTTTGTGATATGTCCAGCACATATCAAGAATCCTTTCTTGCCTTTTCGAGATGAAAAAGGATCACTGATCTTCCCAACAGGGAAATTTATAGGCTACTATTATTCTGAAGAGTTGAAATATGCCAAATCCATCGGATATACTGTTATACCCCTAAAAGGGTACCTATATGAAAAAGGTGAGGGCCTATTTAATTCCTTTGTTACAGATCTCTATGGGAACAGATTGCAAGCTAAGAAAGATGGAAACACTAGTTTATCATATCTATATAAAATCTTGATGAACTCACTTTATGGTAGGTTAGGCGTCAACCCAAAGAGCTCTATTACTGAGATCTGCAATTTTGAGGAATACACGCGTATTCTAAAGAGAGAAGGATTTCAGTATGCTGAGCCATTGAGTGATGACTTATTCGTTTTTTACTATATAGTGGATACTATTAAAGAGTTCCCTAAAAGGAACGCTGCTCTACAAATATCAGCTGCAGTTACAGCTTGTGCTAGGGTCTATATGCATCCATTTATAAATAGAGACGATTGTTACTATACTGATACTGACTCAATAGTTCTTAGTAAGCCACTACCTGAAGACATGGTTTCTCCAATGGAGTTGGGTAAGTTGAAAATGGAACATTTCGTTACGGAAGCTATCTTCTTATCTCCTAAAAGTTATTGGCTCCATGCTGATGGAGAAGATATTATTGTTCACAAGGGGGCTCTTAAAGATTCTGTTTCCGCAGATGGGTTTATTAACCAATATGCAGATCCATCTATAAGAAAAACGATTGTGGTGACAAACCCCTTCAGATTGAACTCTAAAGCATTCACTATCCGTAAGCAGCAATCTGAATTTACACTAACATTACCCGACTCTACCAAGAGAATACGCATTCATAATGAACAAGGTATGTGGGTAGATACCAAACCTTTGCATATAAATGCTATCCCAGGACTATCTGATTCTACGCAAATACTAATAGAATCATTATTGGATAAAATAGATGATAAACAGGGCTCTGATAATGATAATGATAATGATAATAACAAATAACAACTCCACCAATAGATAGAATTGCCTAGTGGTATCCGGCATGCATCCCCTTCTGATGAGAAGGTACAAGTTCAAGTGAGATGTTATGAGAATAAAATAACGAGTAATCTTACTCTAGATTAGAATGAAATCCTGTAACCAAGAAGAATGAAAGCTAGCTGCCCAGTAGTAGTGAGTAGCCGTTTACGGAGTCGGGGGTATTAGAAGGCCGGAAGTAGACTCAAAGACAGAAATCGGATTCGTCGCTTGCAGTTGGCGCTTCCCTAGTTTGAGTTGTACGAAAGAAGCATGCAAAGAAGAGTTCAAGTCAGAGGTAAGATTCCCAGGGAGGCAGTAGTTTGTAGTTTCTATAGTAGTTTGTAGTATCCCTAGTTTGACCAAGTAGAAAGCCAGCGAGAAGACTTTCAATAGAAAATCAGACTCCAAGTAAGCTGTTGTATCTACTGTATTTTCCAGATAGACTGAAAGTCAAAAATCAGAATTGAGTAGGCGTTTCGATAGCTTTAATAGTAGGGTTTAATTCTGGCAAGCCGGATATAAGGTTTATAGTTAGCATACCTAGTCGTTTACAGAGTATTAATAGTTTCTATCAGCTTCTCGTGTAGCAGGTAGTTTCTAGTGTTAAAGCCGTTAGAAGATTCCAAGTATTCTCTAAGAATAACAGTCTGTTTGAAAGCGAGCTTTTAGCTCGGTAGTTTATACAGTTTTAGCTAAGAAGATGAAAAGTAAGCCATAAGATTAAAAGGAGGATATGAGTGAGAAAGTCGTAAATCGCCTTGCTTCTCGTGATTCTTGTTATCGTATCCATGGGCTTAGAAAGCAGTTGTTGTTAAGATTGCTTGTTGTATTCGATCTGTCTTATCAGGTTTCGTATGCGGAGTTTTACCAGGGAAAGAATGCAAACTACAAATAATAAAGTGTGGTAGTGGTATCTACTGTTTTACCAGCTCAAGCAAGACTCAGAGAGAGAAATAAGATTGCTTACGAGTTTCCATAGTATTCGCCAGGAGGAGCATCCCTTTTATTAGGAAGTGCTGCTGTCGGTTACCGTGTATTAGTTTGCTTTTTCCTGGTTGTTTGCTATTATTAGATTGAAAGAGTTAATTGACTTGCCGCTCCGAGTTCTGCCTTGGATTTCGAGTATTTCTTTTTCGTTTACCAAATCGTATACCTAGTTTTAGGCAAAGCCACGATTGCCTTTCTTTTTCCTGTGTTTTAGTAGCTCAAGGCAGATTTGTAGCAAGCGTAGCTATAATAAGAGCAAGTAGTTCAGAGTTTAATTGCTTTGTTGTTTCTACTCTTTAAGTAGCTCTATTATAACAAAACCACTTACAAGTAAGACTGCAAAACCTACCTTTTGTTTCGATAGTAGTACCAGGGGATAGAAGCTTTCGAGTAGCAAATAAGAATTCTAGGTATCTGACATAAGAATAAGAGTAAGCAATTAAGATTCCAAACAAGCTCGTAGCCTTCGTATCAATAGTAGCAAGGTTTCAGTGCCGAAAGAAGATTGAAAGTAACAAAGCAGAGTGAGTAAGCTTCTTGTACCGAGAGTAGCTTTTAATTCAGAATTTCGGATATCAGACCCAAACTAAGCTACAAGCTTGGCAACTCATAAATAGGACGGACACAAGCTAGCGATCAGATTAGTTACTTGCTTTCTCGTATTAGGAGTTCTCGGTTCCACCCTTTTAGTAAGCACGACATAAGAATTGAAGGTTGCCTTTCTACTCTACTGTTTGAGAAAGATAGAATGAAAGTAGTCGTTTTGCCTCTCGTTTATACTGTTGTAGAAGACTGCAACTCACTGATAAGAATCCTAGCATGTAGTTTGGCTTGCTACGAATTAAGTTGGCGTGTCGGGAGTATAATAAGGGAATTAAAGATTTCAAGTCAGTTTGTAGGCGGTCAGCTGCCAGAAGAGAAAGCTCTTATGTCGTATCACTCCTTTTAGTATAAAAGTAAGATTGCACGCTTGTAGTTATCAGGTTAAAAGAAATAAATAATATTAGTTGCTTGACTCCTCATTTCCTTAGTATTAGCAGTTCACATACCACGCTCACACATAAGATTTTGGATTGAAATCAGATTACCAGGCTTGCTTGCTAGTTCTCGTATACCTACGTAGACTTCTCCCTACCGCTTATAAGATTTGTAATTGCTTTCTCATTTCCTGTGTTTTCAAAGAGTGAAATTATCTTCTTTCTCTACATCGGTATTTTTCCAACAAACAAATGAATAAATATTAGTATGCAATTCCCCTAAAGAAGGAAGCAATTCCTGCATTTCAATAAAAGGAGGGACGAGATTTGTACATTCGCTTCTATGAAATGAGTACGTACTCTTAGAATCGTTTCAGTAAATGCAGAGTCCAAGCCCCGGGTGCCGGGGTTTAAGAGTAGGCAAGGGAGTAGGCTTTTTCCGACAAATAGCCCACCGGCATCTGAGGTAACCATAACAGTAGGTAAGCTGTTCTCTCTAAGTAAGCTAATACCGTAGGAGAAGTAGAGTGAACCTGTTAAAGAGAAGTAGCAGGGATTTGCATCGCCTTTTGTATAGAAGTGAGTTATTAAGGAGAGAAGGTATAAGGATAGAAGTCTACGTCCTGTGATGTGAGTGCGCAGGAGGTAAAGTGTTTTGAAGGGTATTTTGGATTAGATCGAAGCCGGGAATCGTAGGCAAAGGCACGGAAATGTGGCATGGAGATTAGATTCGTTTCCCACAGGATAAGTTTTGAGGTGGTTCTTTCTATCCACTATCTCTTATTTGATAATCTTCTCTTTGTATTCTTACTATGGTATGAAGGGTTACCAAACTGAGGAGGTCAGAGTAGGGCAAGGTATTATTACAGTGTTAAGCTGAACTATACGATTTATCTTATGGATGGAGTCAAGAAAGGAAAGAAAGCACTAGCATTGGGAGAAAATAGGCCGGAGTGGTAGAGCGAACACTAGGAGTGGTAGAGCAAGGGAACATAGGGCGACGGACAGTTAATACAGTAGCAGTACTTATTAGGAGAGTAGGAAAGACTAGTAGTGAATTCTGGAAAAGAGTGCAAACCCGTGAGTCAATAGGTAAAGAGAGATGGAAAAGAGAGATGAGTTTATGGAGTTTCTAGATCTCTAATAGGGATTGTTACTAAGGAAAATACGCCGGTATGGGCATTGTAAGGCAAGAGTAGTTCTTAGGTAAAATCACACAAATAGGTCATTGCTTTTCATAGGCATGGAGGCAAAGCAGGTAATAATCGCATGCAGTAGGGCAGGTCACTTCGGTCGGTAAAGTGGGTCACCAAACTGGAAAGCAAAAGATAAGCAAACTAGGGCGATATGTGTTTTTTCTTGTCAACCAGTATATGCGATAGGTAAAGTATATCCATTGGTTGGGATTAGAGCTTGGGAGGGATAGAGATCATTGACTGTGACTAGGTAAAGAGTATACGCAATAGGTAATAGGTAAAAAAGCAGCTAACTTGGGTATAGGGACTCTTTTCTTAGAATTTCTTTTTGGTATTTTTTGAATTCGACAGGTCTTTTACTGAGTTGATTCAGTTAACAAATAAGCTTGTGACTAAGGCTAGGTAGGATAACCAAACTGTTTGTTCATATATGTATGACTTTATGTATTCGTTTAGTGATTGGAATAGAGCGAGGAGTCTTACTAAGGAAAGTCTATAATGAGGCTAGGTAAAGCAGGGGGCTTATAGGTCCTAATTAGTAAGTTAACAAATAAGCTCGGTACACATAGGCAAAAGTAGGCGGCTTGGGACTATCAGATGAGGCCGCAGGAGGGGCTGGCTGAGAGAAAGCAGCACAAGAACGAGCTATATATGAGTTAAGGGCGGAAGAACCTAATAACCAAGGCAGTGTAAAACAAAGATGAATGAAAAGCAAAGTAAGAAACTCAAATTGAGTAGTCAAAACTGCCTGCCTACAAAGTACTACTTTTGCTGCGTTGCTATATTCACTTGATTCTCAGAAATTGACTCCACGAATATACATACGGGCGGGCAAATACTGAGTAGAGCTTTTTCCTGGTGGAATAGAATAATAACCATAGATGGATGTGCCTCTTTGTTTATCAAACCGGGACTACAGACTGGTGGGACTACCTACAGGCAGAACATAGAATTGCTTGCTCTAGTTTATGTACGAGATAGGAGTGTTTTAGTGTATGTACGGTTATGTATGTACGAGAAAATGAATGAGATAAAGAAGATACTCAGAGTTGACAACTGTATAGGTCTCAGCAGAGTTGATAAAAGAAGGGTGTAACATACATTGGTTGTGAAGTCAATGGGTGGAAGAAGCAAGTAGGTGCCGATACCTCTTATTATATAGTGTCAAATATCATATATTCGTAAAGCTGCTCGTTCCTGCCTACTTTTGTCTTCCTGCTACAGGTGAAAGCGATTAACCAGATAAGTATACTTCTCGAGGAGAAAGACTTGTATCTCTTCTCTTCGCTTTGCTTCGGCTTAAGCTCCTGGTGAAGTTCCTCCCTAGGGTCTATAAAGGTACTAGACTGACCTTGAGAAAAAGCACTACCCTTTCCAGTTTTCAACTTCAGAGATCTCTCAATAAGCACGGTCGAGTTTGCAATTTTATCCTCCACCACATCGGCAGTATCCTCACCATACACATCTTCTACCTAATCACTGTCATCATTTGCCAAGGCGCCGGAACTTTCTTGCTTTTTTCATCTGGCAAAAAGACGAAGGAGCTTTAGCGGTCATCCCCTTACCTTATAGAGTCAGATCAATGTGCAGCTGAATCGAGAACAGGGAATTCGATAATCCCGTGGTGAAAAAGTTCCGTTGCCTTACTCTGATATTCTAAACGATGCGGCCTAACGACTCTTTTTTCTGAAGGAGGCCTTTCTGCCTTCGTAGCCGAGTGCTCTTTGGCCTGCCTTTCAAAAAAGAAATATCTCTCTGCTGGGGAAGGGGGCTTCTTTTTATTCCCGGAAAAGAGATCCGCTAGGTATGGCATAGCATCTATCTGGTTAAGGCGTAGGTGCTGGTGCTTATCAACTTCGATATTCTTCTTGATTTAGATCTTGTCTTTTGTCTTTGCGCGTGTGTCGAAATCTGTCTTTTCCTTTCCTTTTCTTTGCTTGCCTAGCCTTATTTGGAGTTCTAAACAGTCTAAGTAGGAAAGAGCGTATTTTTGTTGCTATTCAAACTCTGAAAGGTAATTTGGTGAAAGCTCAAGAGAGAATGAAGTATTATGCCGGTGGATCGCACGAGAATTTGAAGTTGGAGACCAAGTCTACCTCAAGCAACTACTTGACCTTCTCCATATGCCTTTGAGCTTACATACACCTATTATCTATCCCAAGCTTCTCTACTTTGACTATGGGCTTCCCCCCATTTCTAGATAGATGGAGATTGCCTATGATAGTGCGGAAGTATACTTTTCTTCCCGCCATCCTACTGCCGTAAACGCGAGTTCCCTTTTGTTCTAGAGTGAGCCATGCCCAAAGCTGATCCTTCGAGACCTTGTCCTATTCAGTACTAACTGTGTGAGGGACCTCTGTTCCAGAAGGGCGCTCATCTAAACCTTAAACACGATACTGGGTCTACCAAAGGTCAAGGGGGATAGTTTTTCTTGAATACAGCTGTCGGCCATGTCAAACCAAAATTTCCGTTGTTTTACATGTCCAAGCTAGCTCATTGAAGTATTAGCCGCTCACCGCTTCTCGTATCGATAGTAGTTTCAATAATATTAGCAAGTGCTGCTCTCGAGAGTCCCAGGCTATTAGTTTTCTTAGTCGACCCGCCATGTATTAGTTTTCAGTAGGAGGGGTATTAGCTAGAAGAATAGCAGTCAGCCGTAAGAATGCAAGCTAGCAATTAGGCTTGATCGTTTACCACGGGCTACTCTGAAAAGTCCTATCTCTCAGTAGCTCAACTAGAAGAAGGAATCCCTGATATAAGAATCGAAGCTTTTGTTTCTGCTTTCTCGTACCGATTGTTTCCTGACCGCTTTGAATTCTCTTTATCAGATAGAAGATCCAAACCAGGCTATAAGATTCCCTTCGAGTACAGTACGATATAAGAATTGAAATACAGATAGAAGAAATAAGGTAGTCTACCAGAAAAAAAGAAGGATATAAAAAGTAATAAACACCGTGAAAAACGTCCTACCTGCTAATTCCCCTCAGTAAGTGCATTTTGAAAATGAACTTTTTATGCCAGCCTATAGCAAAAGTAATAAAAGCTATTTTCCCTAATAAAGAACTGAACCATTGCCACTTTTTTATGCCAGCCTATAGCAAAAGTAATACTTTATGGATTGAGCGCAGTAAAGTGTGCTTGCTCAATCCTAAGCTTGTTTGAGGCACTTTTATTTTGATATGGTCACCTTACACTCCTCCATAACCTCAAGATATGACTTCGACGCGCGCGCCTAATTAAGACATTTAAAGAGAGGCGAGTTGTCGTGGTATCCCACCATATAGACCGGGAGTTCCCAATGAGTTTCTCAACTACCCCCACTGATCTCTACCAGACTGAGAAAGATGAATTTCTTTAGTTCTTGGCCAGGTCGTCAAACCAAACGTGGCCAATCTCCGCCAGCCAAGCGCTAAGGCTTAACTCAGGTTAAAAGCGCTGTCGCATCAATAGGTAACCTATGAAGGACAGACCGTTAGTTTCCTTGAATGAATTTCTCTCTGTGAATAGGTAGGCTGATCTTTCATATAGCCGTGTAGTTGAATTATTTTCCTTTTGCATTTGTTACCGAATTCTTTCTGCACAAGCACAATTCTCAAATCAAATTCTATTATAAGAGGTCCTTAGCGGCCTGTTAAGCAAGCATCTTCGGAACCTGCATCATCATCATAATCTGGAGAAGCGCAAGCTTCGAAAGACACGGGAAAAGCGCACTGAACAAGATGTTGAACAACCAGGAACCAAGCGCTTTCTTTGGACGCTACCCATACGCCACTCTTACCGAGAATTCGAGAATGAAAGGGGTGAGCTGCGTTAGACACTAGAGCTGCCTTATGCCCCGAGCAATTTTGACGGTCAAGGGCGCAGCGTCAACTCACACTTGGGCTTGAGAGTCGGAAACTCACCACAGTTTGAAACACTTACTCATACTGCACTGTTGTCAACTCCATTACGAGTTTGGAAATTCCACTACACTTCATTGAACGAGAACCTCATTGAATGAAGGAAGGAACACAACACACAGCCTGAGAAACTAAACACTGCCAAAACTTAGACTTACATTTGTTAAGAACTAAGATACACTCCATGGATCACTTCTACTTGGTACGAAAGACTGCCTGAAGGCCTCTCGAGCGACAGCCAAAAGGGGCCAGCACTTTTAACACCGATTGAACTAACACATACTGACAACTCGCGGAGGACAACGCACAACGAGAACCATGCACTGAAGCCTTTCCCAGTCCGTTGAACCCGCATAAGGGCAAACCATCAATTGAACTGGTTCGAAGAAATCAACCAAATAAAAGCTAGTTCTTTTCTCCCTGGGGTATTCAGACATAAATCAGGCTTTGAGACTTTCAAACTCCATTTCGGAAGAGGCTCGATTTCATGTCAATGCGGGCCATTTCTTCCGCGAGACCATATCGAAATAGAGAAAGAATCTAACATGTCTGTAAAGCATTAAGGCGGATACGACTACTTGCTCCAGGTGCTTAGTAAGGCTTGAAGGCTAGCTCCCTCCCCGCGGAAGAGGAAAGATGAGGAGTCGGACCGGGAGAGGATAGAGTATTTCTGATTTAGTGGACCACTTACCTTGTATTCAGGTTAGGAGAGCTACGGCCGGTGCTTTAGTTGCTTTGCTGGTTTACTCAATAGGCCAGCCAGGGTAGCAGCAAGGCACACCTATTTCGATACTTTAACGTTACCCTATGGGCCTCGTATCACGCCCTATCTCGAGTTGACACTTTGACCCAGTAAAAGGCGCAGCCACAGAAGATCTTTCAACCCCAATCTCATTAGATAGTCTTCTTTGAGTAATCGAGGCCGCTAAGGGCTTTCGAAATTGAATCTGTCTTTCCACACGTTGATATCCATTGGGACGCAGCTTAAAGAAGCAGAAAGGCACCCGCTTGGTGCTTGCTTTACTGTATTAGAAGTACGGTGAAAAGACCAGGGAGGGATGGGATTAGATCCGCGCAATAGGATGAAGTCAGCAGTCAATGCAATGCTGCCCAGGGAAATTAATATATTATCTATTTGACACCTACTCCTTATTCCTTTGTAAGCACCCACTAAGGCATCTTCTCTAAAGTGCTATCATAGAACTATAGCCCGGGGAAATAGATTAACTTTACCTAAGTAAAAGCAGCAAGAATTCTCAAGATCTTGCAAGGTCTCTTCACTTTTTCTTTTTCATTTGACTCTAAGGCAGGTATGGTAAAAGAGGCACTATTACTTGACACGAGGCCCTATCACTACTGATACAGGCGCCTAAGCACCAAGGAAAGCTGAGTGAGAATAAAGAGCGAGAGTATAGACCCTCTTTCAGCGTGCCCTTGATAAGGATCTCCCGGGTCCTCCCTTACCGAAACAAGAAGAGGGGTTCAACTCAACAATAACATCATTGTCTTTAGTTAATAGGGCAACGCTTAAGATAGGTTTGGCAACATGTGGGAAAAGTGACACATTTTTGAGCAAAATGGGCCGGTGGGGAGAACTTAGGAACCGGTATGAGTGATCGAGCTTGTCCGTTGGCAATACAATACGGAGGTTGTCTAACCGGGTGTGTGGGTAAAAGTGCGGTTGGTGTATTTCCTGTTGTTGTTGCGCTTCCTCCTAGTCCAACCTTCCATGCGGGTAGCCAGAGAGTTTTGATTGCATGGTGGGTCGAACGGACGGGCGGGCTGCTCCTCGACTTGTGCTTGTGGGCGCATCAATGCGTATCTTAGAAGGGAAAGATGCATTAAAGGCGGTAGGCTTTCTCTTTGGTAAGAAGAAAGTAGATCTTTACTAAAGAAAGGCATGCCCTCCTTTTATATCATACATGACTTCTTTGTCGCTGCGCGCCTATGCTTGCTTCTGAGTTTACTAACTAACCTATGGCTGCTTTGCAATTTCTCCCTACTCAATCAATACCGCTCTTTCTCAGCTTTATCCTGTGCTATTTCATCTATTCATCCCAATATGTATGGGGCTTTTGGAGCAGAGAGACTAAGGTAAATTCCACAAGATTGATCGAAGGGACAAGCCTGTGCCGCTTCCACTACAGCTTATCATAGGCCAAGGTAAAGTTTGACCAACATGATGCCAGCCCGTCCGCTTTCCTTTTCTGTGAAAGTCCTCCTTCCTCTGGACAAAGAAACCCATATTGATTTTACTGCCTATTAAGAAACTGATTCTAGCAAAAGGCACAGGCTCCTTTTAGTCCATTACTCTTCCTTTACTTACTTTATTCTTGAATCGCCAAGCCGCCTGAGTGGAATCTACTTACAGGAACAGGAGAGGTGCAAGGGCTGACTACTCCACTATATGAACCTAACTTGATTCCCTTATCGTGGATTGCATGTTGATAAGGGGATAGATTTGGCCTCCTATTAATTCTGTCTAATGTGGATTTCATCAGTGCTGAACACCCGGAATTCTTATTTATTTTTCTCATATAGAGTTTCGTTTCACATTGCCCAAAACAATGCAGTCAGGCGCCCTCCTTTCATAAAAAAGAATAAGCATGATGGATATATCAACCTTACCTGAACTAAACCACATGGTGATATCCGACAGCTCAAAACACTTGGTCTTGTTGCTCTTGAAATCCTCCAACCGAGTAATGATGAAAGCCTTAGATTATATACAAGGGGCCTCTCCTACTCTATCTTACCCGCTCGATCGATGGGGGGGGAAAACTTTACTTAATGTCGCGAACCGAGATGATACTGCCATGGGTGGTCGACTTGGACTGCTTTCCTAAGTGCTTGTAGCCTATTTCGATAGAGCCGAGGTGAGTTCTTTGCTTTACACTCCGCGGTAGGGGGCTTGCAAAATGCTCAGGTTAGATGCACCGGGTGTGTCTCGACTTAGACTCGTTCGTAGGGGGGGATGAGAAATACGATCATCCACCGTAGCACGCATTTCATACTGTGTGGGCGGATATAAGCAGCCCGCCTTTTATTAGGTAGTGACCCTTATCACCTCATGAAGAGAGCAATTGATGTTTGCTACTATATCTAGTATACTCCTAAAGGTCATCAATGATTCGACCTAGCGTTGCTGGGAAAGCAGTTTATTCTTATTGGATTAGACAGACATGAGGGCTTTTCGTTCGTAACATTAGTAGTTACTCACTGGGTAAGAAACCCACTTCAGCCTACTTTTTTTCATAGGTGCAGCCCAGGGATTGGAAACACATGTTTTGATATCTGGCATGGTTGAGCATGTTCCTTTAGGGAAAAGAAATGGTCTAACTCAGGGGTATGTATACTTGAATGAAACTCTTGCTTGCGCATTTGTAATGTGTAGGTAGTTAACTGCTGTCTTTCTTTGTTTGGCCGGCCTTCCTTAGCGTCTTTCTAGTTTAGCCAAATTGAAGGTGTTGACACTGCACGGTCCATTTTCCTGTATGAAGCCCATAACGAGTTCCCAAGAAAAGAGGGAATTAGCTGACTTATCGTATTTATTGTATTGAGCTTTAGTTTATGTGGGGCTGGCAGCAGTTCTCGTTTCTGAAGTTCAGCTTGATATTGCCTTTCCGTTTCGAGTCTTTTAGCAAGCAGTAGAAGATTAAGAGGAAGAAAGAAGTAAGGCAGTAAGCGAAGCAGTTTATAGGGTTTGAATTAGAGTTAGCTTTCTTGATATCAGACTTGAAGTGCCGAAAGAAGAATGCGAACCCAACTGACGTTGCCTGTGGCTTGCCTGTCATTTATATAGTATTAATTCCCCTTGGGAATTCTTATGTTATCAGATTGCTATGCCGAAGTTAAGGGAAGGGTACGATAGAAGAGTGGAAGTCACTTATAAGGTTTCCATCCAGTGGCAAATAAGGCTAGTAGCTCCTTGCCGTATCTGTAGTTTGAGGAAGTCCTATCTCTCGTATCAGGAGTTTCAAAGTAAGTAGCCGTTGTTGTTTCTCGCTTTCGCTTAGAAGAATTGAAGTGCGCCAGATAGAGTTTAGCTTATTGTATGCCTAGTCGGTTATACCCAGACACAAGAAGTTCTGCGCTTGCCCCTACTATATAGTAGCTCTACGAACCAGCCTTTCATTACCGCCTCTCTTTATCAGCTAGACAGAATGTAAACAAGTAATAAGATTTGCTATCGGCTTTCTTAGCCGCTTATCAGAATTCAAGTAATAAAGTAGTGTAAGTAGTTTGAATCGCTACTTATAAGATTCGCAGTACGAAATCAGACTCCAAGTAAGCTGTAGTTTAAGTAGTTTGAGCCAGTCAGTTAGCAGGTATCTTTCTTGTATCAAAGCCGAGTGAATTGCTCGCTCTTTCCTATGTATCTAGTAAGCCATGTGGTTTCTCTGGTATTAGCAAGGTTGCTATAAGGTTGCGCTCCATCTTCTCTTTTTAGTTGTAGTTTCCATACTTTTATTAGTTCTGCGGAAGAATTCGCTGCAGTGAGTAAGCCAGCTACATAAATACAAATAGGAGTTCAAGCTTGTAATTGCAGCTGCCGGTTATAGAGTTTGACTTGGAGGCTTGCTTTATAGCCTTTCATTCCCTAGTAGTAGTAAGCGGTTGCTGCTTCTTTGTCTTGCTTGCTCGCTTCGATAGTTCAATTACCAGCTGTTAATTCTTGTTACCCGCCATGAGCTTCTTGCTTGCCGTAAGCAGGCCGTATCCGTAGTTTGAGTTGTAGTTTCGTGATTCAGCTTTTCCTTTTTATACGTATTAATAAGAGGAAGAAAATTACGATATAAGATTTTTTCGTTGTTGAAGCAAGGGAGAAACGCGAAGCTTATACAGATCAAAAGTCAGGAATAAGATTTCTCTGCCATACCCAGAGTTTATGTAGTGTCCGTCCCTCCTGCTTTCATAAATAATAAAAACAGATTGCCTGGTTAATTCTATCCGTCGCTTATAAGCTTGAAATGTAGTGAGCAGATACAAAGTCGGAAGTAAGACTCAAGCAGCTTTAGTTGTTAGCTATCAGATTTCTAGTCAGCGAATAAGCTTGTAGTTATCAGTCAGCTTGTCAGTGGTACCAGAAGAAAAACAAGATATCAGAAGCCGAGGCAGAAAGAGGGTTTGGTGCTTGCTATCAGATTTCAGAGCAGGGAATAAGATTTACAGCACGACATCAAGTTTCACGCACGGTATCAGAATCGAAGTTCAGAATTGTAGTAGTGACTCGCCGTTTCGTACCATGCTAAAGGAAGCTCTAAAGACAGATTCATTTAGTCTTGGATGTTATCCCTGGGCAAGGGGCAAAGGTAGGGCATCTCATAAATCGATATAGTAGCGGTTGGCCCATAACCAAAGCAGCTAGCGGATAGTCTAGTTCAGTAGCGGAAGCAGTGAAGGGACGCTACTCGAAAAAAAGTCTTGGAGGAAGATCTCTCGAATAAGAGGTTCAGTGGTATAGCTATTCCTGGCTGAAACCACAATATTCTCTGATTCTAATCGATTCTTTCCTCCCCCTACAAAAGAATCCTCCGACCGGAACATACGCTGCAGGAGAAGTAGATCTGCTTCTTTCCTCGGGGTACTAAACAACTATTTGAATTAAATCAATCAGCCTATTCTAGGTCTGCCACTCCTCTATCTTTAGCCGAAACTCTATCTTTGGCTGAAACTTCTTCCTCGCCTTAAGCCCAGCTAGGAAGAAGCTTGGAACAGTATGGAGAACTATGAACAGTAGGGATGAATGTTCATTCATTGAATAAAGTAAGTTTTTTGATGTCGGACATCATAGAATCAGAAGCATCTTCAAATCAGAAGTAAGTTCCACTAAAAAGACTCCCAGCCTTTGCAAAAGAAATAGTACTCCTGTTTGACCCGGAAAGAGAAAGAAAACAAGACTTAAATGCACTCCAACGCTTTGACTAAACCAACTCTGTATCAGTGCCAGTACTTTACCTTACGTACAGTAAGTCAGGTATTAAATCTAAATAGAGTTTCGAACTTCGCTGTCGATACAAAGCAGTCATCGTTAATGCGAAGAAGGTATGAAGCAAGACTCGGTGCAAATAACAAGAGTGGAATTCACCCACTATTGTAGTGCAAGTACGTAACTGCATGCATCAAAAAACATATATATATATCCGACTCTGGGCTTTGTTATAGCTTCCATAGCACGCAAATTGGGTTGGGAAGCTCTTCTGTATTTTGGCATTATTGCATTGTTGCTTTTCAAGAACTGAAAGCAATCCTCTCTTTTGACTCTGATGGCGCCTACCCATATAATTAGTCGTCCCTTAAGTACGACCTTTCGGGCAGTTATACTCGGGTACGGCTTGGAAGGTGTTAACTGAGTGTGCCGGGTAGGTAAAGGCTGTGCTGTTCCAGGAGGTAGAAAATAGCCATAAGTTTTCTCAAGACTGGAGGGCGGAGCGTGGAGAAGTTCCACACCAACTCCGACATGCCTCTACCCCCTATCTCTAAAGAAAAGACAAGCTAGCAGCTCTACTACCGACGGTTCAAAAAAGCGTTCTGATGCTCAAAAGTTCTAAACTGAACACTGGAACTTTCTTTGGATTGTCTTCCCTTCGTTCATCAACGAAAAAGAACCCATCAAAAAATTGATGAAAACAAGTGCCGCAATAATAAGGAAATTGCGTAAACAAACAATGCAAGCTTTATATATTTCTGGCGAAAGAAACTGGGGTGGGTGCCTGGGCTATGTCTGGGGTAGGTGTATGTATGGGCGATTGCCGCTGTTAGAGTTTCTGCAGCAATTGAATCTGTTGTCTTTTTTCGGTATACAAACAGAATATTACCTCGTGAGAGTTTTTAGCAGTTAATGTTCCAACTAGTGGAGAGGATGTATAATAAGTATAGTAAGAGGGGTATATTAATAGCAATAACCTGAAGAATGTATTGGAGAGGAGCTGTATATCCAATGAGACAGCTTCCTAACTAAGTGGATATTTCCAAAATGTATGGGTCAATTGTGTCAACGTGAATTGAACAAAAAAAGCAGGCTGAACATCGTGAACCAAAAGTCGAGTTAATAAAAAGATGAGTTGAGAAGTAAGTTAAACCATCTCCGATGCTTCTTCCTAGCTAGCTTTCAAAAACCTGTCCCCGGACTCAGCTTACTACTCACAAACCTTTCCCATGACTTCTTTCTATTAAGAATACGCATTTTCTAAATGAGATGCATATTATCGTCGTGTATTTGCTTTTCTGAAACTCTTTAATAGATTGACTCGGGTGGGACACATGAGTTCATTCCCTAGCTTTAGTAGTTCATTTCCAGGCTGGCTGCTAAGTTGAGTTCATTGACTTTTCATATTGTCTCCAGGGAATTTGACATGGAATCAGAGTATTTTCCTACCAGGCTAGTGCATTTAGAAGATTGGAGAAAAAAGAAGTTAATTACTTTCATTCCCGAGACTTTCCCGATACTGGCATTCCCTATACCTATAATAGTGACTTGGAGAATTTACTAGGGCCCGGAGTGAGTGTTTACTTAAGCTTTTCCTACTCGGGTTGAAGTGGGAGAATTCCCACCCAGACTGACAAGATTTGCCTGCCTGACTCACAGAAGATTTTACTCACGAATTGCATTGTTTCTGAGTTAATTACTTGCATTTCCCCAACTATTTGACTCTCCCGAGAAAAGTTATAGAATTGCCTGCCAGCGAGGGAGAATGACTTGATCCACTAGCGTTTCGGCATGGAATTTCTAGATTCCCCGGGTACTTTGTCTTTTTAGGAGAAAACAACACGAATTACTAGATTTGTCCAACTCTTCTTCCCCAGAGACTTTGGTTTCGGAATATATTGACTTAGAATATATTTACTTATAAAGAGGATTGCGCCGGGATTCATTGACGAAGAGATATTTCCTTTTGCATATTCTCAGAAGAGGAGGCAGGCGGCGAGGATGGTTTCATCGCTCAATCCGTCTTACCTAGTCAACAAGCCAAAGGTCAACCTTTACACCACACCAAAGAAAGAGGCTGAGCTTTTGAGAAAAAAAAGAAAAAGACATCTTTCATTTCCATACAAGAGAGTCAACCGTCTCCTAACATAGAATTAGTAAGGGAACGATTATAGACGAGATATTTTCACTATATCCTGAGTTCAATAGATCTTAGAAACCGGAAGAACGAAGTATATATTGGAAAGAATGGAACCCTCAAGCGCAGCCCAAGTCTCTCTTGCCTTTCTATTTACCATTTCAGTTCATCATGCTGTCCAAGAAATTCGATATAGAAAGAGAACAGATGGTTGAAGGATTATTATGGTTCATTAAATGAATCTATCTCTTTCTCGCTCCTTCTAGCTTCTTCTCTCTTATTCTTCCTTAGTACTCCTTCTCCTAGTAGGAAAGAACTGCTGAAGCCTTCTCAGACATGCACCCCGGAGAAGTTTAGGTTCAATTAATTACTCGAGGGTGAGAGAGAGGCGTAGGATGGAAAAGCAGAATCTAGGAGTCGAAGCTGAACCCAGTGAGTAACTACTAATGTTGCGAACGAAAAGGGCTATTGATGGACAGCTCACAATTCAACTTGAATCAAAAGCAGTTTACGACTTACCATGGACGAAGAGAAGATTCGTGCCATTAGGGAATGGAGGTGGGAAAGGAGGATTCACCATAGAAAATTATCTTAATCATATAGAAATCTTAATCATATATTCCATATCACCAGTGTCAGATGTAGTAATGAGTTATGACAAGGAAGGGCATGTATGAAACGAGAAAAAAGAGAAGTGATTGTGTAAATACTTCGGGTATGTACCTTACTTAAGATTGCTTGAAAAAGAAGGTGAAACTCCTGTTAGGCATAAATTTCAGAATTGTTGAGGGCTGTTCAAATTGCAAATTGCCACAAGCCTTGACTTTCAAATTGGTGGGGCAAATCACGCTTTTCTACTAAGTCCAATTTGCCATATTTCATTAGCTCCTTTTTCCCATTTCGTTCATGAAAAAGAAAGACGAGCACAAATCTCAGTGCTTCCTTATAGAAAAACTCACTCTTGAAATTCTCTTTTTATTCATATCTAAGGACTTAGTTGAATTCAAACATTGCAGGTGTAAAGAACCCCAGAGGCTTTCCCTGAGACAATCTTCACGTCCTAATCCTATCCCCTCGTTTTTGCCACCACTTCGGCATTTCCTTCCTAGTTCCTTACGGTGACAAATTCAAAACAACTAGACCTGTCTTCAAAACAATCCTATCGCCAGTACCAAAGCCTTCGGAACATACTCTTAAGAGACCCGCTTTCGCTCCGCGTCAAGACTACCTAATTCACCCTTGTAGGATGAGTGATCGGCCAGAAGGCAAAGTCAAGGAGGTCAAAAAGTTTCATTTCTTCTACATAGATAGCTGAAAAAATACTACCAGCTGCTTCAGAAGAAAGGTACGGTACTCCCACTTATTAGCGAGTAAGCGAAACGCAGGATCTCGAAATCCCAAGGTAAGACTTTTCCATTGGTATCTAAAATCTTCCCAAGAACGAATAGAACGTGAGGGTCCATTACTATACCAAAGTCTTGCCTTCCCCTCCAAACATAGTAGGAAAAAGTATAGCCAAAGCCCATTGAAAATCGACACAGCTCTTGAGTTTCTTTGGAACAAATCCAACGAAGATGCTTTCTCCAATGATTTCACCAATAGTGCTTGGGGGATCCTATCGCCAAGTCAACGACAGAACGCTGCTTCTCCTCTCAATTCTTTCTTTGCTCAAGTTTCTCTTCGCCTTGTCTATGACGTGGATTAAGGGCTAAGTCAGAAGAGTCTCCTTCACTTGAACTCAAAGTTGAGTCACTAATTACCCGCACAATTCATTTTGCCTTCTTCTCTCTAAGGAGATCCATCCTTCTCCACTTGTTTGTCGCTCACTTCCATTTCTTCTTCCACCTCTTTCTTTTTTTCAGACTTCTCTTCTTTCTACTTTGCATAGCATACAGAAGCTCTTCTTTTCCTATTATGATGCGTAGTCAGTCTCAAGTCTTGTTACGCATCTCTCTTCTTTGCAACAACAATCAATCGAAGCACCGAATCATTGGGGCTGAGCTGATCGACCTTACCCTTTTCTTTTATGTAATAGTTCGGATATGGATAACTAGAAAACGTACTTTACGTAAGTAGATGATCGCTTCCTCTGCAGCTCCGCAAGTGTGGAATCTTTGAATCACATAGTATATAAGTTATTATTTCTGTAAAAAAAAGCAGAATTATGGGCTTCAACCTTGCCTATAAGAATGAATAAGAAAAGCAGTTACGAGGTGTTTTGAGAATGAAAAAACAATACAAGCGCCAGGCGCGCAGCCCAGAACAAGGAGGTTTAACCAGCTGAGTGAATTGAATCATTCTTTTATTGGGAACTTCAAACGGAAGGTATTTTAGCCCCGAGCTATTATTATTGTAGCTTTGGCTGTTTCGTTGTTGCTTACTTTGATCGTGGAGCGGGGTCAACAGGGACTCCTCGTCAATTACTTACGAAACTTTGAATCAAGTGGTTAGACTGAACATTATGGATCGCCTATCCTACCAACTTATAGACTCGAGAATAGTAGGTTCGATTTCGTAGAGGATCCCATTGCCTCGAAGCCCATTTAGTCGAAACCAAACCCATAACCCTGCCAGAATATATCTCGAGAACCCTACGAAAGAAAGATCTTTCCCAGACTGGAAAATCCACCTCTGATCCGGGCTGAATTTCTTAGATTCAAGGAGTTTTTTAACGCACTTAATGAAGTCCTGTCTGTTTCACGAGTGCAAAGAAAGCGAAAAAGTACCATTTGGGCATAAGACGGATTCAATTTCTTTGTGGCACTTTAGTATGTGAGATTTTCTGGTAAACTTTCTTCATGCCTCTGATGAAATGTCAAATCCCCAGTGGAATCCAGCTCGGAGTTTTGAGGAAATGCGCACACATATTCAAAGACTCTACTTATGATATTTCTCACACCAAGCTAATCTTACTAGTGTTCTTCGATGAATCTCGGAAAGTGTGGTATCTGCAAACCTTTTTCCGAAAAGAGCTCCGTTCCAGGAGCGCATAAGCAGCGCGAAAGAAGATTCGTGGAATATTCGCTCGGGTCTCATATGTTTCAAATGTGGCGAGGCGCGTGCGTTTGAATATTTCCTTCAAAAAGGTAGCGAACAGGGAAGCCCTGCATTTTCATCAGAGATTCTCCTTTTCCAAATTGATCATAGAATAGGCCCAGCCCAAATTCTCATTTCAATAAGTAATACGGTAGTCACCCAAGAAAGATACCTCGCAAGGAGCCTTCTTTTCTTTGGTCGAAGTGATGCTTCAAAGCCAATGCACAAAACGCCTCCTTAAACACTGTGGAAGGTTTCTGCGGCATTCAAATATCACAGCTTCCAATCTATGAATGACGCCTTAAATTGGCTAGAAAATAATAGCTCACAACTTCTTCTCCCTCGAGATAACAAGGATGAAGTCGTTGACTTTCTTTCAAAGGCTAAGAACCCATTTCAGTTCATGAGCTATCTCGTTCTAATACCCCTATGGATTATAAGGTGACTCGCATACCTATTTCTATGGATGCTTCCTCAAGTGCTTATCATATAATGAGCTAGCTACTTTATCCTTAATACGGATTTGGCACTGCGTAATAATTTCTTTTTATATGAGAAGATAGGATATACGACCTATATAGCTCTCTATTGGATGAACTAAAAGCTGAGTTTAGATGTTATGAACTGGGGTATAGCTTCAAGTCCTCTGTTAGCCTTCACCTCAATCGCGCGGGTTTATTAAGAAAATATATATAGGCCCCCCTCCCTTGTATATGAAAAAACAAAACATAGCGTGGCTGAGGATATACATGAAGGGCTCTATTTTCTTCTAAAATTTCCAGAGAGTTTCAAGGTAGCGTATGTACTATAGTATTCATACAGACCCTTGAAGTAGGACTTTATAGGGGTTTCTTACTTTTCACGAATCTGCCCCATGGAATATACATTTATTAAGATTGACAGCACAAGGAAATTTTGTGTCATTCGGAGGTCAAGGTGTATCGCAACATTAAGGCTGAAGGCATACACGACAGGGGCACGTAAGCTAGCATAAATTTCAATTTCTGGTGGAGAATTACATTTAGAAAAGAAGAATTGACTGAGGTTACTACTTTATTATACCCATCAGCGGAGTTTAGAGAGAAAAAATTGGTATGATCAGTGAAGAGTAAGTCAGGCCATTCCAGTCAGCGGTTAACCCTTCTTTGAAATTGCCTTTTTCATTTACATCCAGGCCAGGGCACATGAAACTTCCTCAACAGCACGCTGAGGCTTCCACCACTGTCACTCCTTTTTGAACTTAACTTAAAGAGAGAGGGATGGAGTGAAAGATAAATAGGGCATGCTCTCTCTTTCTAGTAGAATCTAGAAGAGAAGATCACTGAATTTAGGTATGCTAGTTTTGGTTTTGCTATCTTTTCTAGGGGCGTATACATCAATGTGCTGGCAAGAAAGGTTTTACCTTTAGACTAGTACATATAGTTTTCTTTTTCTCTTGTGTGATCAATGAAAGGAATGCGAATTCTTAATAAAATTTCGAGTTGTTTGGCACGTTTTGAGAGTAAATCGGAGCGTTCTTGGGTGAAATTCAGATTAAAAGAGAGCTAATTGCACGCGTTAAGTTTCACTTCGGTTTCATCAGGTTAATTTTATAAAACTCCCCAGGGAGTACAAATAATGACACAACACTAATTTCAACATTTTGGTTTTTTCAGCTGGGCCTTTTATGAAAATACTAAAAAGCTTTCAATAACCGGAGTGGATCTTCTCCATTTGTATCACCTCGTAGAGAAGAGAGACGTAGGGCGCACATGGCAGCATATGTTTTCGAAAACCCTTCCTACTATGAGCTATCAAGCTTGGATGAGAGATCTGACTGTAACATTATTATATATTTGATTATTCAGTCAATTGACTTTTTGTTTAGTAAAAACCCACTTTTGGTTAAGGATCAATTAAACCTTGGATTGTACAAGGATGCCTCAATTCTATTTTGTTGTCCTCAATTTTACTGTTATGACGTGCAGTCGAGTACCAAACAAAGACATACCTTCACTAATTATTAGAAAATACTCCTGAGAATTGGCGAGGATGCCACACCAGAACAAGTGAGAGAGTTCTTTTGGGATGAATTTCCAAGAAAGGTACACTCATAGTCTACTTCACCGGGAAAGTAACATGCATTTATCTAATCCAATATGTAGGGAGAATAGCAGTAGCAGCCTACAAGCTGGAGCTAGATAGTTCCTGAGGCGGCTTCCTGTCCCACTAACTTCAGTCCCACCACAGTCCAACCGTACGCGTCAGCAGCTTACTTGTCACTGGAGATGTCGATAAGGCGCGGAGCCTTTGATGTTATAGTTTTTTGAAAGACAAGAAAGGCCGTAGGCTTATGACCCAGTGGGACGGCTACTGTCAGAAGGTACATGACCCATTGTGCTTTTGCCTTATTAAATGAAGCAACCTTTCTTCCCCAAGTAAATGATATACTTTACACCTTGGGGTGCATGAGATAAAAGTAGAAGAGAGAACAGCAGCTCTTAGGGCTGTAGGCAACCAAAAAAGGTGGCCAGGTTAGTGAATCTTTTTCTGGTTGATTTGGGGTGATAAGAGCAAAGTTCTTACTGTAGTAATCTGAAGCATTTTTTATTGTAGCTGGAATATTGGTTTTTTGGAAGGGTGTTTTCTCTTTTGTGCTCATCCCAATTCCAATTCACTAGCACAGAAGTTTGGTACAACATGAAAGAATTCTTATGAAAACTCATCACTATCAGTGCCTATTTTGCTATATGTGCTGGTGATGTAATATGCTGGTTATGTACTCAACTCCTTTGCATGTGACTACTGATTCCAAAAACATAATGGAGAGGGGCATGAGGATGATAATGCAAACCAATGTACATTAGGTAAAGAGTAGATCAAAATGGGTCTTTTGAGTCTTGTTCTAACTCCAACTAAAGCAAAAAGCTTACCCTTTAACGGCTAATATCTCTAGTGTGTCTGCTTGTCATGCCTCAGCTACAGTTTGAGAGAGGTATGAGGTTTGGGTTAATATATAAGGTTCTAGTTTTTCCAGTGGAAGTTCATCTAGGCAAGTGTCTGTCCAGAACTTTGTGTGTTCCCCATTTCCTAGTACCTTTCTTGTATAGATAGCCCCCATCCCACCAGCGGAAACAGTGATATTTTACACCTCAAAAGGAACTTCTCAGTAAGATAGTTCCAACATTTCTCCTTTCACCGACCTGATATAAGTAATTTGATTGATTGGTATGGCTGGTTTATCTCAGAGCCAAAAAGGAAGCTAACCGACCACAAGGCCTATAACCTGTGACGGACACATAAAAGACCATAATGCACTGGCACATCTCAATAATTAGAAAAATTGAGTAGGCAAACTAACCAACTACTGAGAAAGGGTCTGATTCTGGTACAATTACCTAAATGTATCCAAGCATAATGGTAAAAGGCGAATCCAGTAATATGTAGAAAAACCTCATTATGGTGATAGAAAAAAGAGAATAAAGCACAACCACGGCCTAGAAAAAGAATAGCTTCACTACACAAACTCTTAGGGGAGACTGAATGCAAGACTGAGGAATGGCATTGACTCCCTTTCACTATATGCCTACACGGGATTAGATCGCAATCGACATTCACACTCGACTAAGAACATTATTACGATTTCTGTTTCAAAAGGATAAATTTCTCAGCCAGCAACGCTTCATTCCTGCCGAGTTCTCCAATCAAGTGGTACTTTGGTCCGTGTCAATTTTGAGAACTTAAACCCCTATATCTTCCACATTCTGGCAGAAGGGGAATTGTAAGGGTTTGGCGAGGCGCAAAGTAAACGACTTTCGTTATCTCCTCACTCAGGAAGATCGCAGACTTTATAGGTTATTCCTGCTAATTACACTCCTTTCAGTTGCATTTCTTGCTGGGAGAAAGGGAATTCTCTCTAATCCTTGATTCAATAATCTACCTGACTATGGCTATACAGACCATGGTTATACCGACCCAGGGCTATACCAAGCTCCTTCCGAGGTGAGTAAGCACTTCCAAAGCAGCATGGAAATATGAATTCGGAGAAGTGCATTGCCCGTGTTCTACATAGTTTAAGCATAAGTGCCTTACTTCTTGCTTTGACAAGTGATCCGGACTCAAATTATCCTGTCTCTTGTGTGAAAGGGTTGGGCTCAAGTGTTTGCAATTGATGACCTGTTTGAATACTCCCGGATAAGTTGTTGTATGAAAGATTTTTGACTCACTCCTAAAGAATTTCAAGTGGGCATGCTTTGTGGTAGAGTTCCCGATAGGTTATTCATATTCAGGTAAATATACTCAAAAGAGTTCATCTTCCCGATTTCTTCCGGGATTTTCCCCACTAACTGATTGTGGGAGAAGTTGAGATGTATTAATACGGCAAGAGTCACTATTCTATTAGGTATCTAACCTTTTATATTATTATTTGAGAAATAAAGACTTGTAATGCGAGAGAATAACTGTATTCGAGGTCCATACCTTTCATCCAAACTCCAAACTTTGAACAGCAGTGGACAAAAATCTGCAGCAAGGGCAGAAGCCAGTAAATGGAAATACCCATTCCGGGAATTCCCCTTGGGATGACAGGAGAGCTTTAGGACTATGTTTGAAGTGTGGAGAGAAGTATTCCCCTGGGCATCAATGCAAGGTGCAAATACACATGTTAATAGGCCAATAAGAAGGGGAGAACCCTTCAGAGTGGGAGGTGGAGAGAGAAGAGAATGTGCTGACTGAGGAATAGAAGGGGTAGAGGAAGCTTTACTATCTATCCATGCTACCTCAGGTAATCCTGACTTGCGCATGCTCAGATTCAAGGGGAAAGTCGGTGAAAGACAAGTTTATGCATTACTGGACAGTGCAAGTAGCCATAGCTTTGTTTATCCAGCCATTCTCTAAGAAAAGTAAGTAGCGTTAGCTAAACCTCACGGCCTTTTTTTTTCTTCATGCACTCAGTGATAGGAGCAACAATGGAACTAAAATTCTTGAAAACCCTTCGGTGCCAAGCCATGAAAGCTTCTCGCCTCGGTTAAGTTTGTAGGAGTTAACCATTCTAGGATTGCCTTGATCTTCTCTTCATCCACTTGAATTCCAATTCTTGGATACCACGTACCCCCCCTAGGAAAATGATCTGATCTTGGCAAAAGCTACACTTCTTGATATTACCATAAAGTTTATCCCTTCTACGGAGTTCAAACACTTGTCGGAGATGCGGAGCATGATCCTCTAGGCACTTGCTGTAAACAAGAATATCGTCGAAGTAGACAACAACAAAGTGACCTAGTTGTTTTCGTAGTACATGATTCATAAGCCTCATAAAAGTACTAGGAGCATTAGACAAGCCAAATGGAATAACAGTCCACTCATAGAGTCAGTCCAAACTTTGTCTTTTATTAGTTTTCCATTCATCTCCCTCCTTCATACGAAAGACAAATCGGTTACAGAAAAAGTTTCAAGCAAGAAAGCTCGTTATTAACTTAACTCAATATCGGTCCAGCCAACAGACAGCTTTGGTTATGCTTGCCCCAAGAAAGCTGAGGTTTAGGTTTAGAGAAAATCCGAGGAATAGGAAACAGTATCAGCAAATCCAGGTTAACCCCAATCTGGCAATCCAGGCTCACTAACATCAGACTTAGCAACCAGATCTTTTTTCATAAATTTCACTGACTCCCCCCGGAAAACAGCTCCTTCTTCGGCTTGAAGTAAGCTGGTCCAATAAAGTCTGCGGCCGGAGGTACTATCACTCATTCCGAGTCATTACTATACGAGAAATTCCCTGCTTAAGCAGCTCGTGTAACGTAAGTGTCAAAACCAACATTTTATTCTCAATCTGTTCCGAGAGAGCGTTATTATTTTGGGCTGATTCTGCTGCAGCCAAATTAGCCAACCCAGTATCACCTGTTTCATCTTTTGCTTTAGAGGCAAGCTAAAAACGGATTATTATCTTGTCCTACGAAACTGACCAAGCAGCCAAGCCAGTATAGGAATCTGTGCCTGCGTAAGTAACTTCAAAGAGCTCGCTCAACCCGAGTCCCGTAATTTATATAGTTTCTTGTGTACCATTTTATCGTGTCAAAACTGTAAAATAAAGTAGACGAGCCATCAATAGAATAGGTTAACTCGCCATCAATAGGTCGAGCGGCGGGACATACCTCCAAGCCTCGCAGGGACAGAAAACCACCCGGGAACTTTTCATTGTAGGGAGAAGTTGGCTCAAGCCTTATCGACAGTAGGAATACATAGCCTTCGGTACCAAACTAATTGACCTCCTGAGTAAGCTAGTGTAAGGAAATCAATCCGATTCAACTGTTTCAGCCAAGCTAGTACAATAGTAATTTGGAGAACCTGTAAAGTAGGAATTTTGATAAGTAGTAATTCTTCTGGCAAAAGACAAAGACGTCGTCAATCAAGTAACTCAGATTCTCCCACTCTCTTTTTGTCTTATCAAGCATTAAAGAAATTCCTTTCTTCCCATTCGACTAGCGGTGTAGCCATGTTGAAAATGCAAGTGAGCCACAATAGGAAAGCGATTCTCGTATCCGAGTGGTCAGCCTGCCTGCCATTTCATTCTATTTTCAGAGGAGCTTCGCCCTCGTTTTTGAAACAAATAGCTTAGCTGCTCAGTTTCTTTCTAGAAAAAGCAGTGCCATCAGGTGTGAAATCCCAAGGGAAACCTAGTGAAAGGCAGTGAAAGAATAAGCATTTCTTCCAAACAAAGTAGTTCGTTTTCCCGAGTTGCCTAAACTAGATTGGACTTATTAACGAACATTTCTTTTTAGAAGCAAGCAGTCTCATCTGGTGTTGGTGAGGCAGAAAAGCTAGATGGTTCACTCGATTGGAAAAAAGAAGGAATTCCCTTTTCTTCAGTGAAAAGCAGCCCTAACAAGTGCGTTTGTTCAATAGTTTCTCGCTCCGCGCCTATCTTTCCCAGTTATAAGGAGTGAAAGCAAGATGAAGTGCGAAGGATGGTACCGGCCAAGTGAAAGTAGGGTTTTTTATCCCAGTGAGTAACTACTAATGTTACGAACGAAAAGAACTGAAAAAAGAAAAAGCCGGTAAGTGATGTCGTAAAAAGCTTGAACTTGAGCCAATCACTGCGAATAAAAAAACCACACTGAACGATGAAACAACTTATGTGTTCCAACGGAGTAGTAGAATCCTCTCCACTGAACTTGTCGAATGTCGGCATCTTCCACATGGATGCTCTATTCCGAGGGCAAGCGAAGAGGCAACTCAAATCGAGAATAATCGTATAGTGAGCATTGAAAGCTTCTGACTTCAAGATCGATCAGTTTCCGCCCAAAGGTGCTCATTGAGCCGGTCACCGGAAGATGTCCGATCGAAAGATGAGATGAATGACGGAATAAAGAATTTTTCCGGATAAAGAAGACATCAATGAATCTTCACAGCAGTCGACTCGTGTCTTAACTCCAATCGGAGAGAGTTTGTTTTATGTGTGAAATTCTTAAAGAGATAAATGGGTTGGCTTACTTTCAGTAAACTAAGGCTCAGAGAGACAAGAGGCAGTACTTGCCCAAAGGTGAGTACGACCAATTAAGTAGGTAGACCGGCCTATCCGTACGGAGGTATGCGTAAGGAGGTTGCCTATGGGGGGCATCTTCCTATTCTAGTGCTGGGCATTTACTTTTCAGTATGCGAGGCGCGCAGCGGGAATGAAAGAACTAAACAATACGGGAAGATCAACAGTAAACGAATTCGCTGCGGAACTTACTTTTCAAACTCATAGCTCACTCAGTGGATAGGTGTGCTTGAGTGTCACAGATAGGAAGGGTAATACAGTCTGAAACCTAGTTCATTCTCATGCTCACGACCGAGCTTTAACCAAAATTTGAGAAATTTCATCCTGGCGCTTGCATTTGCTTAACTCACTTTGTCTTATCTTTTACAACAAGAATGACTCAGTCCCTAAACTCTCTTTGCAAAAAAGAATTCCTTACCTCGCTTTTGATATTTCATAGCTTTTCTCAATGCCCCGCTTGATCCACGATTGGTTAGATTGATTCCACCAGTAGTTTTTTCCCTTAATAGACCGATTAAGAATCCGAAAAAAGTCTGATTCCTATAGTGGAAAAATTCATCAAATCCTTTGGTCTATAGCTTTCCTTCACTCAATAGGAGCCAAAAAGATATACGAAAGCTTCTGACCGACCTCCTATTAGAGAAGAGACAAATGATACCATTTACGAAAGCCCACGACCCATTTCAGTTTATGTCCAATGTTATTTCCATTGTTCTTGATAACCCGGAAAGTTCCATCCTCGAAATGCTAGGTGTAGCCGAGTTTCATTTTCACCAGTCCATCCTGTCCTTATCGCTACCCGCGCGATGGAATGGAATAGAAGCCTCTTCCACAGGTGCGAGGCGAAAAAAGGTCGAATCGTGAGACGATGCGAAGCACTGGTCTCAACTCGGATAGGTGCTTGAGACGAGGAATATGGGAGCTGCGTACAGGTACAGATCGAAGACTGGTGTAGTCTGAGGCGGTTACTGGTACGTGAGTTGGTTAAAAGAAGCTTGAGGGATCTTGAACTTGCCAAGAGGCTGCATGCAGGGCTTTGTCAACAGACGGCCCTTCCTTCTGAGCAGCTACGTCTCCTCATACACCAAACAAAAGCGCGTGGAGAAAATTCTCTTCTCATTATTGAAATCCGGAACCACCCAAGAGCACTTCATCCTTCATCTTCTCTCTTTGAGTGGTCCATTCCTCTGCATCTAGCGATAAGATTTCTGCGGCCTCCCTCTGTGTCCGTCGAGTGGGAAAAACGCGTGTTTATATCTCCCAGTTGGGCTCATCGAACTCTAGACCGCTGATGTCAAAAGGTCTCTAGTTGATCGAGAGCCTCGTCGTACATTTTGAGTAGGTGAAACTCTTTGTTCGAGTCTTGAAAATTTGGTTCTTTGTTTTGGATATATAAGATCCGACTCTCCAAATCTATTACCCGGGTGTGTGGCCTGCCTCGCCTGCATTCATTTCTAGATCAAAAAGATCGGCATACGAAAGATTGGTTGGAATGCCCGGAGAACTGCCCAAAGAACTCCAAAATGGGTTTCAAAGGAAGGGTGGTATCGTATATAGAGATTTATGCTTTCGCCCAAAACGTGGAACTCTGTCATTTATGCGAGCTTACAGAGGTTGGCCTGCCTTGGATAGGTTGATCCTGTGTGATATCGATCAGTCTTTCTTAAGGCCCATGATCTACTACTCTCTTTCTTGCCGGAGAAGTTGGACAAAGGGATCGGCGATCTCATCGCTGCTTTTCTTCAAACACCTATCTACGACGGCTTTTCGTTCGTAACATTAGTAGTTACTCACTGGATTAAGAGTGAGCTAGCTCCTATGCACTCTTTGAATGAAGGGTGGCTTCTTCTTTCTAGGCAAACCTGGGAATAAGATGGCTCAGCTCAAGGCCTATCTTGTTATTTGATTTTTCAACCATGCTGCTACTTTCACCGCTATCTCGGCTATCCATACCTTTCCATATTCCTTCTCTTGACCGGTACATCCATAAATAAGGCCGGTAGGTTCATGTTATCAATGTCCTTTTTCTCCTAAAATAGGCATTGGCTCTCCAAAGTTAGCATACAAGCGGTTTTCCTTTAGCACTCCCAAAGCAGTGGCTGCTACGGATGAGGCAAAGCTTTTTCATCAAGTGATTTCGAAATAAGAAACTCGCCTGCCTTCCCCTATCTCGGATTCTGCTACAGATTGGAACAATAGTTCACATTCGCTTGGGAATACCCAATAGAATGCAGTCGAGACAACTACAAGTAGAGGAACGACCGACACAGCTGGCATGCCCTTACTAAACTGCTACCACTCACGGCACACTGAAACTCTTCCAACTTATCCGCATAAATGCATTCACTACCTTCTGGACAAGAGGAGAAGTCTTGTCAAGAAGCAAGTCACAGTCAAACCGAAACTACTATTCAAAAAGCACCCGAGTCTAACCGGAAACTTACTTTAGAGTCAAGCTTTCTGCAGCGCTTACGCCTCCAACAGATGAAAGCACGCCGCCCGCCCGTCGTCTTCCTGAGAACCCGAATGGGATTGGTGAACAGGAACAGAAAAGAGGTATGTTTCATACCCCGTAGAAAGAGTAGTGACACCTATATGCCTGACGACTCTTCTCTGAGTGCCTACTGTTGCCAGAAAGCTGGACAATGTACCAGGTTTCAATGTCCCTCAAATACCGGAGGGGGAGGCGTATATAAATTTCAACAAAAGGTTAATTTAAGGAAGTGAAACATAAGGAGAAAGACCCACCAACAGAATAAGATGGTTCAGCCGAGGCATCGTTTTCAGATGGAGATGCTACTGTCATGTTACACCACAGGAAGATCCGGTAGATCACTCGGAGCATCGCAGTCAGATAGATAAGGCGATACTGCGAAATTACCACTATAAGCGGAGGCTTACCTGGTTATCTAAACCCAGATAGACACAATGCTATTATATCGTATACAAATACCAGAAACTCCGCAACAACACACTACTACTCTACCGTAATGCTAGCTACTTACACCCAGCCTTGAAAAGGAAATGGAATTCCTAAAAACCCAATGACCAGTTAAGCGTGGATTGGCATCCTTTTCAGGACTGAAACTGCAACTGAAACATCAACCGTCAAGCTTAACAACTCACTGAAATTGAGCACACTCCAACAAGCTAAACAACGGCTGTAGGGGCGTACTTTCTTTCTGGCGTAAAGGGGGAAGGGGAATATCAGACAGAAGGAATGTAACTAGAAAAGACTCCTATCCTAGACTGGGGGATCCCATTGTACAGGTCCACATATACCCTTTGTCTTGGAAAGATCGAATTTTCCCAGGAAAAAGATATCCACTTAGTAGCCCTATTCGTTCTATTTCAAACACTATTTGATCTAGAAAAACACCTGTTTACCAACTCGCTTTTGGCGAGACTCGAAAGACAATTATTTCATATATATCGCACCGGCAGCAAAGGCAATTAAAACCGGATCGAAAGGAGATGGAATGGAAGGCCATCGAACACTTGGACTTGTGTAAGCGTAACCGTAAGATTCTCAGATCTCACTTTCTACACGAAATAACATAACTTTACTTGGGAATAAATCCGATTCCTGGCCATAGAAACAAAAGATTTAGACAAGGCGCGTAGCGGTCATCAAATCTCTCTTACTTGGAGAATATTCCCCGGGTTGAATATTCGATTGGCAAGTTCCTTTTGTTAATAAGAGAATAAAGTGTATTGTTGTTTCCTTTCTTTTGTCATAAGATAGTGTCGCTTTGCATTCTTCGCTTCGTTGGTAGAACCAGCGCCAAGACAAAAGGATTCGCGTTCATGCGATAGTAGAAAAACACTAACGAAATAGGAGTTCCCAGATAAACAAAGAACACTCAAGAAATAGGTTTTGCATAGATGTGATTTGTCTGGGCTTAGAAAATGGGATTACGAGAACGCTGCATCGAAGAGTTATCAGAGAACTATGACAGTTCCAAAACTACGGTGTTTTCTCAGTCAAAGCAGAAGGCCTAGTGCGTGCTAGCAATGTCATTAAGGCTGGATTGTTTATGCGCAAAACTACATCTATTTTTTATAGAATATCCGGGTCCACAAGAGGCGGAGAGTCCCTGTCTACCCCATCCAGTCTGAGCCGCCAATAGATCTCGTATTATATTGAAATATTAGGCTGCTGCAGCCGAGCGATGAGTGAGTACTGTCATAACTGGGGTACGTGTTGATGGTCGGTCCTTCCTGTTTGTTTGTTTTTTGCATGATGCCATTATCGTTTTGAGAACTTTTGCCGTGAAAAACGTCCTAAAACGGAGTGAAAACGGCTTACCGTACGAGTAACTCCCTCTGTTTCACTAGGCGGAACGAGTGAGTACTTACCTAGAGCCTGCCGGTTGGAGTTGCGTTCTCAATGAATTGTGCTTTCCTCTTTTACTAGCTATTCTAATCATTTCTTAAGGTTGCAAAGGACAAAGCAATTATTAGACTGATTCCTACAGAACGGAGAAGCGTTCCATTCGCTACCCCACCCGAGCCAGGTTCTAGCACATCTGAGTGCTACGATTTCGTATTTTTATACGTTCGAACTGCATAGTCATTTCATCCTTGCCTCTCAACCTCTAAGAAATTCCATGCCTCCTACCCCGGTACTTGTGGTAGAAGATACTCGGAATACCCCATGCAGTTGTTCACGAAGCAAGAGCTAGTGAATAAGCCACCTTACTGGACTGACTTGCCTTAAAGCTTTGGTTGTGAGTCAATAGACCCATTTAGAGATGGGAGTGGCAGGGGAAAAGCAAAGGAGGAGTGGCAGGAGCAATATATAGAAAGGAAGTCGAAGAGATCTAATAGAAGTCTGGGTGGGGCTCTGACTAAAAAGAAAGGAAGGATAAAGTAAAAGAAGGACTCGAAACAAGCAGAAATAGAATATAAAGATGAAAGATTGAATGCTTTATAATAAATATATTTTGACTTTGAAATTGCTTGGGCTAGAACAAAGCCATTCTTCGCCTTTCTTCGCTAGTTCGCTTAAGTACATGGGTTATGGCAATACTTAATTCTATCTTTTGCTTAGGCTTGAAACACTTATTTTCTTATTCTCTTTCTTATTTGCTTTCGCCCTAGGCAATCTCTTTGCTTGCTGACAGAAACTCTCTTAATAGATAAAGTAGTTTATTAGGAGTTTTCCCTCTTCTTACTTCTTGACATCAGAAAGAAAAGCGCTTACCTCCTTCCTAGCAACCTACATATCTGTCTGCTCAAAGCACATTCTTTGTATAGTTTACTACTCCTCCTTTACGTATCTCAGCCAAAGCCTACTTGATTCTATGCAAGCTAGGTAGTTAAGGAATTAAGTAACTAATTTAGACTTTTTGGTGGCATCCTATAGTCTAGTAAGATCATCCACCCTCGCTTATATGAGCATTTCGGGCTGAACGAGTGCGGTATCAGCTCTTGGGCTTGGCTAACTAAAAGCAGCAACTCGGTACATATATTAAACATATCTTTGCTATCGGTGACTTACTTTTCTATGGGCTTACCCTAGCTTCTAGTTGAAGACCTATACCCTGAAAAAACACCTATGCTTCTTACTCGACTTAAGCACCTGGTGACTGACCTTGGTTACTAAGAAACCTATTTGATTGACATTGCCATGCCTACTACTACTTTGAAACGGGTGCCTATTTTGAAGAAAAAAATGAATATTGCGATTCTTCCCTGGTGACTTTTCTAAACAATACACCTATCCCATATGCCTATTGATAGTCCTATGCATGCATACCCCGTGCTTACCTATTCCTTGACTTTTACTATTCTGCATAAACCCGTGCAAAAACGCACTCTCAAAAATGCCTATCTTCTGGGCTATTCAAAAACCTATTACCCATATACCCTTGCATAAACCGTGAATAAACCTGATGACCTTTCACGTTCTATCGAAGAATGACTTTCTTACCTCCTATGAAAATCCGCTGACCTACTCACGTGCCAGCCTGCCAACAAAATATGCCTATCTGCTGTGAGTTTGAAGAGCAGCTTCTCGTAAGCTGCTCTTCAAACTCACAGCCAACTTGGAGTCTTATTTCCAGCCGCTTATAAACGGCATAGAGAAGTAGGAGCCTCGCATACAAACGGAACTCGGGTATCAAGCTTGCCAACTCAATTCTATCTGGGTAAAAGGGCAATATACGAAAGGAAGGATCGATAACTGATTTATGGCTTTCAACCTGCTAACTTAGCATCTTATTTCTATCTCCCAATCTGGTATCGACTAATAAAGCTAATAGATGGCGCCTTCTAACTCATATCTTTCTTGCTTTCTTCCATCTAATACCAGTGAAACGACAACTCCTGAGAGACCTTCTGATACGACAACTGCGACTTGCAGTTTGATATCCGGCTTGAACTGTTCTATCTGGCTTTCTATCTCATATCCGCAATTAAGAATTCAAAGCAGTAATTAAAGTATGGATACGATGGCTTTGCCTTGCGTTCTTCAATCATGGCTTTCAAGTCTGATAACCGCAATTAGGAATTCAAAGCACTCTCGAGGCGAGCACAAGCAATCTGATAGAGGAGCTACTAATACTATAGATAGGAAACGCCTAAGCAAGTATGATACGAGAAAGCAATTCTATCTTTGACTGGTTTTTCAAACTGATAACTGCAATTCAACTCCCGGCAACTACAAACCACTAATCTTATTCCTTACTGAAATTCTTGTACCAAGCCTACTTAATTTCCAATCTCACTACTTCCTTTTCAAATTAGCATTCCACTTTGAAGAACAGATGGCGTCCTTTATATGATTAGAGTGGAAAGGACTCGGCGACTGAAGACTCTGAAAATCAAAGTTGATGATTGCGGCGCATCCCTTTGCTCCTCAGATTGGGGAGTTCAAAGGCGCGAAACTCTTTTGTTATTGAATTCCATTTCATCGGCTAGCTTACTCTATCGCTTAGTCAATTGCTTCCTGGCAGATGCTTTGCTTCATACGAGGTTCATCCTTCCATGCCTGGGTCTGTGAAAGAATGGAATTCTTGCTAGGGCTAACCTGCTCGTGGCTAATCTAAAAGACTAAGGCAAGGCTCTTACTCCCCCGCCCGGGCTTAAGCTGACTTACCTCTTTTTGTGAGGATGTGCCGGATCCGATCTTCGCGCTATAAAGGATGCCTTCGAGAGCTAGTAATCAGTCAGTTGCTTCAGAAAAGCAAAGCTATTCCTTCGGATGCATGGCCTAGCTTAAGAGATGCAAACAAATAAAGAAGGGACGTACCATTGACTCCTCCACCTATTTGGGGCGTCAGTGATTGCTCGATCTCTATTACCAAGGACGGGAGCCTTTTTCGAGTCTTAATGCCTCCTGCTCGAAATTGCTCTCTCTACCCCCAAGCGCCATAAGGCGCGGAGCCTTATGAAACCTTAGGCCCGACGAAAGGAAGATCAGGTCTTTCTTCAGCTTTTCTTAGCCAGATTCTATTCAACTCTTTTTGAGGGTCCGGCTGGGGCCTAATAGCAGGCTCTTTCTCCGGGTGATCCATATTATGAAGTAGAGCTTTCGTCGGGTGTTGTCTCTCCAACTAATATTGGCAAGCAATTAGCTATTTATTCTATAATAGAAAAGCAAAGGTACCTACTGTCAAAGCAGATAATCTTCTGAATTAGAAGATAAAGCAGAACCTGTCTTTACATGAAAAAGGGCAAGCATCCCACTACGAACTTTCCTTTCTCCGCCGGGTGGAAGTGGACCTGATTGGGTGTAGTTTGAGGGTCTGCTTTTGCTTAGCATCTTGGCTTTCGGGATTGTGGATACCTGAGAGGCCCTTAGTTAGCAAGTTAGCAGTCCTGCCTGGACTTTTTTCATCTATAGGCAAGGCAGAATTCGAGACTCAAGTTGTACGGGCACAAGGCCAAGCCAGTTTAAACAACAACTGTACCAAGCGGCAGTCAAGCGTTCTATTCCTTCCTTCCGCGCAAAAAGAGAAGGATTTGGGAAATGTTACTGACTGGCACTGAGGTATTTGCATTCGTGCTTCCTAGGAGGAGTGTGAAGTGCAACAATAACTTATCTGAAACTTTTGACTCGTTCTTATTTTGAACTAATAAATAGGTGTTACTTGCAAAAGCGTGTTTTGAACCTTTCGAAAGGCCCGGCTGTCAGAGCGTTAAGAGCTCAGACTTACAAGAGGGAGTATGCTATGGAAACTAAGAAAGTAGTGGAAAGGTGATGAAAAAAGCATTGAACAGTTTGTGTACAGTGCTTTTTTGACTAGGTACCTTAACTTCATCTTCTTGATAGGTGTTTCTGTCTCCCTGAGAGCGGAGTAATTTCTCCATCCTAGCCTCCAATTGAAATCTATCTTAAGACTTCCTATCCTGAGCTTCTGCTTTCTCTCTCAATGCAGATGCTAGCTTCTCTGCCATTTGTTCTTCTATCGCTTTCAATTTCTCTTCGTTCTTTCTTGACGAATCAGGTCAGCTTGAAGCTTAAGAAATTGAAGCCTTACTTCCATCCGAGAGTTTTTAGACTCCGGTTCATAGGTGGTAAAGGGTATATTCGTCGTTCAATGGCTTGTGGATTGCAATTCTTTCTGTGGGTCACAAATCACCTTCTCAACATGGATGGGTCATCTCACCCTGCTGGTAAAGTTGCAAGGAGTATAGGCATCAAAAGTCAGCATATTGAATTGTATAATGGATTTTCTTTCTTGGCCAAGCCCTCTACCCATTCAGTTCCAATCAGGATAGGATGTTCGTCTTTCACTTTAAGCAGTTAGAGATTTTGAGAACAAAGTTCAGCTCTTTTTCAGTTTGACTTTTTTGATTTCGATGGCGCTATCACTTTGGAGCGATAGCCAGAACGTTTGACTGGTATTAGAAAGCTACACCTAGGATTCGACATAACCTTTAAGTTCACAAAGGAAGAAGGGCTTGCCTATATCTTTACTTTACTTCTGTGTTCAGTTCCACTTGTTACTGGATTCTTACCTTTTGCTGTAACTTCCTTTGAATTCAGCCGAATGCTCGCGATTCGATTCCTATACAGAGCCAAAGCAATTTAGCTTCTTCATGTGCAGCTGTAGTCTCTAGCTAGCATCCTTTCTCTTACAAAGAACTACTGATCTACGGATTGATTGTGGCCAGAGATACAATTGTATGTTTTTACCTTTCTTTCCACCCAACGCAATTCAAGCCATATCCTGTGCCATTCCCTATTGCATTCCCTTTTTCTATTCGTTCTCATTACGAATACAAAGCAAAAGACAAAAGAACAAGTTACAATCAAAAGCAAACAAAAGATAAAGCTTATTGAAAATCAAAGCGTATTTATTGAACGTAGTTAACTGATTAAAGGAAAGCAAGGATACTTTCAAGATAAAGGAAACAGCAAAAGAAAACACGGAAATGCGCTCCACAGCCTGACGTGACAGAACCACGCCAGAAAGGTAGGGGCCTTACTTAAGACTGAGAAATACACTAAAAAAGCGGAAGCGATTGTAACAGCCACTCTGTTAATGCGAAACCGCGTTTTCCATTCCACCATAGAACGAAGAACATGAGCTGACACTGATACGACTGGAACTGAAAAACATTCCGAAAATGTGAGTTACGATTTCTTTCTATGGAGTGGGTTTTTCCGGCCCATTCTGAGTACGTGCGCTTATCCCCTTCTCGGTTGGTTGATGTAGGGAAGGTGAGGCGCTCGAAGTGAGGCTTTGTTCAAAGGGGGTAGTAATGAATGCCGAGTATAGTTTCTACAGTGGAGTGATCATTGCTTAGAAACCCGATGGATAGAAGTATACCTCCATAGGAGCGAACTCATTCCCACATTCGTTAGCCGCAAAGCTGGAAACACGGCAGCTACTTTCCGGTGGGTAAGGTATCTATGGTGATATTTTACCCCTTGTCATGGCTGACTGCGTACATCAATGTCTCCCCACGTTTTCTCTTCTTTAGCTGTGAAACGTGAAATACGGGATGGGTTTTGGAACCTTCTGGCAGATCAAAATTGAATAGAAAAGAGACAACCATTCGAAAAGGATTAGAACTCGATGTTTTACTTTCAATAATATAGTACTACTACATTATTAAATAACACTTCTCTCCTCACCATACGTCTATCTCCCCCTACCAAACAATCCATCTAAAGAGTTCTACATCTATTCTTCTAGGAGAGATACGGGAGAGAGTCGATTCGATTCAATTTCTTCGCTCCGCCCCTTGTAGTTAACTAAGCTTCTGATCTCCTTTCTTCTATTCGGCGGATTCTCTGGTCCTTGACCGCGAAAGCTAATCAACGGATGCGCGTGTCATTTTTCGTACTACTCTTCTCTCAGATCGGACTGGAGAGAATCTCATTCAAGTTACTCAGACACCGCTCCCTCGCTCTACCCTCTATGTCCTCAACCTACTCTGCTGGTACAGGATACAACAAGTCTAATATGGACTCGGCTTTACTAAGTAGGGACTAGGTCAAGTAGTTCTGAGAAAAGTCACAGGAACCCAATAGGTCAGCAAATAAATAGGACAGAGAGAGTATTCATTAGTTATTGTTATAGCGATAGGGCAGGCACGCACGGCTAACTCTAGAATAGATGTGTGTTTGCGGGTGGAGTTTATCGCGGAGCGCCTTGATTGAGTGAGGCTTGCTTAGTTAGGGCAGACTCGTCGTAGGAGAACAGGAAGAAGCTGAGCTAGAGGAGTGATCTCGGCTGGTTTCAGATTTCTGTGATTTAATGGAATGGGTAAACAAGAAATGGGTTGAGGACAAGGGGGAGACAGGCATGTCAAGTAGGTTTTTTTCTAAGATGTGATTCATAGGAGTAGGCATTTGGATCGGTCATCAAGTCAAGGCATAGGACATTGAACAGACAAGACAAGTGGTAAACACGTTGGAAAGTATAGTAAAGCAAAGCACTGCATTTTTGTCCTGAAGACAAACTACGTTGAAATCAACCTGCTATCTGACTACTTTACCTATTAAATAGACCCATACCGGAATACTCCTGCCACTTTCTCTAAAGCAAGGTAAGGCATGCTAGCAAGTAAAGTATATAAGAATTGCCAAAATAAGAAAATGGTAACGGACATAGTAACCCTTCAGGTTTATAAGAAATAGTGCCAGCATAAGGAAGCAAAGAAAGTCAAACTAGCGTTGAAGAAGCTTTATCACATATTATGGCACTTGCTTTTGTTGTTTTTCTTTTTCGTTTAGAAATAAGAAGTACCCACATCATCTGTCCATCCTTGGCTACGAGAATCCTTGCATGCCGCTTCTCCGCAATCGATTCCGTCTGTCTTTCATCGAGCACGCGCCTAATCTATTTCGGGTACGGTCTATCTACGAAAGAAATGGTCACAGGGCACCTAGCTCTGGGGTAAGGAGAGGAAGGAACGGAATAGAATAACAATCTTTTCGCGCGCCGGGTTAGCGAAGACGCTTAGGCTAATAGTAAAGTTGGAGAGGGATCATAATTAGTCTCACCTAGCGCGGCATTCGCCAAAGCAACCGAGACAAGGAAAGGAAGGAAACTCGGCCAATGAGCGGGCGAGAAATACTTTTCTTCCGTTTCTTCTGGGAAGAGAGAAAGGGCGGGAGTGGACAGCCCTGCCGAATGCCTCTTTTGGTGGAACCATCTGTCTGGCCATTCAAACAGATAGAGAACCGCGTGGATGCAAGGCTGTTTTCTATTTTCTTAATCAAATTGGAAGGGAAATACAGGATCTAAAACCTCCCCCGGTTGATCTCGGAATTTCATTCCAGTATCAGACTGTCTATATGCAACCGCTGGATGAGTTGGTACTGAGTGCGCTTGGATATGTATTACTAAATAAAGAAGGATTTTCCGATTTTGAGAGAAATGCTGGTAACGATCAATGCTTTGCGATGCGCAGCAATGTGGATCATCTTCATATTATTAATTTGAACCGCTCTCTTACAAGAACAGAGACGAAACTCTGGGACGTCTAGTGAGTGAAGTTTACCGGAAGGCACCCTACGGCTTAGTTTTCACCTTAGTCGGGTGTTATATTTGCAACCCTTATGTTTACTGCGTTGATCGAGATGGCTTATTATTCCCGCCAATTGAAGACAAGAACAGTTTCATCCCGAAGAGGGGTGGACCCTCTATGCATTCCTCAGGGGCGCTGCGGTTCCTTATCTCTACGATTATTTTTCGTTGCTTTCTTCGTTGCCTTCTTCCGGTTGAAGAACTGAATAATCCCCAGATATATTACATTGGGAATTCTCTTTCCTATTCATCTTTTCTAAGAGGCCTCTGGAATCTTTTATGATGAGCTAGATTCTCAATGAAAGTAGCAGCTCTTCCAAGAAAGAGGAGATTCAGCAACTTCATTGAAAAGTGGAGAAATTACATAAAGGGAAAGTGCCTCCAAGAATAATCCAGTTTGTTAATAACTAGAATTTTGTCTGAAGATCGTTTTTCTTTGACAATGATTTCCTGGATGCCTCGTCAGTTTCACATATATGTGGAACTAAAGCATTTATTATAGTGTTAACACTATCTGAGTCAAACTCCATGGTGAGATTTTCAATGTCACATTGCAAGCTCTAAAGGCGTTGAAGGTTGTTCACTGGATAGTGGAAGGTCTTCCTTCGTATCGGGTAGAGTTTTGAAAACCCCTTCTTTATAACGATTGGTTGGTCGCCCGTTGACATGAATTAGAATGTCAACGAGTTTTTTATTCAATTCTCTTTCTAAGTCTATGAAAAATTTTGCATAAGCATTATGTATGAGAATACAATCTGCTTTCTTTTCTTCGTAGTGAAATATTAACATCAAAATTAGCACTGAATTGCAGCCGTTACATTTTCTCTGATGTATGCTTCTGTATCGTACTATATGAGTGCAAGAAGATAATGGTAGGTAAGAGCGAACTCTTTCTTTTTACTTAATACGAATCGGGTAACCTTGCTGTGAGAGTTGCGAAAAAGAGGTTGGAACCAACCAAAAAAGAGTGTTAGTGGAAAGTATGATTTATGTTGTTGGTGTTCAGTAAGGAGGGTAGTTATGGATGTTAATGGTGGATAGATACTTTTTGTTTTTTCTCAAGTTGTGGATCTGTACCATTCGCTTTCTCCATGCTTTCCCGCACCGTATAAGAATACTGCCCAGTAACACACCTATTTGTACTCCCGGTCGTTTGGGAGTAGGGAGAATTCCGCACAGCCTTACCGTTCAGCTAGCTCGCGCAGCTCTAGAGAGGTGTAGATATAACTCACACAGATACACATCAACTGCGTTAGGCTACCCGTACTGCGAATAGCGGGCTGGATTTGATGCGGAGAACTACCCCGGAAAGAGAAGACCTGTTTATGTTCTCTTTCCATAGGTGTGACTTAAGATGATAGGTACTTTTTTGTCATGTAAGAAACTCATATAGCCGTGGAGTTTCTTAGATTTCCTAGAAAAGCTAGAGAGTCAAAGCGCCGGCGGCTAATAGAAACGATTTCATGCTTCAAACACCGCCCGAATGTGTTAAGCATTTGAAATAGCATAAAATATGGGAATAACGACAACAATAAATAGGACTAAACGGGGGGTGCGTGCTCCCAGGATTTTCTCGGGGAAGGCCCCTTCCTCTGTAGAAGGAAAGAATGGCACAGCTTATCGCTTGGCAGAACGGGATTGACCTTCTTTGGCAACTTAGCTATTGCAATAGAAAAATCCAGGGACACAGCTTATGCCAAGGAAGGTAGTTAAGAAATAGCGAGTAGGCCTGTCATCGGGAGGTCTTTCATAAATAAATAACCGGTGAGTGATTCACTACTTAAGTGTAGAGCAAGTCACATAGGAAAGGAAGGAAGAATACGCAACCCAAATAGCTAGCTTATTTTCCACTTATTCATTGGAAATTGAGTTATCAGACACTGTGTATGGATGGATCCGTTAGATCAGTTGCTTCTGAGATCTCTTCTTTATTGCTTGCTTATACGAAGCAATCAGATGATTTCTTTATTCCCCGCTCGCTCGTGTTACTACTTGCTATTTAGAGTCTTCACAGGGCTATACGAGCCTCACTAAGGAGGAAGGAACATACTTTGCAAGCAAGCAAACAACAGCAAGGATTATTTCTGATGGGAGCGGTGATTGATGATTTGTGGAATATCATATATGTGGATATGGATTGATTTTTCCTCTATGTAAATTGCATGAATGCTGAAAGATGTCTGTTGTAGACAACTAGCCTCAATATTCGAAATCTAGGCAACTCGGTTTTGTTCCATAGATTTCTGAGTTGATTTCATTATTTTTGATTGGTCTTGCCCGAACTAATCACTTTCAAGGTCAAGTTCGAAGGTATTATATATGCATGCGGATGGAGACACAAATACTTATGTAATTGGAAGCAGAACTTACTTCATTGATAAGGCAAAAGACATGGGCAGGCAAGAGGGAAAGCTGATCTAACACTAATGATGGGAATGGGAAAATACCAATCAATGGATTTCTATGATAACGAGGCTGGCTCGCTCTATAAACAAACGGAGTTCTTGCTTGCTGCTTGGTGAATCTTTCTTATTTGAGGCAAGTGTGGCTGGCCGGCCTGGCCTGCCTTTTCATCATTTTGTCAAACAGATTCGTATTTGTTTTTGCACCTCCATTAGATATAAGGGATTTTGAACTGATTTGCTCTTTTCTAACTAAGTCTAGAAGTCACAGACGAAGGCTACGGAAATGCAGATAAGACCTCCCTCGACAAGCGACATATACAGCCACAAGAAGAAGGAAAGGTCTTGGAGAAGAAGAGCTCATCCAGTATCAATGACTCATTCCGATATGAACATAAAGAAAGTGGCAATGAGAGAAGACCCCTTCAAAGATGCATTCACACAGATGCATGAGTAGCTGTACACTTGACATTTACTTCTAAGAGTCCATTTAAGCAGAAGCTTATCAGAGAATGACCCATGCTATATACGAAATATCTTGAATTTTGGATACCACGGTTGGGAATAGAAAGTATGCAAACATCACAGGAGAAGCTGTGCCGGGAGAGATATATTCGACTCGTGCTTTTTCATTATTGGCGGGCTTCCTTTTCGAAAGTTCCTCCTACGGCAGTGATCCAACAAGTTACAAGGAAGGGCGGCTTCTTCTTTACCATCTTTTTTCATATATGATGATGCTAGTGCTAGCTGTCCTTATGGGATTCTAGCTTGGCTTAGGGTTTGACTAAGAGCTGGCCTAGGTAAGCGTTTCTCCAGGCTGTGAATTGGTACTTATAAGCAAAAAGCGCCGCGGCGGATAGTGGGGCAGAAAGGCAGGCGGCAGACTTGAAACTGACTTAACAGGTAACAGCGTCGTTTTTGATTTCGTTGGACCTAAAGAGACAAGAAAATTGCGTATAATGATTCTTCATAGGCAGGCAACACCTTTTCATTTGTATACGAAATAAGTAAGGGGCATATATAAAGATCAGTTCACTAGAAAGATTGGATCCATCAGAGCGAGCGGCAAAAGCAGCGTTTTGGAGCGCTGGCAGGTGTACAAAGGTATGCCATGGAATTTCTGGAGCCCTCTTTGCAGCACTCGTTGGCAGCGCGAGATCGAGATCTTTCAGCCAGCAGCAAGCACCGCCCACAGCGCATTACATTCCCCCCCTTAGATAGGCGGCTTGTCTTAGTAATTCTTGCTTGGGTGCCCCCGTTGAAGAAGAAGGAAACAGACCTCATTGTCAGTAGAACACGAGGTGCGGTAAGGCTACGGGGTTTGGTCCCGTCGGAGGGAACAGTCCAAATCATGCGACTTCCCATTCCACATCATTTCCAGTTGAGGTTAATGCCCAATGGGCCCAGACGCTCTTGCGAGTTCTTCCTCGATATATAGTGTCTATTAGCTCGAAAGGACAGACAAAAAGACACTTACGGGGCTCGATATATCCGGCTCTACTGCTTGGAATGGTAGGGCTCTCCGCTGGTCGGTACATCTCTACTGTTTCTGGGAGATATAGTGATCAATAGCTTTCCTTATGAACCATTGATTAATGCCCCTTCTCTTTTACTGTTAAGGACCCAAGCTTATTTGCTACTTGCTTACTCATTTGCAGCTTTTTCCACAGACTTAGTTCCCTTCGGACTGAGTCCTAATACACTGCATTTATCTTCTAATTAGCACGAAATTACGAGTCTGCCCTCTTCTCTTTGAGTGGTCCATTCCGCTGCAGCCTCTATCAAAAGCTCTGCATTGCACCGCAAAGACGAACAAAGAAAGCGCTACCTTAGGTTAGTAAGGAGTAAAAAGCAAAGGCAGTTAGAAGAGATCTGATTAGTTCATTCACTGTTTAGATAGATAGCAATTTTTTCTGCTTTACTAAAGCCTCATCTTCCCTATCTCAAAAATACAAAAGAAGTCCATCATGCACTCCTACACACAGCCCTTCGATGCAGAAAACATGGATGGACAGTTGCTACCTACAGGAAAGAAGTAAAGTACCTAGAGAGGTTTACTAAGGCGGAGCATGCATGCCCTAGCAACCGGTGCCGGATAGAAATGGAACTAGCTACTTTATTGGAAGCTGAGCGTTGTTCCTTCAATCATTACTTTGATCTCACATTTACACAAAAGTGGTTATCGGATCGGGCCGAGGAACCTTGGCAGGGGAACGATTCCATTACTGCAAGAGGGGCGGCCATCAACTATATCTCATTTCTCTACCTACGAGAATTTCCAATGATTAATATCAACCGGATCTACACTCTTCTTTAGTTAGAATAACATAGGTCAGTTTAGTCGTCTACTTTATATATTATGCTGAAAGCAAGCAAGACGTAGAATAGCTAAGGCTAAGGTATTTTCCTTTAACGCACACGAGCGCACGCGAATAGTTAAGCTTACTACTTGACTCGCCCGTTCACTGCTACGCTCCTAGCTTCTATTTTCCTTGAATAAAGCACCGCGCTAATACACCGCCTCCCGGCGTCGACGAAGCCGGTCCTTCCTTTGACCAGTTGATCGTTACCTAATAATTTAAGTCACTCCAGATGCAAGCTCAGTTTAGTAGGCAAGCGAAATCAGCAAGAGGAAAGAGTAGGTTGGCCCGACTCACCCAAGTAAGCCAGCAGTAACTTAGAGACCTTTGATTTGAGCAAATTGATAGAAAAATGATCAAAAAATGGATCGAACAATATCTCTATAATAGAGAGCAAAATTCGATTTATTCTCAGAACTCGGGTTTTACTTATTCGTTCGGTACCCCCTGCAAAATATTGGGGCCCCCCATAACCACAGAAATAAATAAAACTCCCGCGAAACAACGTTATAAAAAAACGAAAATACATTTGACGGAGGTCCCCCCACCCTCCGCCGCGCTTTTTCCTCCCCTTTCTTTCAATTGATTCATAACCTCAAATTTGCTATTCTGCTTTTTTCTCGATAGAGCCGCTTTCCCTCATTCGTCTCGTCCAGCCCTCTTCACGAACTTTTATAATCAATGCCACAAAGATAGCAAGCTCTATGATAGAATAAATAAGTAAAGAGGCGACAATTTGGCACCAGATATCCGGAGGTGTGGAAAGAGCAGCTGTGATCAGTGAAAAAACCATCAAAAAACGACGATTGCTCGTGAGCATTTCCACAGAGAGACCCCTTGGTTCTGGCAAACAGATCACAATGACAGGTATCTGGGAGCATACCGATGGAATGAACAAAATACGAAAAGTGAACAGAATATAGTCATATATCTTAGGTTGTAACTTGATCATGAGCGAATTTGTTGATGTTGAACCCATGAAGTATGGAAAGTGCCAAACATTGGGAACAACCCAGGAAAGAGTTAGGAAAAGGAATAATACGCAGCAAGAAGCACTGAAATAGAGGAATCGATTGTATTTCCTCCTTTGAAAACCATAGCAACTGGGTATCGAAAAGCACCAAATTTGATAACTGATGAAGGGAAAGACGAAGGAAGAGCATGCTATTGAAGACGTTGCAAGATATGTAGATAAGGCCTCCGTTAATTGTGTACAAACAAAATACGAGTCCAAAGGTAGGGTAAGAAAGGGTTTAGCTAATAAAAATATTAATTCTTCCGAGAACCAGTAACACGTAACCCATGTAAAAGCAAGACCGCTCAATATCCGAAGGGAACGAATTCGAACTTCTCCTAGAATAGTTTCCAGTGCAACATTCAATTAAATGAGTGTAATTCAAAGGACAAAAATAACGCAATCTGATGCAAGCGAACAAGATCGATCGTCTCTAGTTGTTATTGTCAACTGAAAAAAGAAATCCATCCCCAGCGAGTAACGTATAATGTTACGAGTGAAAAGGCGAGTAACGTATAATGTTACGAGTGAAAAGCGCTTCGCCCGCCCTATCTATATGCGCGCTGGCAGGTAGGGGCCACTCTATGTGATTCGCTACGCTTGCTTGCGCCTATCGGCGGACTCTATTGCCTGCCGGAACCCGAAAGGGTGGTAGTACGAATCGCTACGCTTCTTTATATATGATAATATGCACCCAAAACACATTGATTAGGAATCTTGGAAGGAAAAGGGCCTTCGCCTTCCTGCTTCTAGCCTTCTTAGCTGCGCTACCCCTTCCCTGTGGTACGTCAAGAGAAAGGGTTGGCCCATAGGTGAAGCAAAGAAATAAGATTCCCTTACCCAGTTGTGCGTTAAGCGATTGCCATTCCAGCGAGTACATTATAAAGAAAGAGGATCGATTCCCCTCCCGAGGATCCGCCGGCTATCCAATTCCCTATATGGGTTGGCTATCCTGTTTTCGTCCCGGGTTGCAAAATGCAAATCCTTTGGTACACAGCTGTGAAAAAAAAACCTTGGGAGGAAAGACGAATCCGATTCTGTTCTATCGAGAAAGGAATTCTTTTCTACTACCCTTGATACGTGGGCGATCAAGTCAGATGATTGCTTCTTTCGCCCAGATTCCCCATGGGTGAGGAGCTAGAAATAATGTTTTTATATTAGATATGATAAAGCCCTTTCGAGTCTTTCATTCCTCCCTTCGGTAACTGAGATCACTCGACTCATACACTACTGCCGATGTTAAGTCATAGTGCCTGGATTCCAAGCCTTTTTGGCACTGAGCGGTGTGAAGAGACACATAGACTGGTTGAGAAATTACATCGAGCAAGGGTCGTGGAGCTTTAGCATTCTATTCGGAAGAAATAATTTCGTGTTGCGCGAGTGGAATGAAATGAGAGTTTACAATTTCATTATTTCAAAAGGGAATTTACGTCATGAGCTCTCTCGCCACTCTCACCAGCCCCCTGCTCCACCGGATTCCTCCACGAGCAAGCTCGATCTCTTTTATATAGGTACTCGTAAGAAGAATCAAGCCAATAGCCCTCTACATATCCTCTTCCTCCCTTGAGTGCTAACTCTTTGCTAACCTGAGCAGCCTTAAGCAATTTTCTCCAAATACTCCGGTTTTGAATGTACGGCTACTTATACCATTAGCATGAACTCTGAACCGTTGGTATATCAACGCACTCTTTGACTATCTAACCATTAGGGTTTTTCCCGTTTTTCTTGAAAGAAAGTCAATTTCTGTGTAAACAGCACTGACTATGGCTTTCTCTGGCTTTTTTTTGCTAGTACTTTACGCTACCTGGATTTGACATACGTGAGTGATCGGGCAAGAATTGAACTTCGAGTAGAGTTACGACGTATAAAATCAGAAATCTCGCATCACAAGAAAAAGTCGTACAAGTCTTGTAGTTCAGTGCCGCCCGACCCCGTTTATATTGAAACTTCTTTCCCCTCTCAACTTTTTCTATGTAGCTTAAGCTTTGAAAATAAAAAGAAAAGGAGGCTTACATGAAAAGTCTTTCTCTTTAGAAATCCCGGGCCGGCCCCAGTTATATTTATGGCTTTGGTCGTTCTTCAAGAAATTCTGATAGATAAGAAATGCTTTTTTGATAAGCTTGTTCACATTCTACTCTAGTTGGGTAGTCTTAGACCCCGAAGAATTACTTGAAAGGATGAGTTGAAAAAAAACCGCTATACTTGTAGAGTTTCTGCGGGCCAGCCTCCACATTCATTGATTGCTCCTCCCCTCATTTCGCATCTTCTTTGCTCTGATCCTGATCTCTCTTTCTCAATTGATACATACATGATTTTTTTTTGAAAAGTGAACAAATAGGTCAGCAACTAAGGTAGGCTGTAGTCGAAGAGAATGGAATAGGAATCTGGATAGCTAGAGCTAGGGAAAGTAGCACAGACAGGCATTCAAGCATGGGGAAACTTTTCTTATTTCCGGTAAGTCAAAGATCAGTCAGAAAGTAGATAAAACCTGTGTATTAGGTTGGGTCTTTTTTCATAGTAAGCAAGAGCTGCTAGCACGGGATATGCATCTGCTTGTTTGGGTAGGCACAGGAAGAGAGCCAACAAGGTAAGCTGCTTTTTAGGTAGCTGGGGCACGGGTTGCATATTTAATAGGGAAAGTTTGAAAGTTTGGTATAGACATGCATAGGTCAGTAAAGGAGTTCCCTTACTCAGCATCTTCATGTGTTGCGATAGATTGCCCACTAATAATGAACTTATATACAGAGCTTATGCCAAAAAATAGGACCAAGGGAGCCGAATCCACTACCTTCTTGTCCACTTTATTTGGTTGACACACTTTCTTTGCCATTTGAAACTCGGGATGATCAATAGTTACGATATTCCACGAGCAAGACAGAGAAGAAAGTTCAGATAGACAAAATCAAGGAGGAGCTTTACCTTTCTTTTGAAGAAGTGCTGTTTTCACGTGAAGAAGACAGAAGGGAAGATACCTGGCACTCTATCTAAAGGTGGGAAGCTTGGTCAGCTCTATCGAACGAGGCTCGGAAGGAAGCATTAGAGACGAAGAAGTCTTGGAATACGGCATATAAGAAAAGGTGTAACTAGCCTACTCCCGTAGCTCGACTTTATATAATATAGTGGGGGGGTGTACCACATCGATCAGAGAAAATGCCAGTGCGGCTGATTGTTGATGTGGCCATTCTCTTTCGACTGCGAGTAAAGTAGCGAAGGTTTTGAAGACATGGCATAGCCCCAAGTACCAAAGGCGGGTGTAAGGTTCTTTCGTCAGAAAGAAAGTCAAGTCCTCAGGATAGCGGGTGATCGCCCTAACGAATAGGCATAGGTTTCTACTGGTTAACCAATCAATATCTCTTAATTTAAGGTGCAGGCTAGGGAACATTCCTATTAGAAAGGACAGGAACAAATCAATAAAATATCTCTCATGACCGGACAGTCTTTCAAGAAAACCCGTGACAGAAGTACGGAGTGAAATAAAGAAGTAGCTTTCTCGGCTAAGTCTGAAAGAAGTTCGTACGGCATCCAACCGTCGGGTAATAAGTCGAGGTACATATAAATATATGTTTGGAACTTTCAACTAAGCTAAAAGGAGAATTCCCCGTAGTTGAGAGGTTCGCAGAGTCAGAAGAGTGGGGTAGCACTCGTTACGAAGCATTGAGAACAACCGCCGGTACACCAATAGAATAGAGAAGGAGAAAAACTGATCGACACAGAAGTATGGAAGGGAACCCAAGCAGATCGACCAACTAAGAAAAGAAGGCGCGCAGCGGCTTTGGAGACTCTGTTCTTGTACGACATTTGTAGTAAACCCCGTGAAAATTGCCCTACCCGGATTTTCACTAGTGATTTATCGAGAAAAAGGTGGACGAAGTAGTAAACCCCGTATTTTTCGACTACTTGCCATTTTCGCTAGTGAGCGGTCCATAAAAAGGTGTTCGAAGTAGTCTCATATAGCTGCAAAAGTACTCAAATGCGTGTTTTTACTAAGTGCAGCGGGGAAACGGATGAGCGTGATGTCCTAACTAAAACTGCTTCCGCGCAGTCAGCCGGTGCTTGTTCGGAATGAACTGATCAAAGGAAAGGTTCGTTCGTAACAGGGCAAGAACCCATCTACAGAAAAGCTTGTTATTTCGCGCCAGTGTATTCCGAAAAGCTGTTTGTTAGTGGAGCTCGTTTGTTTTAAGCATACAAATCAATTCCCTACCTACATGTCTTCAGCATAATCAGAAATGTAGGTAGTTAGTCACAGCCGTCGATCGATCGGATAGGGCACAGCTCTCCTCTCATTCACAACGTAGGGCAAGGTAAAGCAGCTAACAAGCAACTGAGCGAAAGACACTGGAAAGTATAGGTGCCAAAAGGGGCTCTACTTATAAGTATAGGAACGAATAAGGCCGCTAAGGTCGCCTGAAGCTCCTAACTCAGTGTCTATTTTTGGGTTCGTAACGTCATCTATGTATCGTTGGTAAGGAAAGCATGGCAAGTCGATCTATCGTTGGGCACAGAGAGAGCCTCTATCAATAGAAAAGAGAAGAGCAAGAAGTCGGATTCCGGGGAATTGGCTTTATCGAAGGGAAGGGAGGCGGTGATGCATCATAGTGATCAATTTGCTTGCGGTGGTTTTTGTGCTGATGAGTTTACCGGACCTGATTCATAATCTAAGGATTTGTACCGTGAGAATAACTACAAGAATAAGAACTCCCAAACCAACACCAATGCCAATGGTAAAGCCAATAATGATAATGATGCCTGTAATAATGTGAGTACTGTCCCATTTTGGCCTTGGAGGGTACCTATTATCGGGGCATACTGGCCCGGTCCCACTGCCAGCTGGATTTAATGAAACTGTTCAACAATCCGCTTTTGGCGTAAGATCAAAAACCCCAGAATGGACACCCAATCTTGTCCCCTCAAAATTGCAGTGGGAAAAACCCACTTCCATCGTTCCCAAAGCCGTGTTCTTGGGAAAACAACCCTGTTGCTTCCATGCTACAAATGGGTCTGAAGTGACCACTGACAAGCCCCAACTTAACCTGCTAGCATTTCCCACCCGGAAAGCACTTCAACCAAAAAATCTGACGACATGGATGGGCCGCCCATCAGTCAGTGCTTATGAAAAGCCACCTTTTCGACATACTCGTAATGTGCTACAAAGAATGATATAAGCAAAGCAACTAAGTCTGTGTAGAGAACTCCATTTCGTGATGCCACTGTCACTTGATAATAAATACTTAGCTAAATCCGATAAACCCGAACGCTCCGCGCCTTATGCTACTTTTAGCGCCAAGCAGACAAGGCAAGTCTCGGTTGCTTGTCCGATTCTTGGCAAAAATATGATATAGGTGCCATTACAGCTTAGCGCCCTATGCCAGTAAAGATCAGGATTCGAGTGTCTTTTTAAGTTATGCGGCGGTATGGATGGATGATGAGCATTGGTAGAGAGCCAATGCGAAATCTTATTTGGAGTATGGAGCTTTCGTACCAGATTAAAAGACTGATAGGTAGGCTAGGTAATCGAGTGAATAGACTTTTGAGAAAACAGAACAGGAATCTGGATCGCTAGCTAGGTCAAGTGAGCGGGAAAGTTACTAGATAGAGACATATCTAACAGATCGAGGATTTGGGTAAGCTAGTTAGGAAGGATAAGAGTTGTCACGTGTCTAGGCTAGAGGGGTAGTGTAGTATGCACCAACGTATACTTATTGAAAATAATAAATGAATAGAATAGGGTTGCATGAAAAGATCTGTTACACGGCGAGTCGATTTTAGGTAAACAAGTCAGCTAGCAAGTCAAAAGCATCTGCTTACTTAGGTCAAGAAGTAGGTAGTTAGACCGGTTTAGCGTAGAGACTAGGTATGGAAAAGATTTATTGGCTGCATAATACGCATTACCAGGAGAGGCGGCTGGTGAATAAGAAAAGGCGCAATAGAATATAAGAAATTACTCAGGTGAAGTCACTGCTTTAGTTTGAGTAGCTGGAGCGCCAGGATACGCAAAGGGTTAGTGTCAAGAGTTTCCCTGTAAAGTGCTTTTTGGGGGAAAGCTGGGTACTGGTAAACTCCTAGACAACTAACTTCTTTTTCAAGTCTAGAGAAAGTAGAAAGCTATGTTTATGAGGGCGCCCAGCATGCCACTCTCTTCTCTCGTGTTAATGCCTATCTAGCTTACTTTCCTCGCCCGGGACGGGTTGGAAGGCATACCAACATGCAAACAATAAGTACTACTTATGTTGTCTACTTCCTCTAAACAACTCGCTTTGATACTTGATAGGATACAATTACTTGCTTATAATGGTAAACTACTGGATTTGAGACTCGCTTTGCAGGCATAATATGTTATTGCTTTGCAGAAGGTACGCTTTCCTACACTACACTTGACCGGTGAAAGGAAAGGAAAAACGAAACTCTAGAATATAAGTGAAAACCTCCACTATATAAGCAATTAAAGTCCTTCTCAACAAGCAAAATCCTTCAAGCACGCCTGCAAGGGAAAGCTTATAAGGCAATACGGAGCCAAGAGAAACTGCTTTATTTTGAATATTCTCTCGTTACTTGATATTTCATTTTTTTGCATATTTTTTCTACTTTGTTAGCGCATCAGTTTGCTTTCTTCTACTTGACTTACTTATTCCTCACTGAGTGAAAAGAGTAGTTACTCACTGGCTAGAAGAGATTCGAGAAGAGGGTTGGGCATTGAGGGGAAATGGCTGCAATCCTCCTCTGTAGATGCTAGCAGACTTTGAGTTGGTAAAAGCTAAAGAAGTAATAGATGAAAAGACTGAATATGCGGATATAGTAGTAGAAGTGCACATTATACCTCTACCTTTTCAAAGAATGGAATGTTGGGGAACTAGTTGGAAAGCCTCCTCCTCATATTGGTAGAGGAAGCGCCAGCTTTTCATGCAACCGGAGAAGGAGCATCCCAGTCATTGGGGTGTCAAGAGTCTAAATACTAGAAGAGAAAACTTTACGAGCTTAAGGTTGGTCTATCGGGGAATAACCAAGCACACCCAAGCTCTCCACGCTTGGCTAGGTACTCAAGCATCAGCCAGCTACCTCTTGCTAGTGGTAAATGGGTAATAGATACTTAGGCTACAGATCATTATTCCTGAAGCATCTTTTCTCAAATTTCGAATCACATAAAAAACCTAATTAAATTACTATTGCTGATGGTTCTACTATTCCTATGGTGGGAAAGGGATCCATTCATACCACCATTGCTACACTTGAGCCTGTATCGTTTGTACCTACTTACCGGTCAATCTACTTTCTGTGAGTGCTCTTACTCAAAACTGAACTTCTAGTGTAACTCACTTTTCCAATCGCCCCGGACTTGACCACGGGCAATATCCTTTGGGGTGGCTATGAAGATAATGGATTCTACTTTCTTGAGGGCCTTGATGTAAAGACTTCCTCCTTTATAAAGCAATGATCTACTTGATAGGGTAAAAACATACTTCCAGCAAGTAAGGCCAGGGCACAGGGCAAAGGTAAAGCACTTTGTATTGCTGAGACCACTTACGTACGGAAAGATACATGCTTTTCCTGGTCCATGTAAGAAGCGGGAGTAGGACGGGCAAGAAAACTACTGAGCGTGCTAACGCGCAACGGCTTTCGCGCAGGCAGCCGTTGCTTGTTGGGTTTCCTAAAAAAAGTGGACTTCAGGAACTGACCTAAGAATAGCTCTCTCTCTAATACAATTGAAAACTATTGGATAAGTGGAAAAATGCTAAAATGCGTTTCATTTCTCTTATAGGGTCTTTCTTGGTCCTACTTCTAGTATCTTTGCTCCAGCCGATCGAAACTCGTGTTTTTATTAACCAACCACATATGCACTTTGTTAGAACTAAAGAAAAGGTTATTCAATCCACTTGTGCAACTGAAGTGAAGCAATTACCTATTCTTAACCCCCCAAAGAAAGAGCTCATAACCACTGCTTGTGAACTGCTCTCCTCAACTGAAGGCGCACTACTGTGACTATAAGTCTAGTCTCTCGAGGGCACTCTGTCGATCTCGAACAAACTTCCTTCTTTTGCCGGAGGAGAGATATTAAAAAACCCGAAAACCAGTGCTGTCTTAAGTAAGAACCCGACTCCAAAGAAAGAGAAAATCAAAGCGGACTAAAAGAGAACAACAAAAGGGAGATCACTTTCGACGATGGAACAGCACTTTGATATCCAGATTTGAACTGGACTTGCACCGCTGCGCGCCTGATTTCACTCCACTTTCACTTTCATATAAGGAACGTCCACCTGCACTTTCAATAGTGAATTATTAACTTTCCGGAATTGGCTCATATTTACATAGGCCAAGAAAGACGAATAAGACCTTGAACTCCCTATTTCACGTATAATCGAGAGACTCAGAATATCAGTGCTTTGGGTCAATGCCTACCAAAGGGAGAAGATTACCGAACTTTTTTCTGTGCTCTTCGCTTCCTAAAAGATTTAGGCAAAAGGCCTAGGGTGTGTCATTCGACATCGGGGAATAGAAATCGACCCGAGTAAAATAAAGGCCATACTCGAAATGCCTACTCCTCAAAACCTTAACTGCGTTCGCTTCAAGGACGCCTGGCATACATCAGGCGATTCATAGCCACAGGAGGAATCCCACCTTTTACAAGACTTACCAAAAAAGAAAAAGCCTACCCAGAACGAAAAGCAGCTTTTCCAGCATTTCCTCCAAGCAGTCCTAGGCCTATCCATTTTCATTTACCAGCAGCTTGTCGGTAAGTAATAGGAAGAAAAAGGAAGCGGAGCGAGGAAGCAGGAATGTCATACAATAAAAGGGGAAAGCGAAGCGCCATGTGCGAAGCAAAGAAAATGGATAATCCTTTTTTCTATAAGAAGAGAATAACTTGATCGCTTAACCAAAAACATGGCATGGTAGTTAGTCATTTTACTTGATTTAGTATTGAATATCCAAAATAGAGGCCTATCAGTTTGCGGTAGTTATAAGATCAAACCTCTCAAGTTATGACAAATCAATAGATTGGCACCGGGCAGAACTTATTGGCGCCGGAATAGTTCCCTAGTCTTGTATTGGCCTACCCACCCCTACGACATGACCCATCAACTAAGTCGGAAACAACATAGCTTGGATAAGAAAACACACAAGCATCACTTAAAGATCACCGCTTGGTAAACCAGAAAAAGCACATCCCTCCTTCCTCCTGCGGCCTAACTCTCACGGATTACGAAGAGCGACAGCCCCCAATAATAGAAGCAATTAGTTGTTTGAGTAGTAGCTCGTGTTCGATCCGCACTTTCCGATGTCCGCCCGCCCTAAATAAGTAGTTGGGATTTAATTCTCATTATAATAATAAGACTTTTTATGAGATTTTTTAAGAAAGATTGTCTGTCTCTCAAATCCCTTGGGGAACCCAGCAAGCAGCAGGTACAAATTTTAGGGAAAATTTGGGTGGGGGAATTCAAGGAAGAGAGTCCGGTGTATGAGCACCTCTCTTTATATGTTTATGTCTTCTTTCGGAATAGGCGTTTAGAACAACCCTAGAAGAGAGCTGAGTAATGTATAACCCAAAGGAAGGCAAGCGTACCTCGAAGGATTCGTTTTTAAGCTGTCCAACGAGGACGATGCATTAATTCAAATTCTGCATAAGAAAGATCAGGCTGAGTGAAAGGACAGTATTGAAGAGCTCCAACAATAATACTACAGTCTTGGGGGCTGGGGATCCATAGCGGTTTTCTTACTTTGGTTCCATTGGGAACCTCCCCTGCGTTCTTCGATTTCATCCCCAGCCAGCGAGTAACCAGCTTTGAACCAAACCAAGCGATACACCCACCTTGCTTTTTCCCAAGTGAGTAACTACGGCATGTTACGAACAAAGAAGCGTTACCATTACTCCGATCGTTTTATACGCTATTTTTGAGTTGGAATTCCGACATTACCAGTGATGTAAAAAATGGAGAGCTATTCCTGGTTTTAGTGGAACAGAATGTGGGGCCCACTACCTACATAAACGTTATAGTTGGAACAGAAATCACTCTTTGCTCGCTCGCCCTAATAACGTAAATTGCGCTCGCTTTTGCGTGCTATCAAACTCGTTACATTGCGTCTTGCTTTTAATACGAAAAATAATATTATCGAGTATCCTTCCGTCTCCAAAGATGGGTGGACGTTACCTATATGGTAATAGTAATGAATGATCTAGGATTTATTTCCTTTATTCTATTGTTGCTATTAGCCCATATATTGAAGTAAGGCTATACCGATAGGAGTTTCCTCCATCGTTTCTCCTTCCTGCTTTGATACAGAAACAATAAAGCCTTCCTGCTGACTCCCTATTTATACCTGGCCGCCTTCGCTTCTTTCGCTTGGAGCCAATCTCCGTTCCTGTTATAGCAGCCCCAGTGGTCCCATTCTCCCTTGTGCCAGCTTTAGCCTGGCGCTTGGTAGCAACAATTATAGGCGCCAGACTAGAACGTTAGGAAGCCCTACCTAAAATGGGGTATTCCCCGTCTATCTCAGTGCCCCAAACTCAAATATTTTTCTCCCTTTAATATTAAGACACCTGATGGGTCGGCAAAGAAAGTGCCACACGTGAGAGGGAGTTTGCAAAATAGAATATTTTCAAAACAAGCCTGAATTCAAACAAAAAAAGCAAAAGCGAAGTAGTAAAAAACTTCCTTCTCTATGTTCTTCAGCCTTTATAGAAAGAGGCGAAAGTCCTTTTTACTTTCTTTTTTATGTTTATGTGTATTCGCATCTTGCAAATCGTGGAGATTGTATCCCAACCAACCGTTCGCTTTAAAGTTCCAAAGTACCTATAGTAAAAGAATTGTGCTCTATCCAGAGTCTAAACAAATGATCATGTCTCATGTTTTTCTTTCTTGAAACTATGGAATATGCAGGCACATATTCAAACCTGCGGTGGACGGCTTTGATAACCGCTGCTTTTTTTTAGGTTCTTCATCTTCCAATATGGTTTTACAAATTGGAAGTGAGCAAATCTAGCACATCATTGGCGCTATGATATGAACCTAACTCACTGCTTCTTCCCATTTTCATGGGCTGTGCTAGCTGGGCTATTAGTCATTTTTTTGGTATGTTCTATGTTTATCCCAACTTTCTTTACTGCAACTGGAATGGTGATTCTTTTTCTCATCTAGTAAGAATCAAACTTCAACTGGAATTGAGATTTTTTGCATCACACAACCGCAAAGGAGGATGGGGTGGAGAAATTACCCAGAGGTAAGTGAATAGGATCATATGCCCAGAGGTAAGTGAATAGGATCATACCCATCTACTGCCTAGAAGGGTGTAATACCAAATGAACTCTGAAAATTCGTATTGTACCCACAGTGAAGCTAATGCAAGCCAACTCAGGTGTGTTTCTGTTGAAATGCCATGCTCCTGAGCCTTGCACACACTGATTAACACGTTCACTCTGTCGCTTTTAGGATGATAGGGAGTGGACATCTAATATGGTAAGCCCTATTCTTTCCAGAATTGCTCTACAAAAATAGCTTTTTCACACGCAGATCTGTGACAATATCACATGGCAGCGCAATAAAAATGGTAACCAACCGGATGAGAGAGAGAAAATGGGCATACTTTGAGAGCCTATCAACTACAGTTAGAATGAAATATCCTCCCTCATTTTTTGAAGTCTATTATGAAATAGAAAGACTTTGCCTGTATGGGTAAGGGCACATGCTCACCTTTGGTTAGTTCACATACTCTCACATAAATGTGCACCTTCTCCTTAATACGTGGCCCATAGAACAGTGCCTTTACTCTCACATAGGTACCCAGAGTGACCACCAATGCTGGAGTTATGTACTTCCTTTAGAAAAGGCTCTCTAAAATTCCCACTATCCATAACATATTAATTGAACCTAGTCCGGGTTGAATCTATCTAGTCACCACCACGGTTTGAATCTATTGCTGCATGGTGAATTTCCCATTACTACCCATTCTGTCTTGCAGCTGCTGTATCCACTCATCCTCATAATAACTATCTTCTCCCCACTGAGGAAGGATCTAAGTAAGGGCTGAGCATTAAGCACCAGTCACCAAAAGAGTAGAGCCATCTTTCGGCATCTGCTACTTTGTTTGTACACCCGTTTGTAACCTAAAAAGTTTGCAAATACCCAGCAAGAATAGGATGCGCGTGCTAACGGCTTTCTAATAGTGAGAGATACCCTACTAATGTTGCGAGTGAAAAGGGTCCTACTCCCGATCACTTTATATGTCTCTTGGAGGAGAAAGGAGGTTTGGGATGACATAAGAAACTGGTATATAAGTGTTTGGGTCGTCCGATGCATCGTATCATGTTGTCTCGGAAGCTGAAATCCGCAAGCATCAGAGAAATAAGTGGTAGCCCCTTGATCCTTCATGAAGAAAGTTCATCCAGATGCACTCTTTCTAGGACTCTTTGGGCATAACTTGATGGTCACGTAGTTACGGATGGCGTGGATGTAGTAGCAGGTCTAAGCGGATTGAAAGTTTTCGATTCGAGTAAAGGTAGTTTTTCCTAAAGATTCGATGGTAGAAGAAATAGGTTAACTTACAGTACTGAGAGTTCCACCATTTTCACACTCGTGTCAAGAAAGAAGAAAATCTTTGTTTGGCCCGAGACGGATTCGGCTTAAAAGCCACAAGGTGGGCTGATAGGCATTTGAAGTCTTAGGCCTGATACGATCGGGAATGTTTATCCAACCAAAAAGGTTAGTCCTCCGCCTTCAACCCCCAAACTACTCAAGCAAAAGAAAATTCAACCTTCTAATACGGGACTGGGCAAAGAACCGGAATCTCAGATACTGTATCCACGACACCAAAAGAAAGAGAAGGAAAGGAATCAGAGGAAAACGAAACCGCATTTCATTCATGAATTTGGGTTTTTTAAGTATCAAAAAGGAGACCAGGTTCCCCTCTGTGGCATCATCACTTACGCTACTGAGTGTTGAGGTCCCAGGGGGGGATCTTCTATCTATAACCGGGAAAGGCAGGAGCGGAACATGCCTTTCAATGTTAAATCATAATAAAGTAGAGATGGGATAGATAAAATCACTTGAAAATGACGAAGTCGCTACCTACGCTAATGAACTTATTCTACTATATGCTAGAAGCAAATATGCTAGAGACGGAGCGTTGAACTTCGAGTGCTTGCTAGAGACAGGGCTAAGAACTACTCTACTATTTGCTAGAGACAGAAATACAGAAATGACACAATCTATGAGTTGATTTCAAAACGTTAATCGCCCGCATGCATAGCTTATCTTTCTCTTACCTACCTCCTGCTTGCTACTCCTTCTTCGGCAACTATAAAGAACTGTTCAATATGTTTTTACAGTATAAATAAGGGAGCCAATGCACGGGCACTTAGGTATCCACTATAGGACTACTTACGCTATATCCAACCCAGTATCATACTCTGCCGGCTTAGTGTTAGGCAACGGGCATATACTCCCGCCTAACCATATATTTTCGACGTTTTTTCTTGATAGAATAAGTATAAAGCTAGTGGATTGTTTGGAAGTTGCTTTTGCGAAGACGTGTTCTATGCTCGGTCTGAGGAAGCAGGAGCCTTTTCTCTTAGAAGAATAAAGTAGACAGACAGACCCGCAGAATAGACGAACGAGGCTACCTAACGTTTTGGAAGTAGGCAAGGCAGGATAGTTAAGCGTATCGAAGCAATCGGACATTCACGTACGTAGTGAACAAGAAAAATACACACATTCCTAGTCGGCAGAGACCAATTATAGCGACCGAGTTCTTTCAATAGATAGGTAACTCCACTCCACCCCTCAGGACTGCTGCTTGCTTTTATAAATGAGGCCTAGCCTACGCTCTTTTAATGCTACTCAAAAAGCTATTGCTATAGTTACTGCTTATGTCTGGGAATTGCCATCTATTTGGCCTAGCTTTCCAATTAAATGAATGTGCTTTCAATGGGTTAAGCGCTTTGCTCTACAGCAAGAGTTCGTTTTTATTGAAGCTGTATTTCAATGAGTCTGATCTTATAGCTAGTGAAGAGGGATATAAAGTGTTGACCCCCTTTCTTTCTCCAGGTTATGGGTTTCGCATACGAATGGAAAGTGAGTACACCATCAACTCCCTCTAGACCAGGCTTTCCTTCTTATCTGGCGCACTGCAGTAGTCAGAAGTACTTTCTTCTTGCCTGTAGACCATAGAATCTCGTTCTAGCGCGTGCTATCAGGTTGGTATCAGCTATCGGTTGTCTAGCTTTCCCTTCTGTTCTTGGATGATTTGTAGGTGGTGCGGCCCAAGATTACGCCGGTTTTCTTGAATCAACCGATCAAGTAGTAAACAAGAAAGAGTTTGGGAGTAACAGTCAAGAGCCTTTCAACGCTCCGCGCCCCCTTGCAAGAATGACGAGGAGGCATACTCTTTAGTGCGAAAAAGGAGCGAACACCCCCAGTCAAAAGAGGGAGTCAACAGGGTAGGAAAAGAAAGCAAGAGTGATTCCCCCAGGGTTACTCATTAAAGAGGGATGAGAAGCTTAGGTGCTTTCTCTCGAGAGCAAAGAATCCCGGCTGAAGACCTGCCTAAAGGCAAGAGAGAGGCTGGCCCCGTACATATACACAATAGAGGAAACAAGCGTGGGTCTTTGAGGGATGAACTCCTTTTACAGGTATTGAGTCATAAGAAGCATTAACTAGGAAGAACGCTGCTGAGATAAGGCAATCCCTTCATGGTTGAGAGAGAACTCTGAGTCTCAAGAGCAAGCGCTCAAGAACATTCGAATAGGGCAGCAGTCTCGTAAGGAGCTTGTTCTGCTAAGCAAGAGAGAAAGCAAAGAAGAAAACAGTGCTCGTTGCTCGCTTCGCTCGCTTACATGCGTGGGGCTCGCTCACTAAACTCAGGAAAAGGCCGTAGAAGAAGCAGGCACACCAACCTATTCATTCGGGTGTAAAGAAAGACAGACAAGTACTCTTATTGACTAAGCGTGCATGCCAATAAGTTAGCTAGCAGGTCTAGTGAGTGAATCCCTCCTCTCCTTTCCTTCCTCTCAACTACTTGAACCAAGAAAGCCAAGTCAAGTAGTAAGGTTTGTTTGTAAAAGACCGAAGTGTGGAATATGCTCCGAAGTGTTGAATAACATCAACTCGAAACTAGGGCAGGCTGAAAACAGAACAGAAGAAAGTCTAACATAAGTGTGTTTTCTTACGCGCATCCATCAAAGAAGCAAGACAGGCGCCCGACCGAGTAGTATTTTTATATGTGAGATGCACTCCTCAAGCGCAAGGGACATGGTACAAAACCGAGTGTAAGAGGAGCTACTTAAGCAAACAAAGAAATCATAACCTCCTTCCCCGGCTACCCTCCCAGTGGATGCAGGATGTACTTGACCTGCTCAGGTTGGTTTACTACCTTCCTTATGGGGTGAATCGTGCCCATAGAAGACAGACCTTTCCTCGCACTCCTCGACCCCTTCTGGCTATGCGAAAAAGAACAAGCCCACATATGTCAATGTCAAATGTATTCAGCATGCTCTACAAAGTCCTTATGCTCCTCCATACCTTATAGAATCAAGCATCTAAGGGGTGGGTACGAAGTGTATTAAGACCTTATTCAATGGAATCCATCATCTCCCTGTTCCTTTTGACTTGACTCCCCCGCACGGAGAGAATGGAATGTTTCTCACTCTAGGCAAACCGCGTTCGACCCTACGAGAACAGCTTGGGGCTAGCAGGACATAAAGAATAAAGAAGAAACTCATCATATGAAAATGCTAACTACAAACAATCCCACTATTTTAGAGTTTCTGAAATGCGCAATAAAGGCTATACCATCTACCAACTATATTGGAAGGGAACGCCTATATATATTAAAAATCGCCACAGCCAGCCAAACAGAGTAAGGAGTTAGGCTAGATTTCCCACAGTGAAGCAATATGAGTCGGTGCTTCCTATAATTGCATTGCAGTCCTGGGTTATGAAAGGAATCCAGTACACAAGAGGAGTAGAGCTCTGATTAGGTAGGGCGGGCACTAGTACTGACAAGTGGGGCATGTCAAATTAGAGTGGCGGACACTGCTTTTGTAAGTACTGAAAAGCAAAGAGCTAAATTGCAATCCTTGGCACGCACAAGTAGGCCTCAGCCGTATCGCTTTCATTCGATTTGGAGACTCGATTTTCTTTCCGCGTAAGCACGGATTTTCTATCTAATCACCCCGCCCGCAAATACATTTCAAGTTGACCCCTGCCCACGTATGCCGTAAAGAAAGCTTACTGTTAGGCATCGAGGTTGATTGTAGGCCAAGCCTCATAGATACTAGCTCGTCCGCCATTACCTACGAAAGAGAGTGTTATGCAAGCTTGAGATGCGCGCTTGATCTTTTGAAGCCCTGCCTTCCTGGTATGCGCATTGAGCAGCTGAGTTCAATTTCTCATACTTTGGACCGTAGCAACTACATGACCTATTCCAGTGCTTGGCTAACTAGGCTCTCCGTAAATACCTATAAAACGCAACCTTTGAATGTCTGTACCAAGCTAGCAGCTATTTCTATTTCATGCTTCTACTCCGGCTAGGGTATCCAGATGCCTATACAGATGCATATTTGTATGTAACAAACCTTTCCCATGCCTATTTCTAGCTCATAGTCTTCATTCGCTCTCTTTTAGTGGAAGGCATAGATAGATATATTCTCTTCTCTTACAGACGTACATGCTTTGAGTTCTTGTGCGCTAAGCCGGAATCATTTTGTTTAGCTCATGGTGAATATATAGCAAATAGGTCCGGCGTTATAACTCGCTACCAAACATTGGCCCGTGAAAGGATTGGCGCAATAAAGAATTTCGAGTCGTTAGAACCACCTGAAGTGGACTCGGGTTTGACCTCTTGGTTAACTAGTCCAATTACCATTATTTTTCCCTCTCCCTTCCATGACACTCAAGTCTTCTCGTCCTACATGACACAACCAACCGATCCGATCCTTATCGTTGAAAGCAGCTCTTCTCGCTTAGGGGCCATAAGCTTTATCTAGTATGTGCGGTGCCAATCTTACTCAAAACTATATGTGCGGTTGGTTTCAAGTATGCGTTTCAACCTAGATGAAATGAGTAAGCGGAGCTATGAAGTTTCTTGGCCTATGCAGCTGCGCTTATGGGCATTAAGGAGTCAAAGGAGCCAGGAGATCCCGACGTCTAAGTAGGCGGGTTGGTCTAAGTAGCCGGGAAAAGCTTTAGTAGCAAGCCCAGGCGCAGGCCCAGCAATTAATCTATGCAAGTGCTGGAATCAATCAATCTCTTGATGGAGCTTGAGCACCTCTTTCTCTGCTAGGCCCGCTTTCTAAGGTGCAATTGCTCTTGTTCGCACCGCGGATTTATATATAAGAGCGAGCAGGTAACCTAAAGTCAAGGGCCCTACCCTATCCTTTTTCTAAACCAAGGAGCTCCAGATTCCATTTTCTTCTTTATAGGCGAGAAGACCTAAGCCTTATAATATGTATTGGCTCGCCAAATTCAGTAGAGAGAGCACCGGATGCTGCTCTTTATCCTAGCCTTGTTGGCGCTGACTTAGTAGACAGTAGAGAAGAGGCCCTTGAGAAAGAAGGTTAAGTAGAATGCAGGAAAGTACTAAATATAACTCTTCTAATTTTCAGTAAGAAAGCAGTACAGGCTGAGAGAAAGAAAACACCTAAGAAGATCAGAAATGCAATGACCATACCTAACAACAGGTGCAAACCGTGGAAGACTTAGAGCAAGAGTGCTTGCAGCTAAAGGACGAGTTGGAACGATTAGCTCGAGCGGCTTTTTGTTCGTAACATTAGTAGTTACTCACTGAGTTCGAAGATGTTAAAACATTAAACGATCTGCTTACCAAAGAAATTATCATTCCCTGATCTTTTCATTTATCAATTGGACCAATATTAGTATTACTTCTAGCCATCTAGGCTTATATAACATTTAGTCATGCCAAAAACTAGTTTGATTTGTCACAACATCCACTTTGATAAGACCAAAAAAATAGACCAAGAGTGATGAATTTATCCGATTCTTACAAAAGAATAATGCATACAGTTGGGACACACCGATCCATGTTGACGGGGCAGGCAAGTGGAGGCTTCATTGCTCCGTTCTTGTATCCTGAGCTAGAATGGGATTTCAGGCTATCTCTTGTGAGAAACATCAATCTCTATAGACGATACCATGCATGGATGGCCATGTACCTTTTTTTGTTGATCCATGTGATCCAGTTGCAGTGTATAGCTCATACCATGAGAGTGGTTAATACGTCCTACGGCTACCTGTTCTACCGAGTCTACTAGTTTACTGGTATAATAGGGGGTGGTTTTCTCATATATACTATATAGGCGATAGGTGGCCTGAACCAATCTCCTCCGAAGTCCCCATCAGCCTAAACAAACATTATTACTCATGCCAGACCAAGCGCTTCTCCTCTTCGGGAGAGAAGTAAATGCTGCTAGTCTTTTCGAGGAATCCGCTGTGGTTAATTAGCATTAACCTTTAGGACTTCTTTCCTCTTTCTAGCTCTGGATTTGAATAGAACATTTCTTTCGCTCGCTACGCCCTCAAAAGTGCACAGAAGAAAACCTGGGAGAAACATTGCACTTAACTACTCAATGCTTACGAATCCTTTGTCTTTGAGATTTCATTATACAATGGTGAAATACCACTGTTTCTAGAAGGAAATGGTCTGATTTTCAGCAGCTCTTGGCTAAAAAAGGAAGTTTTGCTTTGCATCCTTAGAAAAATCAATATCATTGACTGAGCTTGCCACATTTTAATAGAAAGGAGAAGATGGAAGACATCAGATAAAGGAGACTTTGAAAGAAACTTCTTTCTTTTATAAAGTAGGCATCTCAAAGCATGGACTATCAGCTCATGTTAATAGGTTTTATATCTCCTCGAAGCAGGAATGCTTGTGATGCTTGCTGTAAGCTACTAGCTAGAGATGTAGGCTTATTGCTTCTTCAATAGGCGATGTTGCGGGCAAATGAAGTAATAGACTTCAACGAGGATGGATTTATTAGGCTTTTGCAAGGGTTAGCTAGCTTGGGATAGCCCCGGAGTGGAGGTAGAAGCACCGGAATACAAAGTAGTTGTTGGTAAGTGAGTTGACACGCGGTTTCGGATATGATAACCGAGATAAGTACAGTAAAGTACAGTCAAAGCATTGGAAAGGAATAGGACTATAGGCATATGGGCAAGTGGCATTCAAAGATAGGTAGGTTTATTTAATAGGCATGCACGAGGGAAGCATATTGTTGATAAGTCATTTTTGACAAGTAGGAGCTAGTAGTATAGGCAGCTGGATCACGGGATGCTAGCAAACAAATAGAAAGGCAGTAGACTAAGGAATGATGAAGGGAAGACCCTATTCAAATTAGATATGAATATTCGTTCTAGTGTTGGAAACAGAGGGGCTACTTTAAGCACTAAATTGCATTTGATTTGATCTCTACTTCTTACTGCTTGCTAGCTTGATTGAATCTGGAGAGAAAGAATCGTTCTTATCTTCTCAACCTAGAATGCGCAAACCTAAGAGAGAGAACTGCTTTGCTTTTTTGCCTGTGTTATCTTTTCAGAAAAGTGGATCTTTCTCGGAATAGGAGAGATCTTTGTCTGGACGAAATGTGCATGGAATTTCGTAGAGAGATATAGAGAGGTTTGCTTTGCCAACGTTCTAATAAGGGAAATCCCACTCATTCTTTCTAGCGTACAGTGGCACTTGTCACCAGCCAGCTCTGCAACTCGTACAGCTATGGATTCCTCCTTTTAACCTACAACAGCGCTATACCTACTATTCTATGGCCTTATCTTTCTTGCCAAGAATGTGCTTGCGCCAGTGTATCTTTCGGGTGGGTATGAAGCCTAGACAAGTAGAAGGGAAGAGAGTAGCGAGTTTACGAGCGAGTGCTCTGCTCTATCATTTATTGCCAGAAAAGTAAAGAAGAAGGAAGAAAGACCCAAATCAAGTACACTTTGATCAAATATACTAGGAAGAAAAGTCTACTACTTACCCATTTTTTACTACGTTGCAATTGTTGGATCATAGGATAATGTGTTTTTTTCTTGCGCCTGCCATTTCTCAGAAAGAGGAGTGAATGGTCTAAAATGGAAACCTTACATCCCTTCTTCATCCAATGCATTCTTCTCCGGACCAGAAAGAGCAAGAGAGACTCGATGCTAGAGGATGGGCTATTGCTAATGGAAGAGCAAGAGTAATGAGAAGAGCGGGACCCAAAGGAATAAGAATGGCTAACTTTATGCAGAATCGATCCAAGAGAAGAAGTTCTAGAAATGGGTGGGGTTAAGACTTGGACTGTGAACTGCGGGCATAGGCACCTTTCACCGAATGGCATAGCCTTTGTAGCTGCTCTATCTTATCCATCTGGTGTCAATCTGAGTTGGAATGCTGGAGCGAAGCTATCTTTCTTATTTGCCTTTGCTGAGGATAGGAAAGCCTACCCACGAGTAATCATTTAGAGGGGCAGCTAGATAAGTAAGAATGGCAATCTCCTGAGCTTGGTAACATCTCGCATGTATTTGACTTCGCTGCGCACCTTAATTAAGAGATCGGATCCAATCAATGCTACCTTATTCGATCAGGTTAAGAAGGGAGAATCGTTGAAGGCTTTTCGTTCGTAACATTAGTAGTTACTCACTGGCCGAAAAGAGTGGATTTCGGGATGGATTTACGGCGTGCGCTAACAAACTGAGTGAAAGAAGCGGATTCAGTGTTGAAAGAAAAAGCTCGGGATTTACCTTCGAGAAAGTACGTCTATTGCTATTTTGAACTTAATTCATTCTTTTTTGAATATTCCACACTTGTTTTTGCTTCAAGCATGTCCTCTCTCACTTCCGTCTCGCTTATCTGGCGTGCGTGCCACGGACTCTTCTTATGTATGCTAGTGACACTCAGTCTTTATCCATATTATACAAACCTTTCGGCCTTGCTTGTCTTCGTCTTCAAACGAACGAGTATTGGACTATATCTACATATAGATAGCAGCAAATCTCAAAACTCCTACTTTATTTCTTTAAGCGAAACGCAAAAACCCCTTATTTCTTATTCTTCTATTCCTTGCTGGAAAAAAGCTTAGTTAGGAAAGAAAAGACAGAGATAAAGCAAGCACACACCCCCCTGATCTGCATGCCTTTGAAAGAGAGTCTTTTTATGGCCTTATTTGCTGTAATGCCTTACCTTCGAAGGCACATAAGCTCGCTGAACTGAAAGAGCTTGGATACTCCGACCTAGGGCCCCCTTACTGATGAGTTAGCCCCTCTCACTAATCAAATGCTTCCCACGCACGCACGAACTTACCTTACTAAAGCCCCAAGAGCGAGAATTCACGAAGGTAAGCATTGCTTCACCAACCAATGGGTCAAATCACTTTTGATTTGCGCTAAGGCCACTCTCCCACCCAGGAAGTAGGGGTTTATGATCGAGTTCTTTGATATGATAAAGCAGATTTCAGAGTGTGAGGGAAGAAGTAATTCCAAGATGTCGAAATAAGCGATCCAGCCACCCACCCATGGGAAGGATTATCTCTCTCCTTACTACCTACAGGTGAAGGAGCGAAAAAGGAGATCAAGGTGAATTAAGCCTAGCCCATGTAAGGTGTTTAAAGAAATGCCTAGGAAGGAAGAATATTCTAACATTTTGGAGCATGATCCTGGTTCTGCTTTCCGCTGCGCGCCTCGATATTTCTTTCTTGGTTCGACACTTTTGTGTGTCTCGGTGTCTCCCCAAGAACTTTGTATCTAGCCTTCGTCGTCTCGACGAAAGAAAGCGCAATAAATTGAATGAAATCGGGTGTGAAGTAGAAGAAGAAAGAGCATAAGTAGAAGAATAGAGAGCACTTGCTTCGCTACGCCCCTTCCTTGTTTGATGTCTTACGGATTCCAGATTCCCAGCCAGACGGGATTATATAAAGGAGTCGAAATGATAGGTCCGTGTAGCAAATAGTTTGTTAGGTAGCAGAAGTATTAGAATCCGGAGTATGGTAGCTATTCTGGTAGCATTATAAATAATTTCTGTACAGAAGGTATCGAAAGATTGAACTTTGGATGTCAAGACTCTATACCATAAGACTTTTAGTTAAGTAGGTAGTGAGATTGAAGGAAAGAAGGAGAGTACTGAGCAGCAGCTATGGCACAGTCAGTAGGTAGCGGCATAGACTAATTAGAGTAACACTTAGTGAAAAGTGAGTATTTATGATGCTTCACGTCCGGGTGGGTAGCATGAACCCATGCTTCGGTCTGTCTACCGCTAAAAGAATGTCAAAGATGGATTTTCGAGTTTGTCCTTCGCTCTCTTATATTTCTCTATATATTATTATATCCTACTCTTCTACAGCATCATTATTCTTTACCGCTGCGCGCCTCTATCAGCTCCCTTCCAAATTGACTCATTTCACTGGATCAGCTACGACCAGGGAAAGCACCGCTCGGCAGACTCATAGAAAGCAGAGTAGAAGAAAGGAACTGCAGGAAGAGAAGGCAGAGTAGAAGACAGGAACTGCAGTAAGACAAGAAAAGCTCTCAAGAAAGGAGAGGCGGAATCAAAGAAATGAAATCGGAAAGCTTCACGAGTCAAAGTCATAGAAAGCTTAACGAGTCGGGTGTCTGCTAACCGCTACATACCTCTTTATCTCCTTCCACTGAGGTTGCGTGCTTTTCGTGGTAGTTGTCTGCGTGGAGCTTCCATTTGTGATACGGCTCGCTAAAGCTAATAAAGTATTTTCCTGACGTGTTGTTGTGCTTGCTTCACAGTAGTGGCGGAGTATCGAGTTACCGACAGTAGATGTAGAAGGAAAGAAAGCTTTGAATTTCAGGGGGGGTAGGGCCTGTAGCTCGTTCAATTGTTAGTCAAAGGAATGGGTTTACCCACCCGGTAATCCAATCCGTTACACGAAAGGAATAGCAGTTAAGTACCAATACCAATATCTGTTCAGTAGTTAGCAAGGGCAACCGAGTCAAAACTATACTAATCGCAGCCCTTATAACAACTTGAGTTACCAGCAAAGCTTCACGGTAGGAGCTCGCTGTCAGAGTCAAAAGAGTGGTTCCCGGGTCATAGACGTAAGAAAAAGACTTTCCAAGTTTCGCTGAACGAAAAGTCAAAAGAGTAGTCACGCGGGGCTTTAAGTACTACACTAGAGTTTCGTTACCCAGTATCGAGGAGAGATGGCAATACCCCGGAGTAAAGCAGGTACCACATATCCAGGAGAGTCAAGAAGAATATTTATAAGGTAGGTTCCCTTCTTTCAAACTAAATAAAATAGCTATTACCAACTGGCTGGTACGGAGTCAAGGGTAGGAAAAAAACCAGAAATGAGGAATAGTAATCATAAAAGAAGGAAGAGGCCTTTCATACATCTGTCTCTCGGCGTGTACTACAGAAACTAGCGGCGTCTGGGGCAAGCCCAATACCATACTTAACTTCGCACTATCTAAAGGCGTGTAGCAATTAGTTAATCCAATCTGTGTAAGGGCAGTCTGCCGCTGTTAAGGACATGGTACCATACTGAGGTGGGTGTCAACTCCTACCTGCTTTTATGGAGGTATTTCTGGGATAAGCAAGGCTCTGGGTTTCATGGTCTAAAGAGACATGGAGGGAAAGGTTTGACTTTCAGTTCTTTCAGTTGGAGTTTAGGGGCAAGCTTCGGTGAAGATAGGAGAAAAGCAGTCCAACTATGGGCTCATACTAGTATGGCATGTTCATGCTTGGTATTGGCATCCCCCCGAAAGAAGGCTAGGCTTATTAACCTACCTCTTCTTGCTGGTTAGTGAGCTATTGCTTTGGTCAACAACCCCCACCTGGAAAGTCAGAGTTCTAAGAAAGAGTGGATGTGCTCCGTTTCTTCCTATTCGAAAAGAAACCCAATCCAGAACACCCGTCTGTTCGCTATTGCCGCTTTGACCTCGTAGGCAAAAGCACAAACCATGAAACACATCACGAACCACATTTCTCTTATTTCTACAATTCCAATTCTCATATATAGTCATCTGCGTACTCTTCTTTCTAGAATCTTTGCTGGTTCTTCAGTCTTCTCAAGCCCTTTTCGTTGTCCCCACTTATGCTTTCTATACTATTTGCCAATACACACTACCAGGCGCGTAGCGGGAAAGAACGATTGCCAGAGAGGCATGATCCCTGGGAATTTAGCCACTCCACTTAGAAAGATAGGGCATATAGTGGGTTATAGCAGGAACGATAGATAGAGAGTTATAGAGGTAGGTAGTAGGGCTATCACAAACAAGGATTTACTTATTCGGAAAGTTAGTTAGGTAGATAGATAGATACAGACATTGTGAAATGTAAATAGTAAGTAAGAAAGAGATGACCCTCCTTCAACACATAAAGCGAGGCACAAGGAACAACTGTCTCACTCAGTCTTGCCATGGCATTTCCCTTTGTCTTCACAGATTCGCCTCTCTTGTAGCTAGCTCTACAGCATGACCAAGGTTTGCCCAGTGAGTAACTACGGCATGTGTAGAACAAAGAAGCGTACCAGAGATGCATTTCCGTACACCGACACTTCGACATTGTATGGTTAACCTGTTTGTTGTTCATTTAGGGTAGAATGCTCACCTAAAAGAATATGGGGCATCAGACTTACTTGTTCTATCGGCTTGTGATAGGTCACCCGACTTGTTCTATCGGCTTGTGGTATCGGAGGAGAGAACTTCTTATAGCTGCTCTTCCTCATTGCTTGTCGAATGGTGCAAAGCGGAACCCAATACACTTGTATGTACTATTTACGAGAATCTTGTACTTACGAGAATCTTTTCCTCTTGTTCGATAATATTCAATCACTATTTATGATAATAATCAATGAGTTGATTTTTCATGAATGAAGTAATGAGTTTTTTTGAGGTAATCTAGAATAAAGTGTTTCGGTGATACCATGCTTAGTCTCTTACTTGCTTATTCAGGATTCATCGAAAACTGTTCCTAAAGTACCGTATGTATGCCATTCTGAAATTCAATGAAATGCATGAGATGAGGAAGCACAAGTTAACAGAATGTATAAGTAGAAATGAAAACGCAGAAATCTCAAGTAAAGAAAAGGAAAAGAGCCAAGTGTTTTTTACTTTTAAGCAATGGAATAGGTCAGTAAAATAGGACTCCTAGTCAAGGTACGTCATTCATCAAAGGATTTTGTCTCGACTAGAACCAGTATTACAGTCTCCTACGATAGAACAAACTACAGATGATCATCAAACAATGGAGAATCCCGCTTCTCCTGAATCATTGTTGGACACAGAAAGCACAAATCCAATGATAAATAAGAAAAACTTGTCATACAAAATACACTATATATGAAAAAATGCAATAAAGCCTAAATCTATCTCTTCCTTGTGGCTTTTTTTCGATCATTCCTCGCCAACTTTTTCTATCGTTCCAACCCGCCCTAGCTGGATAGATGTTTGGATCTATCAAGCCCTGACCTGAGACAGATGTAATTATTAAAGCATACCAGGCAGGTTCTCTTTCGAAAAAGAAAGCGCTTAGACACGGAGTAAGTCAAGTCATAAAAAGAAAGATCCTCCTATCCGTCTTCTGTATAACGATCTTCTGCTGAAGCATGCATCCAAACAAACTATTCCGGTGCTGACTTGACGACGTCCCTGCGGCCTGGGTTGCTGGCTCACCCAATACAGAGTAAATTCCTTTGGCAATAAGAAATCGGTATGCGAAGTGCAGGAAAAAGTTGGACTTAACACCGGGGCCGGAACCCCTTGACTCCTAATAATAAGAATTAGGCAATGGCAACCTCTGGCAAGTAAACTCGACAACGAAAGGTTTGAAAAAGCCTTCTTCTTTTACCTACACATAGTACAAGGGCTATACTACGGATAATAGGAATCACCACTCACTTGTTCAAGTATGTATAATAGCTTGTTCATCTAGGTGCAAAATGTAGCAGGTGAGCCCGCATAAAAAGAGATTCATCTCATAAGAGTCTTACCTTTTTTCGCACGTGGTCTTCGGCTCCTTCGGCAATGCACACTTGGTAGTACCCCGATCTTAGGTCCAGCTTGGTGAAGTGTACCTTGCCTTCCCTTAACTATAGAGATTCCCTTCTAACGTGTCAGTTTCGGATGCAATTGATCTTCTTTGATCTTCTTTCTTTTGTTCAATTGTGCGTGCTTTGCTTAACACATGCAATCGAAAGAATGTTCGATCATCAAACGTTGACTCACTGAAAGCTGCCGTTCACGTAAGGCTTTTACTTTTCTTTTTTTGTCGTTGGTCTGAACATGATCCTCCCTTGGGTGATTTTTCTGCCTATTGAATGACTCCCCTGCATATTCTAAATTTATCTTATCGCCAGATAGTGAAGAAAGAAGGGTGGCATTAGTCAAGCTCAATCGATAGTGAGAGGGTGATCGTAGATCAGATAGACCACACGGGAGAAGGCAGGAGTCTAAAAGATCGACCTTTGGGAGTATGGTGAGTAAGTCTTTGACTCCAAGGCAGAAGAGTAAGTGGCTATGCTTCTTCGATCTGCACTGAAGACAGATGAATTTACCGGTTTTTTCGCGCAGCGGTCTACCCTTCTTCTTTTCCGACCTTAACGGCTTTATTTGTCTCTTTCACTTGCAGATGGAATCGTAGGTTTCGGTGAGGAGTGAGGTAATATTTTATTCGCCTTGAGGCTGTCCAATTGTGGGAGCCTCGTTGATGGATACACCCGGGGGTTCATGGCTCCCAGATTTCCCAGATTCCTGGATACAGGCAGGCTGCATAGTTGTGGAATGTCTTCTCCGAGTTCTCTTCCATTTTTACGTAGAGCCCGCACCAGCGAGTAACTACTAATGTTGCGAGCGAAAAGAGCCAGGAAAAATTGAATTTGCTGCAACGGCTCATTAGTTGGTAAGTATGTCTATGAGGTTCAGTGCCCAGAAAAGAGAAAAAAGAAAAAAAACACTTTTTCAAGCTCATAAACTCCTATATAGAGTGTCCCACTAGATAGCCGTGTCAAACTAGTCCAGTCTTGCCGAGTGGCCTTATCTTCTGGTTACCAGGTCCGGTACTTCGACTTCGAGAGTGAGAACGTAAACATTGAGGGCGTAGCCTTTACCATTTTCAGAAATTGCAATCACAGAATAAGTTAGAGTGGGTATAGAGCCCATCCTCACACAGTTGAAATGAAGCATGCCCCTACTAGATCGAAGTTGAGCATGGAAAAGTCATCTTGCCACATTGTAGCAGCGTACCCTCTCCATAAAAGTACAAGTAAAAGGCCATCTCCGGACCATCCAGAAGTAAGTTCAGCACTTAGAAGGGGAAGAAAGCGCTCTTATTTTGTTTACTTGGTCCATTTGCTATCGCTCTACGAATCCCAGACATACCCCCTCTCATTTCATTCATTGCCGAAAGAAAGAAGAAAGATAAGAGCTTGAAAACTAGCTTCAATAAGATATGCTTGCCTACCTATTTTCTTGCTCTTTTTAAAGAAAACGTTGATTGATAAAGCACCGCCTACGAAGCACTCCAATGGCTTAACTCTCTACGGCTAGAGGAAAGACTCCTACTCACACAATACAACTAGGGGAAAGAGTACTCTCCAATTTGACTCTAATGGTTATGGTTATAGTGGGCAAAGCACTTTCTGGTGGAATTCTACGCAATTCTTCGAACTGATCTTATTCATTTTGTTAGTACTCAACATCTCTTTTTTTCTTTGCATTTCTTTTTCATTGCTTCGTTTTTCGTAAATAGATTGTTTTTGTCATTGCTTCTTTTATCGTAACTAGTGTCTTTTTGTTTTTCATTTCATTTTATCTACAATAGTGTGTTTTTTTGCATTTCTTCATAGATAGTGTGTTTTGGTTGAAGTTGAGCGATTTGGGGATCATTTTGCGAGGCAAGTTGAGTAGCTTGCAGAGGCCGGATGCGAAGGTGTGTAGGGGCTGGTCTTTAGTCATTAATGGTCGGATTGTAACATAGGAACCCGTTTTTCGGTATGCGTTGCGACAAAAAAGAACAAGACTCATTGTTTTCCACAGAAGCTGAAATCATGCATTTCCAAAATAGAATTAGAAACACATTAAACCAAAATGCACGGCGTCTTTTTCTACCTAACGGAACCCCCCATATGAAATTGACAGACCACTGTAGCTCTATTACCCATTCTAAAATCTCTAGATTATCTACGACACGGGTAATACTCTATAAAAATAGATTCCTTCTTTCTAAGATCTCTATTAGGCACCTGTGCAATTCTCCAAAAGTGAACTGGAGTAGTCACTATATAACTATTCATGATGTTTGGCACTTTATTAATGTGTTTATGAAACAAGCTAAAATAGCTACTCACTTTAAAAGCTATTCCAATCAAAATTTGCATAATTTCAAAAGACGTCTTTTAGCAGGGCGCTACTCATTTTCTGAGTATAAGATGATCCTGCTAGAATCCAAGTCTGATCTAGCGCCCCCTGTTAGTGATTTGACTATAGAATACTATAATAAAACTTATCGTATTGTCAATCACAAAGCAGACATCTTAGTAGCGATAGCCGTGTCTTCACTCATTTATAACCAAATGCATTGTAGGGAAATGCTTCATAAAAAATATTTTCATTCTCTAAATGCTGAGAAATTCATCTCAGAAGTGGAAAGCTGGGGGAGTAATCACTCACTATATGTAGTGGATATCCATGGTGCGCTCAACCACGTTAATCGAGAATATGTCAGAAGGAGCTTAACCTTTTGTTTGTATGCAGACAACCATGTTCATCATTTATTGAACTCCTTCCTCGATCGGCTTCCTTCGATGGAATCCCGGAGTCTCCCAATATTTAATAGAAAAGGAATTGGCCTAAGCCTCATATTCCCACTTTCCGAAGTACTTTTACCACTAGGGGAAAACATTGATTATATTATTACTACCCTGTTGGAAGAAAAGGGTATTAGTTATAAATATGCTCGCTACAATTTTACTTTATTCATTGCCCTTCCTAATGAGGTAGACACGGATACTCATAGAGAGAGTCTAGATACTATAAAACGCTACTTACAAATAGCCTCAAGTATGCGTACACTAATAGAACGGGTTATGCCTGGTGGTAGAACTGTCTATTTCCGTAGGGGTCGAATCTCGATTAATAATGAAAATGCGGTGCAAATTAATGTGTGCTAAGGTCTTTCTTTAATATCCTGGGATCTTTGAGGTAGATTGTCTTTCATTTTTTTAGTGAGTAGTTTTCTTAATAATAAGCCAAGTCAAGAATCAAAATCGAACTTTAGGAGCCAGGACGACTTGGTAAGCAAGCAACCTGGTATGTAGGTGCCAACTCCCAGTTCTTTCTCTTCTTTCTTTTTTCATGAGCAGGAGCAGGCCTCTTTGACCCAGTGCTGGTACAGTGGGAACCCCCAATTGCTTATCCATTCAGTATTGGGTGCCATACTAGGCCTTATTTTGAAAGAAGAAGTTGATAATCGACACGGCATAAGCAAGGCCGACCCCTCCTTGTTGCCAGGTATGCAAATATATTAGATTCGAAATAATAGCACCAGCTCATTCCCTTCAACCAGCAAAGGTGACACCAATTGCACTATGGAAGCTACCAACCCAAACCAACGGAAGAGAGATCTGGACTTACTAGCAGAAGTGCCGATCGATTTGCCCAATTGACTCTTTTCCGCATGCTGGTGCAGGTGCTGGTGTTCATATAGCCAGTGATTTACCAGATCAGGATCGAGATTCTTCTATTTCCAGAGAGGATTGCCATTATACAGAACAGAGAAGTATTTCTCTATCTTTCAGAACCTCTTCCCAGGCACCTAGCGTCTTAGGTCAGTTTCAGCTCTCATACAATATTGCTAAGGTGGCTCCCAAGTCCTACATGATACAGACAAGAGGAAGTCATCATAAAGCATAAGGGAGTGGCTATGGGCCTATTCCCAGAACCAGAACGAATACGCTTGACTCGAACGAGAATGCCAACTGCGTGTGCTTTTGCTTTCTCCGGAACCGAGACCCAAAAGGCTTTCCTCGAAGAATACGCTTGACTCGAACGAATCGCATTCCTCGGACAATCGATTTGATTCCCAACAGAAACGATCGATCTAATCTACTTGCTGCTACTGCTATCCTACCAATCCTACCTCCTGGCACTTAGGGAAAAGACTATTTATGAGTTTCTTCAGTGCAAATAGAAGAGTGCGCATGCCAGTTGAAGACTGAAGTTCTCCAGGGCCAACAAATCAAACGGAAATCGATACCCGACGAGTAATTACTAATGTTACGAGTTAAAAGATAAGTGCCCGGATCTCATCTCATTCCTTGCTAGATAACAAACTGATTCTTTGACAACTGCTCCTATTCTTCGCTACAGGCAGGCCTGATCTCCAGATCCGAGTAGAAAGTAGACTCCGAGTAGAAAGTAGAAGTAGAGTGTAGATACTTGATTCCGTTCTAAACCAGTATCGTACGTAGATTCGAAACCTGGATCAATAGCGAGCCACGGACTCATACCCAGCAAGAGGCGAGGCTGCGCGTGCTAACTAAACCGGCTTTCTAGCTATCAAACAAGGCTGGCTTGGATGAAGCGAATGTTGTTGTGAGTAGGCTCTCTTCTGCTGTTGTGAGTAGGCAGGCTATTATACGGTTCGCTAGGAAATCGCGATCCGGGGCTGATGGGAAGAAAAAGATGATTGACGACTGGCACTTCCTAGGAAAGCATATGTATTCGTTCTCCTATGTTATTGTTGAAAGCCACCCAGTACAGTAGTGGCATAAGCTCGGGACTAGCTGCTCTTCTTCTTCAATTCCTAACCTGACTCGTAAGTAGTGCACTCAGTTACTAGTCAATAGAATCATTAATAAGGATACTAGTCAACTATCTAGTCAATAGTGTTTTGTATGGGCGGGAACTAGTCCTATTCGACTTTCAACACTCCTTACTTGCTGCTTAGATAGATATCTAGCTGGTGGCAGGGAAAACGATAGGATCAAATATCATGGCATGCTTCTTCATCTACAGTTATCGGAACTTGCGGAAGGGAATAGCTCTTGTTCATTAGCTCTTGTAAGAAAGAGTGGAAACCACATAGCAATAAGCTTCTCCTTACTAGGCGGTCTAGTTCACACAGACAGTGCTTACTTAAGATGGATCAATTGACCTGTCTTGGTTTTCTAACAATTGCTTACTCTGCAGCTTTCGATTTGTGAGCCAGGTATATTCTATTTGTATGTATTTGCAAAATGCCTATGTCTCTAATTTCTGCTTCTTAGGTTGCTGGCGTTGGCCCCAACTGAGTCGGCTCCATACATCCAACAGATTCATGGCTAACTCATACCGCCCCGGCAAGGAATGGCTCGCTCTTTCCTAAAGCTGAGGGGATGAGCCATTCCTCTAAAAAGGGGGCTCGCTCCTTCCTTCCTACCTATTGGTAGGCTCGTTCATCTACTCGCTGGATTGGAGACCTATTGTTTGGAGGGTTTTAGTATACACGTACGTCTTTGCTTTCCTTTTTCATGCTGCCGGTGATTCAGCCACAGTAAGAGCCGCTACCCTCATCTCTGTTATTATTATAAAAAATTCAAAACGAAGTCTTTGAACGTAGAGCAGAAGGGTTATTAACGCTGCTAGCCGAAAAGACATCGAGTTTCTAATCGCTGAGTTGATGTGAAATGATCAGACCTGGACGACTAAACAAAGCCGGTTTAATAGAGCACTAACAGGGCGGCAGGTTTCAATTCCACTTTTCCTGGGCAAGCCAAGAATCCACGCTAGTAATAAAGTTTGAGTTGCCTAGTCCGTTACCGTGTTTTACCAGCTTAAGTAGGGTTAGCCAGATAGAGCAGAAGAATAAGAGTCAGGTTGGTCGTTGTCGTATCACCTTTTGCTTTCTCTCTTTCGTATACTCATCTCCTTACATGTACTCATCGTGATTGAGGCTTTTCAAAGGTTCTGAGGATCGTCCAAAAGACTAATGCCTATGTTTAATATGTTTGCTAATAGGTTTCTTCCTACGTTCGTATTTCCCTACTGTACTTGCCTATAAGCTTCTCCCCTTTCCAACAACTTGTCGTGAGAAATCAAGATGTCTAAACCTTGTTGCATATAACTATCAGCTACTTCGAATGAATATACTTATTAGCTAGCCCATGTAAATATATGCCTAAAAAACACCTATTCTTGATCGAAACCCGGCATAAACTCATCTATTGCCCTGCTACTAAACCATGACCTTCTTTCTATACCTTGGACATGAATTACTACACCGGTACGACTCTTGCTTCTAAGAACTATGCATCTAATACTTGACTTTCCCTAGCTATTAACTAGGTCTATAAGCTTCCACAGGCTACTTTACTGACTACTTGACCTCAAAAGCCTACTCATGAAATACGAATCCCGTGTGACTGATCTTGACTATTACCTTCCTTCTCTTTCGAATGACAAACTATAAATATAATAAGAAAAAAGAGGTCCACAAAAGGATACGAGGTAGTAGGAATGGGTGGTTCAGGTTATACCACTGCAGGAAAGAGTCCTAGTCAAAAATGAGTTCGATCCAGTGAGTAACTACTAATGTGTAGAACGAAAAGGTTCTATCAAACTATATAAGTGCTGGTCCAAATTTCGATTTTAGGAATAAGTACAGTAGGACTAGGGGAAGGAGACAGATATTGAATTAACGGAAGACCCCGACATGCAAGATATTTTCGGCTGGCCTAGCTGTGTATAATAATCTTTTATTTATCGCATCTGTGGCATCGCTCCTTCCCTTCTTTATTGAGTCCTTCAAGCCGTGGTAGTGCTTTTGCCTTGTCTGATTCGTGGGTACCCAATATAGATTATCTTTACTCCTCCTCCCTGCACCCAAGGAAGGTCCTTATCCCCCACTCGATCCTTTTCGAAAGCTCATCTCTTCAAAACCGAAGTCAAACAAAGAAAAAAGTGGCTATAGATATAGAAAACTAAGCAGAAGAGAAAAGAAATAAGATTCACAAGAGTTTTGGAGTGAAAGCCTGTGAAGCTAGCGAACCATAGAACGAGTGGCGTGATTAGCTAGTGTAGGCAGACTTGCCATTTGCATCTTCCTTATTCGACCTACCTACCTTGCTTAAATGTCAGCAGCTAGAAGATTTCAATGCTAAAGAAATAAAAATTAGTTAAATGGTACGTACCGCACTCCAAAAAGGAAATATGCCAAGCCAATGGGAAATCACTAACATACTCTAGTGAAATGCCAGGTAATTCACTAGACTGACTTATTCGGAAATTAACTAAAAGTAAGCCAGACTGTAATTAAAGCAAGCCTAGTAGTTCTAATCTTTCCTCGCTCCAATCTCTTAATTATCAGTGCATATTTCTAAAAGTAAATCCGAGTAATGCAATTGGGGGAATTCCCAGGGATTTGCCCTAGACTGAATTACTGATGAAAGCTAAAGAACAACTCACTATTGCGCCGCGGAGGATACTATATTGGGATAAACTTGTGAAAGGGAAAGAATCGATTCGCCGCCCCGAATTACTAAGAAAACAAAGGGCGGCTTAGCCCGGGTAAAATATGCCAAAGTATAGCTGCTATTCCAGCGGTAAATCTCTACACTTTATGGGCCCCAACCACTCACTATGCAGAAATGCTCTATTCCTGTCAATCCCCTCCTATTAGCCAGGCCTACACTTCTTCTTCTGAAATGAAAACAAAGAAATTAACAGAATTTACCTAGTGAGTAACTACTAATGTTACGAACAAAAGAAGCTTTTCTCGGGGCAGTGTTGGCTTTACCAGACTAAGAGAATTAGAACAACTATTCGGCCCTTTCTGTCTCAAAGTTTGAATAGTGAAGCCTGGAAAGATTCTATTAGTAAGGTGCGAGCATATCGGATCTTCCTATTGCGAGGAGCATTGATTCTTATCTGACCCGCCGCCCGAGACTGCAATATATTTTTCGGACAAAGCTATCTATTAGATTTAGACTTCTAGCTAGACATAATCAAAAAAATATTTGAGATAAGCGAGCTATATCCTGATGATGTCAATAAATTGACCGGTCCTTTCAAACGATATGCAATATGAACTATATATAAGCAACGCTCTTCGTTGAGAGATCGAGAGACCCCCTCTTTTTTATCCTTAGCCTGTCTCCCCCGGAAAAATATTCGAAAGGTAGAATAAAAGAAACTCCCACTCGGGAAGTATCAGATTAAGCAATCACTCAACCCTTATTAAACTTAGACTTTCACTATTTCCGTTGAGAAAAGCAGGACTGGCCTTTTTAACAGCTTCCAATTCGAAATACCTGCTTCCCAATTCTCAATAGCTTGAATATCGGCCCATATGAGTTTCTTTTTTCCTCCCCTAGCAAAGCTAGTTCTTCTTGAACCATTGCAATAAATAGAGTCAAAGGCGATGCCGCTGGCTGTGGAGATAGATCCCCTTAGGGTTGCCTGCCAGTGAATATCCTTCAGCCCGTGTTGTGGCGCTCCTAAAATATAATCAATTCAGCCCTTTACTTTAATATAAGAGTTGGTTATCCCGAACCAAGAGAGAGTAGTTACCCGGGCGTAGCTTTGCATTATTTCATCTAGATAGACTTGATTAGTTATATACGGACAGGAATAAGCTTACTTCAAAAGAGTAAGATACAAATCAACATCACTTAAATAAGTCCAAATGGCAGTTCGTTACGCTTTCCGAAACATCTAAATCACTCTAGCTGACGCTTTCCTTGGTACTATAGCTTTGACTTAGATAGACGGATGTTTGTGTAGCTTTACTCGTAACTAAAGTTATTTTAGTTTGACTATTGCTTTCACGGAAGACCCTGAGGAATAATAGTAGATATGATTGGCGTACATCAAAGGAAGGTGTATGGAATAATCCCGCGACGTACGGCGATGCCCTTCACATAGCGAATGACCTGCACCGTCTAGATATGATGGCTGATTGAGATAGGGGTATCGAGGGCATGTACTCTGCAACCTAATAGCAGCCCTACCTAAGAAAAGGGCCTGACAACAAGCTGAGTAAGGTGAAGGCCCGCACGCAGCAATGCTACCAAGCGGAGAAAGGTAGGGTCAACAACGTAAATGCTCCCACTCCGAAGGCAAGTTACTACAGTTATTTGACTTTTCCTATCCCGAGTCCGATGGCAAGCCCTAGTCCATAGCCTTTCCGAAGCAATCCCTATGCCAGAAAGGAGCTTGCCCAATGCCTTACTTGATGACTCAGGTAATGCCCTGACCTTCCCTATTTGACTACTGTTTTCGCGACTAACGACTAGCCCTAAGCTGATTTATTAACTGAATCATATTCTCTAACAGTTTCGTGAGACTGTGCAACCATTCCTATTGTACATCAACAACTCCATTAACAACTCCAGTAAGAACTCCATCAACAACTCATGCCCTTAGCGGCCTTACCTACTCTACTTAGTAAGCAAGAAATGCCCTAGTCCCCCTAGCCCTCTTCTTTTACCATGCAGTTAGCTTTGATCCTGGTATAGCTGGCCCGATCGCTGTCGATGAAGACCTCGTTCTGGATGTGCCATGTATCACGACTTTCTTATTAATGGAAAAAGACCTCTCGTATAAACGAACGAAAGAAAGCCGCCCCCTATTGAGAGGAGTTTACTCATGCTCGTAGGTTCATTCAAGGCTTGAATCGATTCTTCTTTTGTTGGGCGAATCCAGTTTCTTACTCTTTTGAAGTCTGGGGAGGACCTTATGTAGTGAAAAGCAGAAGTATGCCCCCGATTCCTCCAGTCAGTTTGTAGGTAGGTGGTGGAGTCAAAAGTTTCTAACCGAATGCGCAAGATCAGCTCGGTTGTCTATGTTGATGGTGGATTGCCCATTTGATAGGTTGATGAGCGTTATAGGCGCTGCTTTAAGAACAGACTTTTTGTTGTTTGTGCGGGCATTCGCTACTTTCTCACGCGCGCGCGCGACGGGGGGCGGGCCTCTGATGACTTCCCCGAAACCCCCTAGCTCCCCGCTTCCTCTCTCGCTTCGTTGGCTAACGCCTTAACTTCGCTCCCTCAGTCGCTCCCGGACGATCGGTCGTTCCCTTCGGGCACTCCCTTGTACTGCCCCCCCGCTCCTCGGCATAGGCCTCGTCGCACCCCCCACAAGAGGGGTAGCTGAGCTAAGTAGTGGTTTTTGTTAAGAAGTGAATGATTTGTTCAATTCACTCCGAAATGTACAGGTAGTTTTGAGATGGAAAAATGGGATAGATGTGGTTTGTTGCAGGTATAGTAACGTCGGCCCGAATAGTAGAATGCGTGCGGCTAGTTTATTTATTTGGTTTGCACGACTGACATCTACCGCTGACCTCTTTTAGGCCTCTGCTCTTGGTCCAGAACACCTGGTAGCTGGGAGTTTGCCCCAAGCTGGCCTACGTACCAGGTGCTAGCTCTGTCCCACAGTCTTTATCTCTTTACACCCAATGGGCGTCTGACTATGGAAGCCATCCAAGTAAGGGTTGGTCTGCGATGTTGCCTAACCAATACAAGGAGGCCATGGGCATATGCTGAATACCTGCTGGGTAATCGATAGTTCCTTGCTAGCCGGGTCTTTGTCTCGTGCGGCATCCTCCATTCGAGAACCTTACTTCCACACCCTGTTGGTCTCGTACGACCTAGATGAAGGCTTAATCGGCTGATACAACATCCAAGATGGTCCCGACAGAGGGTAACTACGCACGCAAAGTACAACAACGACCTGTATACTCTCTTTAGGTAGGTAATTTACTAAAGCTCGGTCTGCCGCCTCGCGTTGGTCCCACTAGTTAGGGCGCCTTCGTTTGCCCGATACCTCTAGTATTTCTCAGCCTAAAATCGACAAGGGGAGCGAGAAATCAATATTCCTTCCATTCCCTTGTTGTCTCGTACCACCCTCAGCACCCGCCTGAACATCTCGCGCATACGTCCATTGTAAAGAGAAACTATACTTCCTAAAAGAGCAAGGCACCGCCCCCGTGGGTCTGTACCCGCATGTCTTGTTTCGAATAACCGCATCCTTTTGAAACAGCAAATTTGTAACAACAAAGCTTTTGAAACATAACCGGCAAATCGAGAACAAGAAACAAAGACATACGAGAAACAGCGATATCGATGCGTCATTAACGATAAAAGTTGTTCTTGTGTTTGTAGTTGATTTTCTGTGTTAAAGGAGTGACTGACCTTTAGGGAGGGAGACGACGAGCGGTGCCTCTATAACGATGTATTACAAAAGTGTATTTATCTGAGAAAGTGTTATCTCTTAGAGTGTGTCCTCTCTTCGTTCGGTCGTTTCTCTTCCTTCACTCCGTGCGCTCCGCTAGGGGGAAGGCGAGTTTCAATCCCTCGGCTAGAAATGAGAAGTTGAGGCATTTATTGATTTCTGAGTAGTGGTCTCTTAGGGAGCCCCTTTCAGCTCGGTATGTAGGAGTAGGATTGAAGAAGCAGGCGTTTCTTCTCTTAAGCAGTAGGAATTATTAGCTAGCTGTAGTTAAGAATAGGCATTCCTTTAAGTCCAGCTCTGTCTGTCTTAGGCTGCTGTATCTCTGAAGCAGTTGTTTCTATTCTGAAGCAGTAGGGTTTCTTGGCTTCTGAGCTAGCTGTCTTCTGTCGTTCGGTTGTCTTTATCCCTTCGGTCGTAGCTCTCCGAGTCGGCATTTCGGCTGCAGGAATTGCTGATTTGGTAGGCTTTAAGTTCTGTAGCTCTTATCTGAGGAGTTAGTTCCTCTGAAGCAGCAGTGTTTCCGGAGTTGGTTGTTCGGAGGAGTTGTTTGTTCCTTAGGCGCTGGGTTCTCTGAGCTAGCAGTGTTTCCCTCCGGGCGTGTAAGTTCCTTGAGTCGAGTCATTCCCTCTCTTCGATCGGTAAAGTCTCTTCCTCAGGGGTTGCTGTTATGTCTGTAGCTCCGCTCAGCTCCATCGTTCGAGTTATTCCCTCTCTGTGGTCGGGAATTCCTCTCTCTTCGTCTCTTCTGTCAGTCGAGTCTGTCTCTCTCTTTGTTCGTTCTAGCCTCTCCTTCTTCTCGGTGTTTCGAGTCTCTTCCTCTCTGCGTTCGTTCGTTTCTCTCCCTTCGGTCGTTTCTCTCGCTCTCTTCGTTCGTTCCTCTCTCTCAGTGCAGTAAGTCAGCTCAGTTGGTTGGCTCGAGTATATCCCTCTCAGTGTTCGGTCTATTCTCTCCCTCGGTATGTTTCCTCTGTTCCACTCCGTTCTACTCCGTTCTACTCCGTTCCACTCTGTTGCACTTGATTTCTGGTGTTTGTTCTTGGTTTTTCTGGGCGCTTCACCTGTTTTAAGAGTAAAGGAGTAATCCTTGAGTTTGAAGTTGTAGGAGGTGGAGTAAAAACCAGGCTGCTTTCACGGCGAGGAGCTCCCAAAATAGACTAAGAAAAAGCGTATTTCTCTGTTAATTGGCGTTATTTATTCCTTTCTTTAAAACAACGAGGCTTTGATGTCAAGATTATTCATTGGATTTCTCATCTGGGCGCTATTGTATTAATTTGAATGGTAATTTCACTGCATATCATGAATGTCGCCGTGGACTCAAACAAGGTGACCCCTTCCTTACCTCTTTCTCATTGCGGCCGATGGCCTAAGTAAATTGCTAGATCGTGGAATTGAAAAAGAGCACTTCTCTGGTTTGGGTACTTCTTGAAACTAGGGTCAAAAACTACTTCATCCCCAGTACGCGGACGATACCCTCCTTTTTACGTTGGTGATGAAGGAGCAAAGGCCGCTGACAGTGATCCTCAATCAACTACTCACTACAGCTTTCCAGTCTGCGCTTCGCTTCCTCTCGGAAGAGTAAGATTCCCTTACTCTCTTCTCTATACGAGCGAGTTTTCACCACTGACTATCCGTCAACTGTTAGGCGAGGAAGTAAAAAACTCGATATAAGAGTCAGATGGCATATTTTGCATTTCTTAGTGAATAGTTGTAGGTTAGCTCGTTACACTTATCTATTCTAGTAGTCGTGGCGGAGGACATATCATTTATTTAAGATTCATTAGTCGAGAGCTAGTGTCAAGAATGAATAGTAGAAGTTCATCTGTAAGCTGTAACGAATGGCGAGGGTAGCGGATAGAGAAGTCAATATTGAAAGGTGGGCTGGAATAGGCTAGCACTAGGATTGAAAGGAAAAGGTGAGAAAAGAAGTAACGGGCCGTTAGTTGATGTTTTGGGCTGTCTCAGTGCTATCAAGCTTTCAGGTGGGGACAGAACGTTCGGCATCGTTAATAAAAGAGGAGTCGCTGAAGAGTGGATCCCTTCAGCGAGTAAGCCCGTCTTCCAAAAGAGGGTTGGGCGCACACTCAGCTTGTACATTCTACGATTTGGATAATTATATGAAGTCCGCTTTTTTGCTTATAGCCGTGTTTTTGATGATTTTGCTTGTTTGCTTGTGTTGGGGCAAAACAGATCTAATACTTGGGTTACATAATAGAAGAAGAAGGTGTGGCGACGGATCCAAGTCAGATAGATAGATACCATGGTAGAGTGGCCTATTCCAATAACTGTCAGGGAATTCATAGGATTCTTGGGGTGGGTCCCCAAGGCGATTTGTTGAATGGGAGCATTAGCAAGCCGTTAACTGAATTGTTGAAGAAAGGCAAATTTCCAATTCTAAAGCAAAAGAAGCCTTGAACCAGCTGAAAAGAGCCATGGTATCGGCCCCTAGCCCTACCTTATTTTTCTCAAGCGTTTTTAGTTTAGGCTGATGCATCTGAGGAGGGAGTGGGAGCTGTTTGATCTCAATAAAAAAGTCCTATTGCATATTCCAGTCAAGTATTGTTTTATCAAAGTGTCGGGTTGTCGACCTAAGGAACTTCAGGTCATTTCGTTAGCAGTTGACAAGGGGAGACTTGACCTGAAAATAAGGCCTGATCAAAACCGCTCACCAAAGGTTGAAACAAGAACAAAAACTCACTCATCCTCCCCAATATACGGTTCTGACAAAGCTCATGGGGCTTTAATATACCATAGAGTGAAAAAAACAGGGGATTACTAATCGGGTTGCTTATGCGCCCTCCCGGAGAGTGCACCCGAAAACTCTTGATTTTGCCAGCATTATTAGTAGTGCCAGAATGGTTGGCAGAAGTGAGGCTGAGTTATGAAGGGGACCCTATGGCTTAGTTAGTGAGAGATAAGATCAAGAAAGAGGAACAATTGAAAGACTGGAGTGAAAGTGAAGGAATACTAAGAAAACCAGAATATATGTTGGAGTGCATGGAGGAGTAAGAGATTCACGGATCAAGGAAATACTTGGCAATGCAACTGTAGGCCGCTCTGGCATCTTAGCTACGTACCAGCGGCTTAAGAGATCTCTCTCTTGGTATAAAACATCTCTTCCTGGAGTGCGAGATTTGTCGAGGGGTTGGAGGGGGAGAACGTATCTAGCCCGGATTCCCTTTTTCTTTTAGTGCCCGCGTCTGCTTGAAGCCATTTCTTTCCCGGATTCTGGAGATTGCTACCTACACATAGGATTTCCTTTTGGTCTATGCTCCGCTCTGACTTTACCCACGCAGACTGGGTGCCCTACTACTAATGCTACTAACCCCTTTTCTACCAAACCAAGCGAACCCCTTCCATTTCCCTACCATTTCTATTTGTTGTGGCGACTCGTGCGTGGAGTTCTATACGAGCTTTTGTAATTTCTATTTCTTTATTGAATCAGCTGGAGACAGTACGACAAGACGAAGCTGGATTGGATACGTGCGCCAATCATTTGAAGCTACCCGATCCAAAGGAATCTCGTATCATAGAGAAGAATGAATGCTTGCTTCTCCTCGACCTACCTCTTCGGTTCACTAATTCTTTTCCCAGTGAGTAACTACGGCATGTGTAGAACAAAAGAACGCTGCTCGGATTTTTTCTCTAGGGGATTGAGCTCAACCAAAAGAGATAGGTCGTTTCAAGACTCTAGCTAAAAATCAAGACTCTAGCTAGAAGGTAATGGGACGCTTCAGCAGCTTATCCAAGGGAGGCCAGAGATATCACACAAAGTTCAGGTTGGGGAGGAGGCCGCTAAGGCACGAAGTGTTGTTCTAAACACCAATGGATGAGATGGTTCAAATACAAGCTCTTCGATCTCTGTCTGCAGGAAGGTTACTCCCATACCTTCTTTTTTCCACCAGTCCAAATCCCAGGGATCCTGCTGAGAAATCTTAGTATCACGATTCGTAAGCCTCTGAAGGAAATCATCCTTCAGCTGTCAGTCGATCGTCTGGGACACAGATTCGCTCTACGAACTGGAATGTACAGAGCCTATACGGGGAAAGGGAGCAGCTGTTCTCAACCTTCGCTCGTATTTTCATAAGTATAGCATCGCCACTCTTCGCCTGCCGAATCCTCTCGACGACAGTCGGCTGTACAACCAATGCAGCTAATACTGTCCCACTCGGGTCCTGGCTTGTCTCTCCTTTTCAGGTCCAATTGGCTTACCACGTCTCATGTCCTCGATGAAATGGTGCTGTGGGTCGCCTAATTAGCTCGGCTCTTCACAAACCTGCGGCCTTGACTACGGAACCTCGCCTGCCAACTACTTGACTCAAGGAGCATATGCCTATGACTCTGTGATGCATGCTTTATGAGGGCTCAGAACTATTTATACCGGCATATGGGAATGCTTGACCTGAAAAAGCCTATCTTCTATAGTCTCGCTGAAAAGATAAGCTAGTCCCTTGCTTTGGTGACAACTGCTAGCCTAGTGAATGCCTATTCCTAACTAAGCCAAAGAGGAGAGATACTAGTGTTAAGCAACGCGCCCTCCTGTGCTTCACTGCCGCTTGTCATTATTGTTTAAGTACCCATAGAGGCTGTCAGCGAGCACATACCTGAGGTCAGAGGCAAACCGCATGAGGATGTTAAGACCGTTGTGCGGGTCTCGTTAACGATAAAGGTTGGAGGAAACCTTACTAGCGAACAGGAAGGAGGACGAATTGGTGACCTTCCTTAGGAAGGACATAATGTGGATGTATTCGCATGGAGTGCGAGTGAGCTACTGAGCCTTGTTTCTGCTAGCAATAGGGTTGTGACAAGTGGTATCAGAGCGGTGGATCACAATCTGGGTAAGAAAATTAGATATTATAGCAAATCGAGAACTGAAGCACGATCTGTAAGATCATAAATGTGAACACCCGTAGTAGCACCGATCCACCCAATGAAGAGGTGCGGAAACGCATAAAAATAGAAGAGGAGCGTAGTAGTAGATAGAAGTAGAAGGATCAGCATCAGCAAGGTCAGAAAGAGGGAAAGGCTTAGCTAAAAGGCCGCTAAGGAAGAATGCATACTTTGTAAACAACTACTTCAGTTCGCTGTTGCTAGCGAGTGAGTAACTACTAATGTATAGAGTGACAACCTACTTCCCATTTGCCCTAAGGGCCCTTTTTTTTTCAAGCTGGCGAATCTAGGTAGTTAAGTGCATTTCTGTGCCGTCCGTTCAAAGGGGTGTGTCTTGCTTGGAGATATTGGTTTGTACTCATGTAAGACTCGATCTGTGATGAGGCTCTTTGCTTAAGTTACTGGTTTGCCTCTAAACTTACTATTCATGGCGCAGCTTCCCTCTGTTGCTTGCTCTTTGCTGTTCTGTGCCTGTTCTTTGCTTTCCTTTTCTTTACTAAGAATGGAAAACGCCCTTCCCATAAGGGCAGCTAACCCGAGTAGTTAGCTAGCATTAGAGCTCATTAGGGAGGTGACGATGGAGGAGCAGAAGTCCGAGCGGGATAAAGCTGTGTTGTGTAAAGAGCATCCATCCCAAAACCGAAATACAGACAGACAAAAAACAGAGGAAAATAAATACTCAACCACCTGCCTACCTACTAGCATGTATTAAGCAAATAGCTTGTATGGTCGTAGTTCAAGAAAAGATGTAGTCCCGGAGGAGAAGCAATTGTCCTACGACCTGTAAGCGTAACTTTTGACTTCCTCGCCGTTTGTGAATTGAGTCAATCGAGTTAGAAAAATGAATGGAATTCTGGAGTGGACCGAATACCCCTGGTAGAACTCCACACGGGAAGTCCGGTCAAACAGATAAGGAAATTCCTCTCAAAAATAAGCACTTCAACAAGTAAGGGTCCTATGCGTAATTTAGAGCTTTTTTCGATTCTCCGTATATACTACTAGGTACGAAATAACAGGAAAGATAGAAATAGTGACAAATAGAGAGCTGCTTAAAGGGAACTCGCACAGGAGGACTGCTCTGAAAAAATACCGGAACACTGGCTAGGAACTGGGCTGCACTAAGCTCACATTTCTTTATTTCCTCATACTGGGCAGTCTTCTACTACGACTGGGGTATACCTAGCCTAAGTGTTAGATTCAAACTCGTACATGCCACTCTGTTAACCGAGGGTAGGTTTGTTTCGGGTAATATAGAAGTAGCTGCTTTCTAGAATAGGTTTGACATGGGTAAAGCAGGACTATTCAAATAGGTGGAAGAGGCGAGTACTTTACATAAGTAAATAAAGGGAAGTTAGTAGGAAGAAAATATCTCTTTTAATATTAGAATATTCTAACAGAAGTATAAAACTGAAACTTCAACTACAACGTAAAATAGTTTTATTACTAGTTGCCATGCCTATAATGGAAGTTATTTAATGATTAGGAATACTTTCTTTCCGGTAACGCAGAGGGGAGGTTAGGAGAGGTAGCTTTATAGCATAGGTTTGGCACAGCAGTATAACTTTGACTACTAGTAGGCGGCATATAGCCCAGATAGGTAGCTTTAAGGCAGGGAATATGGATAGTTCATTCCAATGAAAAGAAAAAAGTGTTAGATTAAAGCTCGTACTTAAGGGACGACTAATTGCCGGAGCCGTGCTATTGTCAACGGAGGAGCTTCCTGTCCCCGGGACCACGTTCAGGTCGAACGAGGCGAGCTTCTTATTCCCTCCCGCACCATCCATATACAAGACCCCTAAATCGACGCTACGCCCTTGGTAGAATGTGAGCCACCACATGGAAAGACCAAGGCGTTATCTTCCCGACGTTGGCCCCAACAACCACCACGGACATACATACCACTAACATCGCGACCACCATCCATATCCGGTCGGATATAGCCAACAGGTCACAACCATTAGGGGTTTTCCATTCGATCTAGCTAGGCTCATTTCCAATCGGGCAAACATCAGCAGGAGAGTAAGAATCGCCAATCTAGCAGGTCGGGAAACAGTCTCGCACCAAAAGATAGCACATTTTAGTTAGCGAATGAAGAAGCACAGTCTGGCATAGATTCAATACCAGCACGGGAGGTTACCATTCACTCTGAGCCTAATCCGCAAATCATACTTCAGCAGTTACAGCTGTAACTTATCCTGTTGTTACCTCTGCTTTTGGAGTCGTAGAGAGCGTTCTTGACTAAGGCCAGTGGCGTCACCAATTGATTCAACTAACCGAGCTCGTACTTTGTCTTTTGTAATTATGGGCGAGCATAAGTGGACAATCCGAGCAAATTCCATTCACTTTAATGTTGAATTAGCAGGCGTATTTTTTTACGAAAACTAGACACGGGTCAGTTTTTCGGGGCAACAACGTTCGCGAACTAGCAAGTTTCTGCTTTACGATGAAAGAGAAGGCACTTGTTTACAAATTCGGAGAATCAACATAAAACTTAGCCTTCTTCATTGCTTCTTAACTCGTAAGTTACCAAAGATTTCATTGTTTATGTCTGCTAGATCAGTTTACATCCCATCCAGGCAAAGCAGTCCAAACTAACTAATTGTTGAATTACTACTTGTAAATAAATATGTATTTCCTAACGCTCTACTCATTGAAGATGCCCTTCGGTATATGGCATCTGCGCTGGTGCTTTTTTCTCCAACTTTGCCTTCTTATCTTACGACTAGATATAGGCTAACCTCTCACTCTGATAGTGGAAGTGGGAAGGAGCGTTTGATTTACTTTTAGCACTTAACTAACTAATTATTTATGCGTGCTTAGTTAGGTGGTTTTTGACCAGTTTCCCTTTTAAGCGGTTTCTTCTGCAGCTCTCTTTGTTCTTTCTCCGTAGTGAGTTTTGGTGTTTTCTTCTCTTTATCAGAGCTCTGTGGAGCAGGTGTTTGATTCTCAGAGCCCTGTTGATCAGATATTTTATCCAATAATGCATCTATGAGTATTTGTATATAATTATACATTCCCGGGGCAGCATCGAGATTCAAAGGGGTGGTATCTACCCACCGGCCTTGTTCATCATTAACTCTTTTTCTTTTTTTAGAGTAAGGTAAACCAAGTTGAAATGATAATTGTTGCTTATGAACAGTGAAATGTTTATAGTCAACCTATAAGTAATTTATTACATTAACCTGTTGTGTTATAGAAGGATCTTCATATTGTGACCCATTCTTTTGAAACATGCCTCTTAAGAGCCCCCTTGTGTGCCAAGACATCATGTTGTTGGTCAACTTTCAACCAATAACTTTGCGGAGCTAAGAAGACAGCTTCCTTCACTCTATATTCCATTTTCAACTTACCCAACTCTGAATTTGTAATCGTTACCTCAGGTAATGGCTGACTAAGAACTAGTGAGTCCGTATCCGTATAGTAACAATCCTCTCTATTGAGAAATGGATGCAGATAAACCCTAGCACAGGCTGTAATCGCTGCTGATATTTGTACAGCTGCGTTTCTTTTAGGAAAATTTTTAAGAGTATCGGTTTTGTAGCTACAAATGAATGAGTCATCACTCAATGGCTCAGCATGTTGAAAACCTTCCATCTTGAGAATACGTTTGTATTCCTCAGAATTGCAGATCACTGTCATAGTGCTCCTTGGGTTTACGCCTAACCTACCATAAAGTGAGTTCATCAATAGCTTTTATATAAAAGCTAAACTAGTGTTTCCATTTTTCTGAGCTTTCAATCTGTTACCATAGAGATCTGTAACAAAGGAATCAAATAGTCCCTCTCCTTTTGCATATAGGTAGCCTTTTATAGGTATAACGCTATATCCGATGGATTTCGCATATTTGAACTCCTCAGAATAAAATACACCCAGAAATTTCCCAGTTGGAAAGATAAGTGATCCTTTTTCATCTCGATAAGGCAAGAAAGTATTCTTGATATGTTCTGGACATTGAACATAAGCTTCAATAAAACCAAACAAATCATCAATATTTGATGAATGTAAATCAGCGTGCCAGATAGGCTTGCCTATAGGCATTGGACATTTTTTCATAATAAAAGGATACAAGGAGTTCACATCATAATAGTATAGATTGCAACCTCTTGGTTTATAGACATCCACATGTCCACCGTAGTAACCCCGGCGAATAAAATGATCTTCATTAGCTGTTGAAATAGCTATGGGTGTTTTTTCTGGGTTATATAATTTTTCTCGAAAGATAGATAATGATAATGATGATGATGTTATCATGTCAACAACGTCAACCCCGTATAGCCCCCAGTAAATATCTTGCGCTTTTAACATTATCCCAGCTAGTAATCGGATATCTTGCTTCATATAGGTCAGCAATTCTTCCTATCTTTTAGATTTTCAAGGCGCGCAGCGATTGATGATCTACATCACCTTTACCACCAAGTTAAGGGCAGAGCTCATTGGCAAGTAAGTCTAAGCTGCCTGGAAGAAGCTTTAGTGAATCACGTAATATCATCCTTTTTCTTTTACCCAAGTAAACTACCAACTCGTACAGCTTACCATTTCTCAAAAATGGTTGAAGTTTTAATTCAGGATTATTTATAGCCAGATGCTATACTAATAGAATGCCATCAAAACGATAAAAGTTATGGAAGTATATAGTTTGGACTGTTTTATCCAGAAAAATACTAGTTGCCAAGTATTTAATAAAACACTGAAACACGCCATCCCTACTTCTTTCTTCAAAGGTTTCCAAGAAGAAATTATTCTTATAAAAACCACCACATAATTTGATCCAGCTCATCTACCGTTGCATTTGGTAGTACTTTCATGACACCTGCAGCGTAAGGAATGTGCGCCCCTTTAGCACAAAAGCCCCAAAGGGATGAACTCCGCTACCCATTATTGGTAACCCTTGCAAGGATCTACATCGCCCGACTTATCTGGGCATGAAGTTGAGAGTTCTTTTTCTTGGTGGTTTCGATAAGGGTTTTTCGGAGGCTTTGACATGAGGGTACTTCTGGGTTTGTAAGAATAGCGGTCATGATCTGAGTGTTAATCTGGTGATATCAATTGGGGGTTTGATGTATTTGCTTGGGAACGATTGGTGGACGAGGCGTGTCGACTGATGTCGGTGGGTAGTGGGGGTTGCTGTACCGGATTCTGCCAGTGTCATTGATGTGCCGGAGGCGGGGGATGCTCTTTTTCTTATTTTGGCGATTGAGTTGCGGCATCTGTAGCAATTGGGATGTACCACCTGGTTGGCAGCGGTGGTGTGTTCTGCTCTACATCTTTTGAGATCTCAGGTGTGGCGGTAGACTCATAGTTTATCGGTTCCTTTTTATAGACGTATATGATCTGTTCATAGACGTGTCGGAGGCAGGGCTTGTTTTTGGTAGTTTTTCCTGGTGATATTTGGATTGACTCGCGAACTTGTGAGGAGCCCGCGGGGCATCTTCGGGTTGTGCTACAACGATTTCGTGATCAACAGCTGCATGTCCAATACTCTAAATAAATGTGACTTCTGGTGGGATCGGGTGCTTTTTCTTTTCCAGAGTTCTAGCATCTGTAGTTTTGGGGACCAGAGTTATGTAGCGACTCTGATGACGGGTCAGGTGAAGTGGATTCTCCGATACGGGTACTCGTGGTGTTTGCAACGAAAGAATTCGTTGGTTTCAAAGACTTTTTTCTATTTTAGTTAAGGATCAAAGTTATGTTTTTTCACTTAGTGGTTGTGCTGCAACATCAATCAATTCAAAAAGGTTCACTTGCTGCACAGACGAAGAGGATAAGTTTTGAATAAGCGATTGCTGGTAAATTAGCCCGACACGTTCTAGGTGTTCCTCCTCATAAGGTTGGCTGCTATCAGGACTGCTTGTCAGAAGTTTCCATGAAAATAGGAAATGCTATGAGGCAAGTATGACAATTAAAGTGTGCTGCTGAAAGAGAAATACCCTTGGGGGGGAGAAGCTCGTGTTGAAAGAATGGCTTGAGTCGTATCAGATTGTATAGAATAGGTCGCTTTAGGCTACGGGGTGACTTCGTTGACATTCACTGGAAAGGCCAACTAACGAAAAGGAAGGGAGAGGGGGTCAGGTGCTTGCTCCGGGGAGTACTCGCTCGCGAATGGGCCCACCCGGTGTATTTAGGCTTTTCATTTCTCTCCGCTTTCAACCTCTTGCTTTTTTCATAGAATTTGATGCTATATCGAAATTCTAGTTTATGTGAGTACTTCCTCAGAAAAAGAAGAGTAAATGTCTGGTGGGAGCATAAAAGAAGTGAGTCAATTGCGTGTTTCCTTCCAGACAGTATGTCGTATTGTACATTCGATCGGAATCCAAGTCCTAAGGGATCCATTTTGGTCTAATCAACAGACTGATAAGTTGCACAAATTCGTACAGAAGGTTTGAAAGAGTCAAGAGTAAGGGGTGCTCACAAGGTATTCACGTATGCAAGCAAGCATGCGAGGTCAGCAAAGCAGGCGCGAAGCGATGAAAGTGAAGATTGGAAATGAAGTAGTAAGGCCAACAACTTTCTATACGTACGAATGATCTCTATTTACTAAATTGTGGTTTCCCGGAACACTACTTTACCAGCGATAGGCGTAGGATGCTACCACTTTCACTCAGCTTTCCATAACTTCTCAGTAGAGCTTTCTTTCGTTCACGTCATATCCATTCCTCTTTTGGGGTTCTTCAGTAAGAGGCCGCGGGCCTCCTCTTCTGGAAGTTTTTTGAAGTCTTTCCACTGAAACACTGCCATTCTACGCAAGTAGGGACTGTTCTCCACTATTCTGAAATTCTCTCTCTTCTTTGTTTTTTTCATACTTGATTGAGGGCACTAATATTTCCAGGGATTGTAGTTCCACAATGCCAGTAAGTAAGAATTGGAGACCTAGCACCTTTTCAATTCTCCAATTTCTATTTCAGTTTCATATGAAAATGCTGCGAAACTAGAGAGTCAAAACAGCCTTCTTATTTTCTCTTTCGACCTCAAAGCAAAGAAGCCGCCTTGAATGGTTGCTTTCATTGCCTACGATATTCCCTGGGTACGAGTCGGTGACGCTCTTTATCTTTTTTATTTTCCTGTTCCATTTCCTTGTCCAGTTATCCTTTCTGCTTCTAGTGGTAATCTCGCCTGTAGGTATCACTCATAATAGGTAGGTGCAGTTACCGGTTCGGACATCACTTCTTTTTAAGTAAATCTTTCAAGCAGACCCGAACTCTTCTTCTGTTTTTGTTCGAGCAATAATTTAGAAGATATATTGCTATTTCTCTTTTTTAGGGGTTATAGGCAAGCGGTACTGCAGACACATGGGAGCATATAAGAATACATATGGGTATAAAATAGAAAGACTTTCTGTGATGAAAACTCTCAGAAATTGAAATTCTTGGTGGGAAAACTCACTTTTATGAGCAAAGTGAAAAGGAAAAAGCATTATGCTTGTTATAAAAGTTGTGCTTGATGCTGAATGTATGAAAAGTGAATTGCCAAATTTCAAGCAATTTGAAAAGAAGGATTTAACGTGTTGTTAATGCAGTGATTAAAGAAATGTTTCTCTCCATAAACAAGCTTTGAAGTTGATCTTCTCCTGTCCCTTTCCATATGTTTTTCTGAAATAGTATGGCTTGATTTGTTGAAAAGGCTTGATAGACTCAGTGCAAAGGGCAGCAAGCTGAAGCTTGCCTGTAGAGTTCTTCGCTCGGTATGCTTTCTTATCTTTTGCGAGTCTTTCTATATGCAAAAAGGGCATTCCATGGATACGCCCGGGTTCGTTCAGAAGAGGTGGACAGACAAGCACTTGACTCATTGCCGTGAAATGAATCCATTTTCATCTATATGTCTTGGCATCTATATGTCTTGGTGAAACTCGGGGAATGTTTTTCATTCATGTTGTTAGTCTCAACTGGATGGAGTATACCCGCTTCGTAGTGTTCACGTGATCGAAATGCATTGGATGTATGCCCGGCCATGTCCAATATTTAATAGATATACTTTTGATGTCATGCCTAGACACTACTGACAGTGAGATAATCAAAGCAAAGAGCTTTCTTTCTCTAGTGCTAATGTGGAAATGGAAATCCTTCCTCAACGCTCCGCGCCTTGCTTATGGAGACTGCAGTTACTACGAGTACTCGAGCATCGGGTATTCTAAAGGAAAGGCGGCAAAGCACGTACTAAGCCTCACCACCAACCAAGGGCGCATATAAGCTGTTAATACTGAATCTAGGATGTCTAAGACAGATAGAGTGACAGGGGGTTGAGAGGCAGGGCTTAGAGATGGATGCAGAAAGCTCCCCTTGTCCGGCCAGGAAGCTTCTTTCCAAGCAGTTGGCATGTCATAGGCAGGTTTGCAAGGCGATCCATTCCTTATTCCGTGAATGCTCAATGAATTGGTCTTTTCTGACTGACATTTCTCAATGCATATTTTCTACAATAGATAAGGTGGTGTTTTCTCCCCCCTCTACTTGAATTACGATATATCTTGCCTCCTTGCTTTCATGCATAGCAGACTAAGACGTTCAAGCTTCAAAGTGATCTCGCTTTACCCCCAAGCACTGACATTTAGAAAAGATTGGAACTCCACCGGATACTTATGAACTCATATCGGAGCAAGGGAGTCGAGTTTGCTGGATTGGCAAGGAGGTGACAGGGATGTATGTGTTTTTGTTTCTCATTCCGATTCTATAGATACGGATGGCCCTGTTCACTCTACTTACTTACTATTAAAGATCTTCTTTATTGGCCACCTTTCCCTTCACTTCGTCAATGAGTGAGGCCGGAGGCTGAACGTAGGCACTTATCAAATATTTTTCCTTATCGCTACTAAAGTCTGGTTTGCTCGTGAAAAATTCCATGGCTTTTTGTTGAAAACCATGACAAAAGACAAATTCCATCCTTTTTTCTTTCTTCTCGTTTGGACGGCTCGGCAAGACGGGCATACTAGATGTATACCCTGACACGGACGATTAAGGCTTCCCGAAGGTCTTGGAGGGCAGCATTGCCAGTATTCTTCTTTTCCATCGGATCAAAGGTGCCTTTATCTCCAACGTCCCCTCCTCCTTCACCATATTATTACTGTAAATTCCATACCAATACCCAACCAGATCTTCATACCAAACCCTACCTAGTCTTGGTGGGACTATCCACATATCTATCCTACTCATCCGCAGTCTTGTCTTACCTACCCAAGCGGGAGAGAAAAAAACCAGCACCATTACCTACTTTCACCTCCTCAGAACCCGGATACGGAGCATGACTAGACAAGGGAGGATTGGGCCAAGTCTATGTTGGACGCCGCATTTCTCCTGCCACATCAAGCTCTAGTGCCGGTGCTTTAGAGGTGTGTATAGAACTTATACTTTGACCTGGTTTCTTTACTGGTACTCTCTGGCATTAGAGTTCACCAGCACTGATATGACTCTTGCTTTTTTGAATTTGGCATTTTGCTTTTTGTTGATGATCAAAATGAACAATTGATAAGCTTGATTCTGTGTTGAGTAGTAGGCCGCTTTCTAGCTAGGAAGGAATAAAATGAAGGTTTCGTTCTTTTGTCTACTTTCTTTTCCTTGTAGCGAAAGAACTTGTTGATGCTGGCACTGTCAGAACAGAAGCAAGAAGATAAAGAAGTGAAAGAACTATCTAGTTTCTTTTCTCGTGTAGTTGACGACTGATCAGTCTATCAATATGTCTTTATAGACTCATATCAAGTAGAGTTGATCTATCAAGCCTAGTTTTGTGCATGCATATAGAAGAAGCTCTTCACTTTGTCCTTTCTTCTTCTAGGACACCAATCCAGTACTCTCCTATTAGACTAACTTGCACTCAAAGTAGTGAGGAGAAAGAAATGACCTATTAGTTCCGAAAATGGATGTGCCGATAATGCACAGCCTTCGGTCCAGCAAAGGTATGTGGGATACGGAAATAATTCGGCTGTTACGAAGTCTAGTAGTTGCTTAAACGCTTGTTTATGCTGGCTTCAAAGCAAGCAAAAGAGAAATAAAAGTGCCGTAGTTTTAGTTCAAGCTATCTTATCTGACTCACTCCTGCGTGCGCTCCGTCGCTTGTTGCTGCTTGTTGAATCAAAGGCCCTCTTTTTACTACAGTACTGTTTGATTGATGATTTCCTTTCTGCGCACACTACTCTGTAAGACAAGAACGAGAGAACAAAGTGGTTAGATATAGCTTTTTCACTAAAAGAAACTGACACCTTAAGCAGATACCGGCACAGTTCAGTACTACCGACGGATATCCAAATATGTATGGGCTAATACGAATTCAGCTTTCTTTTGACTCAACGTCTTTAGACCATTTGTGATTATATCCTCGAAATCTAAAGCATCTTGGTCTGCAATTTCAAAGAGGTGCCTACCAAAGTGAAAGACTTCTTCTGTCGTTCCAACTCTCACTTCTGACTACTAAGAACTTCATGGAAGGCATAAACGTAATGATCTTTTGTGCCCTTCTTCCTTCTTCTTATCAAAGAAAGTAGACTGGTAAATGCTTGCTGGTAGTCAAGGAGATTGTTCAAGCTAGAAAGAACCCCTGATCTGACTTTCTTTTCGCTTTGATATACCAAAAAACATGATAGAGGAAAACATACTTGATCTTGAGCTCTCTGGTATTTTGATCTTCTACGGTTCCTATCCTGCGCCTCCAGTGCTAGTACTCTTTTGAGCAGCGGCATCAATATGTTTGAGATAAAAACAATGGCATGGACTGGGCGAGGTCATAGGGCATAGGTATCAAACAAAGAAAGGAGAACTCTGAGATAGATGACTTGTAGTAAGGAATAGAGCTAACTATACACCGAGATTCTTTTCTTGAAACCCAGGAACGGTCAAGTAAAGAAATAGGCTTAGGACCAGGTTAGGAAAGAAGTAGAGGATAGGGGGGCACTCCTTGGTCTTAGCATTGATAGGGAATTACGGCAAATAGGGCAAACGGATTCCATTCTGACTCCGGTTATAGGTAGAGTAGAGCTTGGCACTAGCTAGTAGTTTCAACTTAGGGTTATGGAAAGGAAGGAACATCGGAGAGACTCGTTGTTGAAGCTTGGGAACTCTCATATGACTTTATTGGATGAGGCTTATCATATATAGCAGCTATCTATGCTGTTCTTGGAACTAATGATGAAGTAAAGGTGGCAAGTGACGGTAGGTCCTGGGGGAGATTCGCAAATTTCTTCTTTTTGTGTGGAAGTGAATATCAAGTAAAGTTAATGGCAGGAAATGAGAAGCTGGCAGAGTGTGAAGTCAATTCATTCTCTGTAGTCTTATGAAGAATGGGCTTGATGTATGAATTTATGCATTCTTTTACGCATTAGCTGGCATAGGTACAGAAAAACCACTCTAATAGGAAGAAAGGAAAGTAGGAAAGAAAACTTCATTATAGAAAGTCTAATAGGCATTGGGACTAAGTAAGATACCCAATAGTGGAAGGAGAAGGAAAGTCGTTTCAATATTTTATATATATATGATGAAATGAAAATAAGAAAAATCCAGTACTCCTACTCATTCAACATTCGTTCTAAATCGTTCATTCATCAAGTAGCCGGCGATAGGCTAGCCTCGTTTGTTTGTTAGCACAGATAACCAGAATGAAAAGCGTTGGCACGGATAGGATAGCCAAACAAGGTATAGGCTTTTGAAGATAGGTGTTTTTCGGGTCAGCCAACGGAGACTTCCGAAGGGGTAATCTTTTCGGGGCAGAGGTACTAATGACGAAAGACTATAGAAAGAAGTTTCCCATGGAGCTGATCAATAACCATAGCTTTCAACTCTACGAGATAAATTTCCATCAGAATTTTGCCAATAAATAAGTACGGGGATAAAGCAATTACGTACGCCGCTTTCCCAATGAACACAATCAAAGAGAGTTCCACTCTATATTAGTATATGAGGCGCGGATTCCACTGAAACCAAAACGCACTATATATGAGAAAACCCAAAGAAAAGGAAAGTAAAATAGGCACGTGAGTAGGTGGTTGATGTGTATGCTCAGTCACAAGGCTTGTTAGCTGCGACGGTAGGTAAGCAAGGCAAGATCAAAGCTTGGTTAGGCACAAGAGATGAGTAATTATAACAAAGGGGTAAGCTACTACTGGGCATCTGGATGGATAGCGGCGGTAACCAAAGCAAGGGCTACGCTTTCGAGGTTTAGTAATCGAAATCTGCGTGTGAGGCCAAATACGAGATATGCATGACAACAAGGTAGAGGTAAGTTCCCGGAATAGCCAGGAGTTGGTTCACGGGATGGATGCATGTGAGGTAGAGTCAAGTATTCATTTGAAACCAGTTGCAGTTCGTCCTCCGGATTACCATAGATACCGATAAGATGTCTCATTTCTTACCCATCGAACTCTCACTCAATATTAAGGAAGCCCTCTTTAGCAAGCTATTATGTCTTATATTACATACTA